AGGATCCACCCTACAATACGGAGTAAAAAAGCCAAAATAAATTATTAATCTTTTTAGCTTTTACATAAAATTACCAAACTTTTTTTTGAACTCATGTCACGCCGAAATAATGAAAAAACTGATCCAATTTATCGTAATAGATTAGTTAACATGTTGGTTAACCGTATTCTTAGACATGGAAAAAAATCATTGGCTTATCGAATTCTTTATAATGCCATGATGGATATTAAACAGAAAACAAAATATAATCCACTATTTATTTTACGTCAGGCAATACGTCAAGTAACTCCTAACGTAGCAATAAAAACTAGACGTGTAGGTGGATCTACCTATCGAGTTCCCACTGAAATGAAATATACACAAGGAAAAGCACTTGCTATTCGTTGGTTATTAGGGGCATCTCGAAAACGTCCAGGTCGAAATATAGCTTCTAAACCAAGTTATGAATTAATGGATGCTGCCAGAAATAGTGGTAGTGCTATACGGAAGAGGGAAGAAACTCATAAAATGGCAGAAGCTAATAGAGCTTTTGCACATCTTCGTTAATCTCAAAATCAATTTTAATTAATTACAACTGATAAAAAAACTATGTAAGCCCACTTCTACGGAGGCTTACATAGTAAATAGATGTATTGTTGACTCATTCCACATTAGTATTATGGAGAAAAAAATTATTGAAATCGAAAAAGAATAATATTTCAATATTGAGTTTTTTGAATCACTATATTTTTAACAAAAAAATATACCCTATTTGGCATATTATATACAAGATCAATACTTTGTTTAGAATTACACCTTAAAATTTTTATGAATTTGGAGTTTGATTTGTATCTCCTATATGGAAGTAGTATTTTACCGGAATGTATTCTAATTCTTAGTCTAGTTATTCTTATCATAATAGATTTGATCTATGAGGAAAAAGATGCGCCCCGGTTATATTTAATTCCCTTTTCAGGTTTAATAACAAGCATAACAGTTTTATTCTTTCAATGGAAAGAAGAACCTATTATTAGCTTTTCGGGTAGTTTCCAAACAAACACTTTTAACAAAATATTTCAATTTTTTATTTTATTATGTTCGGTACTATGTATTCCCCTATCCGTGGAGTATATTCAATGTACAGAAATGGCCATAACAGAGTTTTTGTTATTCATATTAACAGCTACTTTGGGGGGAATGTTTCTATGCGGTGCTAATGATTCAGTAACTATATTTGTGTCTTTGGAATGTCTAAGTCTATGTTCCTATCTATTATCGGGATATACCAAAAGAGATATAAGATCTAATGAAGCAACTATGAAATACTTACTTATGGGTGGAACAGGTTCTTCTATCTCGGCTTATGGTTTTTCCTGGCTCTATGGTTTATCCGGAGGAGAAACTCAACTTCAAGAAATAGTAAAAGGGTTAATAAAGACACAAATGTATAACTCTCCAGGAACTTCAATTGCACTTATATGCACAATGGTAGGAATTGGATTCAAGCTCTCTTTGGTTCCTTTTCATCAATGGACTCCCGACGTATATGAAGGAGTGCGATTTGTTCAAGAATTCTTTTTATTCATATGACAAATAAATACTTTTATTTTTCCATTGAATAGAAGAAAAAATCTATAGAATGCGAAATGAAGGAACTTTTATCCCCACTCAGATTGACACACAACTTTTACCCAAGGTTTTTTTAATACTTCTGTTTAGGTAACGATTAAGGTAAAGCAAAGTAAAAAGCAATTAATATATATATATATATATATATATTTTTTTTTGAATAAAAAATTTTTGCAAGTCAGTTATTACGGGTAGTTTCTACGAAAAATCAAACTAATAATGCATAAAAAAATTCAATTTTTATTATGCAGATGCTACTAAGTAGGCTTCCATTCTTCAGAGACTACGGATATGTAAGAGGGGCATTCGTCGACCAAAGGATTACCCTAAGATAATAAATTCGTGGCTATTGGAAACAAATAAAATTGGATGGTTTTCTTGTTCAATTTTCTTCGTACTGAACTGAAATAAATTAACAAGTAGGTGTTTTACTATAAGAACCACTAATAAAGGATTCCTCGAAAAGTTGAAATTTTGTAATTATATCCAAATATTCATGAATTACATCTTATGCATACGCGAGGAAGGTAATAAAAAAAGAATAATATCTATTTTTTTCTATTACTTAGGAGCCGTGTGAGATAAAAATCTCATGCACGGTTTTGAATGAGAGAGAAGAACGAGTAATCTCCTTTTCGACTCTAACTCCCCAACTCCAGTCGTTGCTTTTCTTTCTGTCGTTTCAAAAGTAGCAGCTTTAGCTCTAGCTATTCGAATTTTTAATATTGTTTTTCCCTTTTCATCAAATGAGTGGCATTTCGTTCTGGAAATATTAGCTATTTCAAGTATGATACTAGGTAATTTCATTGCAATTACCCAAACGAGCATGAAACGTATGCTTGCATATTCTTCGATAAGTCAAATTGGATATATTGTGATTGGAATAATTGCTGGAAACTCAAATGGATATGCAAGCGTGGTAACTTACATGCTGTTTTATATTTTCATGAATTTAGGAACCTTTGCTTGCATCATATTATTTGGTTCACGTACGGGAACAGATAACATTCGAGATTATGCAGGATTATATCTAAAAGATCCTTTATTGGCTTTTTGTTTTGCCTCATGTCTATCATCTCTAGGAGGTGTTCCTCCACTGTCAGGTTTCTTCGGAAAACTCTATCTATTCTGGTGCGGATGGCAAGCAGGCTTATATTCATCAGTTTCAATAGGGCTCCTTACAAGTGTCATTTCAATATATTACTATTTAAAAATTATTAAGTTGTTAGTGACTAAACGAAACAAAGAAATAACTCCTTATGTAGTAAATTATACAAATTCTTCATCTTTTTCGATATCAAGAAGTCTTATCGAACTTAGTGTGGTGATATGCGTAGTAGCATCTACCGTATTGGGAATAATAATAAACCCAATTATTACTATTGCTCAGGATAATATTTTTCCAAGTCATTTTATTTTATAAGCAACTGATTAAATTTATTTTTTACAAAAATCTATTAATTAACTTTAAAATTTAAAATTTGGTTTTTGTTTTGCAAAAGAGAAATCTAGGAATGAACTCATAATAAGATGAAACAACTTATTATGAGTTCATTTTGGAATAATATCCAAATCATTCCAATTCTAAGTTGTTGTGATTCGTATGGAATAAAGCCATCAACTCCATGAATTTGTAGCTTTAGAGGTTCCATCGATCCCAATATAATTTCATGAATGAATGAAGGAGTTTTGTGACGGATTCACCATTTGGTAGGAAGCATAGGCGCCCCATCGAGAGTAGTAACGACAATAATGGAGATGGCAGAAGTAATCGGACATAGGAGGACTTAGAAGTTACAAAACCTATCTACAATAAATTTAGGAATAAGCGAAGAAGACAAGGAATATCTTAGTACTTGCTTATACAAGTAAATTCGTGATTGAGACGATTAATAATTGTGAGAGAATCAACATGTTTAATACTTTCTCGACCGCAAAGGATATATTATGAAAAATTTCTGTATCCTATCTGTGATGAATTCTGGACTAACAGAAGAGTAATTCGAGTTTAAAAAATACGTAATTCGTTTATAGCCTATAATGAATCTTAGTCAGGGATATTTCAACGTGAATAGAACAAGAAAGAATGAAAGCGTTTATATATAGGGGGGGGGGGGGTACAGGTATAGTATCATGTCTCTGATGAGAATGAAAATTACGAAGCTCCTTTGATTCAATAAAAAGTTAAAGAGTAAAATCAAATATGGAGAAATACAAGTTTTTTTCCCCTTCTTACCAGAACGAGTAGAATACTCAATCTATTTTATATATATATATGACTATATTTAACTTATTCATTAAAAATAATTTTGAATAATTTATCGGAATAATCAGTCCATATATCTGTTATATATATAGTACAATACAATAGTATTGAAGAGCCTTGATGGTGAAATGGTAGACACGCGAGATTCAAAATCTCGTGCTACAGAGCATGGAGGTTCGAGTCCTCTTCAGGGCATTGGAACTCCATAAAATAGACCATGAAATTCATAATGAAATTCATAATGAAATTCATAATGAAATTCATAATGAAATTCATAATGAAATTCATAATGAAATTCATAATGAAATTCATAATTAGTGCTTTTTTACTATCAAATCTTCCTCTTATTATAATATAAAGTTTATACAGATCAAGAACTATTTCGTGTTATACTATTTATTTGATATTGAAGAATGAACTAGATTCAAGACTCGGGTTTCAGAACCCGGTTCTCCTATTCAATTGATGAAATTGATTGGATTCTTACCATTCCGAAAGATTTAATCAATTTCATTCATTATGAATTTCTAGAAAAAAAAGGAAAAAATTTGTAATCTTCATTAAATGGATTTACAAGTTCTTTTTCTAAACATATAAATATGAAATAATAATAATAATAATAATAATAATAAAATCATGGAAGTCAATATCCTTGCATTCATTGCTACTGCACTGTTCATTCTAATTCCTACTGCTTTTTCACTTATTCTTTATGTACAAACAGCCAGTCAAAGCAATTAATATTAGAAAAAATCGATTTAGCATTTACTTGTGACGAATAAGACATAAAAAAGAAACAATGAGGAAATAATTTGACCCAATTTATTAAACCGAGATAATAAAAAAATTATATTGGACAAAATTATATTGTATCAACAATATATTTCATTCAATATAGTATTTTATTATACCCATATGCTTTCTCTATTATATGATTTATATGGAATTAGGCCCCAGTACTTTGGTAGGAATAGGGCTCGTATCGGTAGGTATACTTTTATATGCCCTTGGAGAAAGGGAACCCAATGTATCCAGAGGTGTGATTTTGAATGTACCTGAAATAAATTTCTGTTAAATAAAAGCCTCGACATATTAACTAAAAATAATTAATATGAAACTTGAGAAGGATTAAAATTTTATTTTCCATAAAAAAGGAATGAATAAATCTATGGCTAACATAGCTTAACTTCTTAAGTTATTCCGAAAACATATTCGACTAAAATTTTATTTTATGAGAATCATTTAATCAATAGAAGAAAGAAAAAATTTCCTTATCTTTTTCATTGATTCTTGGTTTCCTCTCTCTACTCTGGAAGAGGGGGAAAAGTAAAACCGACGGGGTATACCATCAGCCTAATGATGAAGAACCTAATTATAAATCTTCTATGGAGAAATATAATAGGTACATATAAGATAAATCCAATCTTTCAAAGAAGATTAAAAAATAGAAAATTTAACTTTATTGAGTGGGTTAAAGACAATTCGGAAAGTTATTTTAAAACTCACTCGAATTCGGGGTAAAAAAGAATATGTTATTCCATAATCTTTTTTGCTTAAGCCATAAAGAAATAAAAATATCATATATGGTTTTTAGGGGGGGATACAGCACATGGTAAAATCAACCCATCCCGATATTATGATTTTTTCTTTTCTTCTATTGGATTATTATGTGGAGGAATTCCCATCTTTCAGGGTTGGCGTTTGGATCCCATTCTCTTATTATCTCAAATGCTTTTAAGTGGAACTGCTATTTCTTTCACTGCAGAGAGTCTATATTTACGTACTATTGGGAACGATACAACCAAATCATCTTTTAGGAAGAAATACAAATTTTTTAATAAGAGAAAAGAATTTTTTGACTTTGGGAATGAATCGATCTATCGAAACTTCGAATTGGGAATGAAAAAGAGAAGCCTTTATAAAAAATGGGAAGGAATTTATTATACCATACATATTCCTTATGGAAACAGGAAAAAGCATGAGAAACGGATTGAATTATAAAAATACCTTCCATAAATCAATTAGTTAAATCATTCAATGATTTAACTAATTGATTTTTAGGAATGGGAATTACAGTCCACTCCTTCCCCAGACTACAAGTGGAGGAGAAAATGTAGAAACTACCATCAAAGCAGCCCAAGCAATATTGACTATATCCATGTAAATTCTCCTTATTATTCTTCGAAAAGGATAAAAAAATATATATATATATATATATATATATATATATATATATATATATATTATACATTCTTTAATATGAGAATATGGAAAAATATATTCTATTCCATTTAATTATTTATAGTACAAAAAACTTTTGGTATTGCCAAGTATAAAAGGGACTAATTAGGAAATAGTAATTCATAAATTTCAGGAATTGCAATCAAAAAACAATTTATTAGAAGTTATTGGTACAATAAACAAATCGAAAAATTACTTGCTTTTATTTTGATTTTGATTTATCCTCAATGTAGGGTTGTCTATCCATGAGAAATGATAAATTCAAATACAGGTAACGTGATAGGCTATAATATGGAGCAGCACAATTTGTATTTGAAGGTAACGTGACAGGATAGCCAACCCAATTTATATCTTAGATTGGCATAAAAACCGACCTGAACTTTTTGGCTAGGCGGCACCCGGATTCGAACCGGGGATAGAGAATTTGCAGTTCTCTGCCTTACCACTTGGCCATGCCGCCTCCAGGTAATAATTGAACTATCTAAAATTTCAATCCGAATTTCTGTATTTTACAATAAATATGAATTATTCTATTATAGAATAAAATAATAGTTTAATCAAGTATTTATATTTTGTATCTTTGGTATGGGGAGAGAAAAAGAAATACGAGATGACTTTTCTTTCCGTATCGGAAAATATACATATACAATATAGTAGTAAGTTATATTATATATATATATATTGGTAAATATATATAATACAATACTAAGTTGATAAATTTGTCAGTTCTTAAGTGTTTTTTTCTTTCTTCTCAAAAAAAATGAGGAGGAAAAAAAAAAAAATACAAATGTTTAGTAAAAAATACCATATCTGATATGGAAGAATTAAAATGATCTTAGGAAAAAATAAAGATACGTGTGCACTTCCCAATTTTGGGGAAATACAATTGGAAGCATTTTATCGTTTCATTAATCAAGGATTGATGGAGGAACCAGAGAATTTTCCCAAAATTGAAGATACAGATCAAGAAATTGAATTTCAATTATTTGGTGAAGGATATTACTTATTGGAACCATTAATAAAAGAAAGAGATGCCGTATATGAATCAATTACGAATTCTTGCAAATTATATGTACCGGCTCAAATGACTCATAGAAAGAAAAGAAGAATAAAAAAACAAACTGTATTTATTGGAAATATTCCTTTAATGAATTCTCAAGGAACTTTTGTAGTAAATGGAATTGCTAGAGTTACAATCAATCAAATGTTACGAAGTCCTGGCATTTATTATAAATCGGAAAAAGATTCAGATTTGGGGGGAATTACTACATATACCGGAACTCTAATTTCGAATTGGGGAGAGAGATTACAATTAGAACCTGATGTGAAGAACAGGATATGGTTCCGTATAAACAAAAAACATAAAATATCTATTCTACTTTTATTATTAGCTATGGGCTTGAATAAAGAGGAGATATTAGACAATGTTCGTTATCCCGAAGTCATGAACTATATTTTTCAAGAAACGAAAGATAAACAAAATAATATTGATAATATTGAGTTAAAAGAAAATGCCATATCAGAACTTTATAAACAAATATTTGGTATAGTTGGAGATGCGGAATCTTCCAATATTTTTGAAGAATTAAAGGAAAAATTTTTTGAACCAAAATTTGAACTAGGAAAAATAGGTAGATTTAATATTAATAAGAAACTTAATCTTAATGTACCTAAAGATGAAATTTTTTCATTACCAAAAGATATTATAGCTGCTATAGATTATTCAATCGAACTTCGAACTGGAATAGGTACCTCTGATGATATAGATCACCTTAAAAATAAACGTATTCGTTCTGTAGCGGATTTATTACAAAATCGATTTGAATTGGCATTGGAACGTCTGGAAGATTCAGTGCGTAAAAGAATGAACAGGGCGACTCGCCGTAAGCGTGTACCAACTATTAGGAGTTTAGTAACTTCGAGTCCATTATCAAGAACTTTTAAAGAATTCTTTGGTTCGCATCCCTTGTCGCAATTCCTGGATCAAACTAATCCATTGACACAAATAGTTCATAAACGAAGATTAAGTTCTTTAGGCCCCGGGGGATTAACGAAACGAATCGCCAGTATAAAAGCACGAGATATTCATCCTAGTAATTATGGGCGTATTTGTCCCATCGAAACATCCGAAGGCATGAATGCTGGACTTGTTTCATCATTGGCTATCTATGCAAGTATTAATAATTGGGGATTCTTGCAGAGTACCTTTCAGAAAGAACATAATGAAGTATCATCTGGAGAACAAAATGAAAATATGGTCGATGTTTCAGCGGAAGAAGATGAATACCTTCGAATAGCTACAGAAGCTTCTTTAGCAGTATCTCCCGAAGAAACTAAAAATAAAGAAATATTTACTTTGGCTCAATTTCGGCAAGATTTTTTGACCACTGCATGGGATCGAATAAAAATACGAAGTATATTACCTTTACAATATTTTTCTGTTGGAGTTTGTCTTATTCCTTTTTTTGAGCACAACGATGCAAATCGTGCTCTAATGGGTTCTAATATGCAACGTCAAGCTGTTCCACTTCTCGAACCAGAAAGATGCATCGTGGGAACAGGATTGGAAGGTCAAGTAGCCTCAGATTCAGGAAGTGTAGCTATAGCCGCACAAAGCGGAAAAATTGATTATATTGATAGTAAAGAAATAACTTTATTGGTTGATAATGGAGAGGCTATAAGTACCGAATTAATTACGTATCAACGTTCTAATAACAATACTTGTATGCATCAAAAACCTCGGGTTAATTTAGGTGAATACCTGAAGAAAGGACAAATTTTAGCGGATGGGGCAGCTACAGAAGGAGGAGAACCGGCTTCGGGAAAAAATGTATTAGTCGCATATATGCCATGGGAAGGATACAATTTTGAGGACGCGGTACTTATAAATGAACGCCTAATATATGAAAATGTTTTTACATCCATTCATATTGAAAAATATGAAATTGAAGCTCGTATAACACTTCACGGTCCTGAAATACTTACTAGCGAAATACCTCATTTAGATGATTATTTTCTTCGTCATTTAGATGAAAATGGCCTCGTATTACCAGGATCTTGGGTAGAAACAGGAGATGTTCTAGTGGGTAAATTAACACCTCGAGATCCGGAAGAATCATCGAAAGCTCCGGAAGGAAGTTTACTACAAGCCATATTTGGTATTCACATAACTGCTACGAGAGAAACCTGTCTCAAAGTACCTCCGGGTGGAAGAGGTCAAGTTATTGATGTCAGATCAATTTATCCTGAAGACACTCATAAATATAGAAATTTTATTCATGTATATATTTTACAGAAACGCGAAATACAAGTAGGTGATAAAGTTGCTGGAAGACATGGTAATAAGGGTATTATTTCAAGAATTTTACCCAGAGAGGATATGCCTTATTTGCAGGATGGAACACCTATTGATATGATACTAAGTCCTTTAGGGGTGCCTTCACGAATGAATGTAGGACAAATCTTCGAATGTTTGCTTGGTCTAGCAGGAGGCTTTTTGAAGAGACATTACAGAGTAGTACCTTTCGATGAAAGATATGAACGAGAAGCTTCGAGAAAGCTAGTATATTCTGAACTTCATGAAGCTAGTGAACGAACGACTAATCCATGGTTATTTGAAATTGATAATCCTGGAAAAAGCCTATTAATTGATGGAAGAACAGGAGAAATTTTTAAACAACCTATTACAATAGGAAAAGCTTATATACTAAAATCGATTCATCAAGTTGATGATAAAATTCATGTACGCTCTAGTGGGCCTTATTCGCTTGTTACGCAGCAACCCCTTAAAGGGAGATCCAGAATGGGAGGACAGCGAGTAGGAGAGATGGAAGTTTGGGCTTTAGAAGCTTTTGGCGCTTCTTACATTTCAAAAGAAATGCTTACTATTAAATCCGATCATATTCAAGCCCGTCGAAAAATAATTAATACCATTGTGGCTGGAGAGCTGATAGATGAACCTGAAACTACTCCAGAATCTTTTCGATTGCTCGCTCGAGAGTTACAATGTTTAGCCCTGAATCTAGATCATGTTGTTATGGAAAAAGATTTAATAATAGATTATAAAGAATTGTAATACTAATTAATGGGAACCTCAAAATTATGATTCACAAAAAAAAACATCAATTTTTTCGAATTGGATTGGCTTCTCCTGAACAGATTCGTACTTGGGCTGAAAGGATCCTACCTACTGGAGAACTAGTTGGAGAGGTAACTCAACCTAGCACTTTTTCTTATGGCAATAATAGACCAGAAATAGATGGAATATTTTCCGAAAAGATATTTGGACCCATTCAAACTGGAGTTTGTGCTTGTGGAAAGTACCAAAAGATTGGGAATGAAAAAGAAAACTCGAATTTTTGTAAAGATTGCGGAGTCGAATTCATAGAATCTCGAGTTCGAAGATATCGAATGGGATATATCAAATTAGCATGTGCTGTAACTCACATATGGTATTTAAGAAACATTCCTAGTTATATTGCAACTATTTTATCCAAACCTCTTCAGGAATTGGAGAGCGTAGCATACTGCGATGTGTGACTCGATTCTAAGTTCTGATTATATGGATCGAAATAATAACTGTCATCCCATCCGATTTTTTATATGGATGCCTCTGGCTCTGACATGTCTCTCGCAAGGAGTGGCACGAAGCTCAAAGCTATAAGCAATCAAAATAAATACTAAGAGGATTATCTAGGGTTTCTATAACACGTGTATACTTAATTATACTATGTTATTAGTTAATTAGACTTCGTAAAAAAAAAAAAAAAATATTCTTTTTTTTTTTTTCAAAATAAATTTGAGAAAAAAAGAAAGAATATTTTTAATAAACAGAACATATGGCAGTAGAAGTCTATCCATCGCATATATACTTCGAATAAATAGCATTGTAACCATCGGAGTAGAGCAAAAACCTAAAGGATCGAGTAAGAGGAATCAGAATACGAACGAGAAAAACCCTTATGAGTTCCGGTTTAATCGGAAGGTATTTCTGTAAAGAGATATATCATTCAAAGGGAATAAGACTACTCAGTAATATTAAATAACAAATTTCATGTAATAGAAAAACATAGATTAGTTTTAATTAAGTATAACTTGAGTAATGAGTGGTTATTTTATTTCTGCTAAGTGATTATTTTATTTCTGTTAAAAAAAAAATATACCATGTAAAATAATGAATTTTCATGGCCTTAGTAATAGCTACTTGAGCCGGATGAAAGAAAACTTTCATGTCCGATTCTGGGGGGGGGAAATCCAGATAATAACCTATCCCAATCATTTTTTTGCTGGGACCGTAACTAACAAACCCACTTCATTTGGATTAAAACCCAATTCATTTAAATATGAGGATGAAGATGAATTTTGGAACGAAATCATTCCTTGCTTTTTTTATTCCCCAGATTTTAATGAATTCATGGATAGAGAAATGGTTCTTGGGGGAGATGCTATCCAGAAACTATTAGCTAATCTAAAGCTGAAAGATATTATGAATTGTATACATAAAGAATTCCATTCTCTGACAAAGAAAAAACCTACTGGAGATATTTGGGAAGATCGTTTAATTAAAAGAAGAAAAGATTTTTTGGTTAGACGTTTCAAATTGATTAAATTCTTTGTTCGAACAGAAACGAATCCGGAGTGGATGGTTCTATCAATACTACCGGTTCTTCCTCCTGAATTGAGACCTATGATTCGATTAAACGATGGTGAAATAATTAGTTCGGATACAAATGAACTTTATCGGAGAATAATTTTTCGAAATAACTGTCTTATTGATTTCTTGGAGGAAAGAACATATACACCAGAAGGGGTAATAGTTTGTCAAAAGAAATTAGTTCAAGAAGCTGTAGATGCACTTTTTGATAATGGCATGGGTAAAGAACCCATGATAGATGTTAATGGAAGACCTTTCAAATCCTTTTCAGATATAATTCAAGGCAAGGAAGGAAGATTTCGCGAAAATTTACTTGGAAAACGAGTCGATTATTCAGCTCGTTCTGTTATTGTGGTAGGTCCTTCCCTTTCATTACATCAATGCGGATTACCTCGAGAGATAGCCATGGAACTTTTTCAACCTTTTATGATTCGCAATTTGATGGAACGGAACCTTGCTCCTAACATGAGAGCTGCTAAATTGCTAATTCAAAATAAATTGCCTTTTATATGGAAAATACTTCAAGAGGTTATGCAAGGACATCCCATATTATTGAATCGAGCACCTACATTGCATAGGTTAGGTATACAAGCATTTGAACCTATTTTAGCAGACGGGCGCGCTATTCGTTTACATCCACTGGTTTGTACAGGGTTTAATGCAGACTTTGATGGAGATCAAATGGCTGTACATCTACCTTTATCTCTGGAAGCTCAAGCAGAAGCTAGTTTACTTATGCTTTCTCAAACAAATCTCTTATCTCCAGCTACGGGGGATCCTATTTGTGTACCGAGTCAGGATATGCTTCTTGGACTCTATATACTAACAATTGATATTACTAAAGGTATTTATGGAAATAGATATAAATCATCTTTTTTTTATAAAAAACCTTATTTTTATAGTTATGACGATGTACTTAGGGCAAAATCACAGAAACTAATTAACTTACACAGTTTTTTATGGCTTCGATGGCCAGTAAGTGATAATCTACGTATATTAAATTCCAAAGATCAGGAAGAACCTATTGAGGTTCAATACGATCCTTTGGGTAATTCTAATCGTATATATGAACATTTCCAAATCAGAAAAGATAGGGAAGGAAACAAACTTAGTATATACATTTGTACAACTGCTGGTCGTATATTTTTCGATCAACAAATAGAAGCTGCTTTACAAAGCTTTGAAGCTAATCCATTTTAGGATGGAATACTATTAGCTATAACGACATAATTATTATTGATTACAACAAAATTTGTTTATGAAAAAAAAATTGTAATTGGGATTTTTTCTTAACAGAAGACTAGGATGATTCATCAATAGCAAATCCCATTTACAATGGAAAAAAAAAAGGTGGGGGTTTATCTTATGGCAGGACCTGATAAATTGCTCTTCCATAATAAAGTGATGGATAAAACTGCTATGAGACGATTCATTAGCAGATTAATAAACCACTTTGGAATGGTATATACAGCACATATCTTGGATCAATTCAAGACTTTGGGTTTTCAACATGCTACTCATGAAGCTTTTTCATTGGGCATTGACGATCTTTTAACAACACCTTCCAAGCAATGGCTTATCGAAGATGCAGAACGTGAAAATTATTATGAAGAGAAAGAATTTAGTAATGGACGTTTAAATTTAGTAGAAAAATTACGTCAATTAGTTGAAACATGGTATACTACAAGTGAGTTCTTGAAACAGGAAATGACTCCTAGTTTCAAAGTAACTAATCCTTTGAATTCAGTACATATGATGTGTTTCTCGGGAGCTCGAGGAAGTATATCCCAGGTTCACCAATTAGTTGGTATGAGGGGGTTAATGTCAAATCCCCAAGGAGAAATTATTGATTCACCTATTCGAAGTAATTTTCGTGAAGGATTATCCATAATAGAATACATAATTTCTTGTTATGGCGCTCGTAAAGGAGTTGTAGATACTGCCGTGCGAACAGCGGATGCTGGGTACCTTACACGTAGACTCGTTGAAGTGGTTCAACACATCGTAGTACGAAAAACAGATTGTGGAACTATTCAAGGTATTTTGATAAGTCCAATTCGGGATGAAAAAAAAATAGAAACTTTTGTTCAACCGGGACTTATTGGTCGTGTATTAGCAGATAATGTATACCTAGGTGCAAGATGTATTGCCACACGTAATCAAGATATTGGGACTGAACTTGTTGATCAATTAACAGCCTTTCAAACAGAACCAATATTTATACGATCTCCTTTGACTTGCAAAAGTATATTTTGGATTTGTCAATTATGTTTTGGTTGGAATCCTGCCCATGGTAACCTAGTAGAATTAGGAGAAGCTGTGGGTATTATTGCAGGTCAGTCTATTGGGGAACCGGGGACTCAACTAACATTAAGAACTTTTCATACTGGTGGAGTTTTTACAGGTACTATTGCACAACATATGCGAACTCCTTTAAGTGGAATTATAAAATTCGATGCTAATTTGATTCATCCTACACGCACAAAATTTGGATATCCTGCTTGGGCTTGTGGTAACGATTTGCCTATCACTATTAAAAATAAAAATGAAATATTTGATTTTATTATTCCATCACAAAGTTTGATTCTAGTTCAGAACAATGAATGTGTAGAATCAAAACAAGTTATTGCGGAGATTCCTACTACAATATTTCCGCTAAAAGACAAAATAGAAAAATTTGTTTATTCTGAACTAGATGGAGAAATGCACTGTGGCCCAATGTTGATTCACAACAAACCCGAGTTTAGGCAATATTTAATCAAGAGTATCAATTTATCAGTTAAGACAACTTCTATATGGATCTTATCAGGACAATTTCATAATCTTAGTGGAATACGATTTCTACTCTATCAGGATGGAGATCAAATTAATACTCAATCTCCTCTGACCAAGAAAATTAAATTACTTCTCAATTCTTCTTTAGAAAAAGATCAGACAAATTCTGAATTATTTGATTCTTATTCGAAAAAAGATGAACAAACTTTTGATCATTCGAAGTTTGATCATAGCCATAGCATTTTTGAAAATAGAAATTGGAAATATTCTACTTTTATTTTGCATGGTTTTGTAACGATGGAAAGAAACGAGATAGGTAGGGTTTCCTTATCATTGAGACGAAATACAGACGCATACAATGAACAAGATTTGGATATTGAATTTGTCCCTGAAATACGCAAAAATGAAGTTTCACAAAATAATGAAATTTTGGCCATTTCGAATGATCCTCAATACATCACCAAAGTTTCAGGAATTATTAGATATGGTACCATAAAAGTCGAATCAATTGGCAAAATAAATAAAATTATTGAGGATGAAGAAACAGAAAAAGTCACTAATAGATATAAGATAATTGAAGAGGGTAATTTTTTTCTAATTCCGGAAAAAGTACATACCATACATAGAAGTTTATCCTCTCTCTTAGTAAGAAATAATGATATTATTCAAGCAGGTGCACAAATAACTTCGAATATTCATAGTCAAGTAAGTGGATTGATCAAGGTACGGGAACTAACAAAGGAGCAAATTGAAATAAGAATTTTGCCCGGAAATATAATATATCCGAGAGAAATAAAAAAATTATCTGAACTGAGAAATGTTTTGGTACCACCAGGAAGAAAACTCTTTGGTAGATTCAAATCCAATGGGTGGACTTACCTTGAATGGATCCAACCCCATAAGGAAAGGAAGGAGAGAAAAGAGATAAAGGGGAAGAAGGAGATAAAGGGGAAGAAGGAGATAAAGGGGAAGAAGGAGATAAAGGGGAGGAAAGAGATAAAGGGGAGGAATGGTAAAAATAAAAGAAATGAAAGAAATAGAAGAAATGAAAGAAATGAAAGAAATGAAAGAAATGAAAGAAATGAAAGAAATGAAAGAAATGAAAGAAATGAAAGAAATGAAAGAAATGAAAGAAATGAAAGAAATGAAAGAAATGAAAGAAGACCTTTTGCTTTGGTAAGGCCCGCAATAGAATATAAAGTACCTAATGAATCAGAATTATCAACAACGTTCTTTCATCGGGAGTTACTAAGAGAACAAAAGACTTTAAAAATTAGAACTATTAAATATATTTCTTATGAAGATGGTGAAGAAGTTCGAACCATCAATAACACAAGTATTCAATTAGTTCAAACCTGTTTAGTCTTGGATTGGGGAAAAGAATCTTTTCCAAAAGAAGTTTCTACTTCTTTTATTGAAATGAGAACGAATAAAACATTCAAATATTTTCTTCAATTGAATTTGAAGAAGTATCCCTTGAATAATAGAAGTGATAATACGGCGGGTTCAAAATCTATTTTTAGTAACAAAGTTCATTACACCAATTCTTTTTTGAATAGTGAAAATTATTTATTCAGTCAACACAAAGGTATTATTCATTCTTTGGATGAAAATCAAAAAGAAAATACATCTTTTCCTATTTTGTCCGCCGATGATTTAAATCACAGCTCTTTATTTACTGGTACAGAATATTCTAATTTATATTCCGATATGATGAAAAAGAATAAGAAAATTCTTGATCTAGATACTGATGTTTCTGCAACAAATTTTGATAATTCAACGAAGTTTTTAAAATCTTCGAGTGAGAATAGAAAAAGTCCAAAATCTCGATTAAGAGAAAGAGTTACTACAAATTCTGTTTCATCAATCCAAGAAACTTTTCGAGAGAATTCTGTGCAAATAAATCTGTCAAAGAATTTAGGTCTTTTGGGTAATTCACATAGTATCACTAAATTTTCGTCTTTTTCTCATTGGGTAACTCTTAATGCAATTTCATCGAATGAATATTACTCTATTGACAATTCAAGAAAAACTTCTCGAGTTCCTAAATGGTACTTCTTGGATGAAAAGAAAAAAATATATCATTTGATTCTGTGCAAAAATATTATTTCTAATTTACTAAATCGGTGTTTTTTACCTTCGTTCTCCTTATGCAAAAATTCATTTTCATTAGTTAGTCCTGGACAATTGATTGGTGAGGGATTTATATCAATAGATGAAAGATTTTCTCAATCTCGTCAGATTGTAGCCATTCATATGGAATTTGTAATATTTAGATCAGTTAAGCCATATTTGGTAACTGAAGGAGGAATTCTTCATACTAATTCCAGAGATCTTATTCCAGAGGGAACTACATTATTAACATTGTTCCATGATAAATTAAAATCTGGGGATATTACTCAAGGTCTTGCTAAGATTGAACGATTGTTGGAATCCCGTTCAGTTACTCCAGTATCAATAGATTTCAAAAACAGTTTTAGAGACTGGAAGAACGATATAACATGGATTTTTGGAAACTTATGGGGTTTCTCCCTTAGCGCCAAAATAAGTTTGGAGCAGAGTCAAATAAATCTGGTTAATCAGATTCAGAAAATTTATCAATCCCATGGAGTACAAATATCTAATAAGTATGTGGAAATTATTGTGCGCCAAATGACATCAAAAATAATTACTTTGGATGATGGAATGGCTAGTGTTTTTTTACCCGGAGAACTAATTGAAATTTCACGAGCACAAAGAATGAATTGTACTTTGGAGGAAAGAATCTATTATAGACCCATATTATTAGGAATAACAAAAGCATCTCTTAATACTAAGAGTTTTATTTCAGAAGCAAGTTTCCGAGAGACCACCCGAGTATTAGCCAGAGCTGCTATCCGAGGTCGAATTGATTGGTTGAGAGGTTTGAAAGAAAATGTCATCATTGGTGGAATGATTCCCGCTGGTACTGGATGTGAAGAAATAATTTGGCAAGTAACTTCTGATAAAAGAAAAGAAGAAATAGATTCAAAAACTCTGATAACAAAGAATAATGAACTCTTTACTAACAGAATTAGAAATTTTTTTTTACATGAAGAAAAGAAATTGTCTTTTTATCCTACCGAAGAAATTATTCATGAAGTAACCGAAGAAACTATTCATGAAGTAAACGAAGAAACTATTCATGAAGTAAACGAAGAAACTATTCATGAAGTAAACGAAAAAACTATTCATGAAGTAAACGAAGAAACTATTCATGAAGTAAACGAAGAAACTATTCATGAAGTAAACGAAGAAACTATTCATGAAGTAAACGAAGAAACTATTCATGAAGTAAACGAAGAAACTATTCATGAAGTAACCGAAGAAACTATTCATGAAGTAACCGAAAAAACTATTCATGAAATATTAGAAAAATCAGTATCCGATTCTGATACTGATGAACAGGGAGTATTAGAAAAATTAGTACCCGATTCTGATACTGATGAACAGGAAGTATTAGAAAAATTAGTACCCGATTCTGATACTGATGAACAGGAAGTATTAGAAAAATTAGTACCCGATTCTGATACTGATGAACAGGAAGTTTATGAAGTGTATGAAGTGTATCTAGATGAAAAATAATTAAACATAACTATATAGGTCTTTATTATTTATGACAGTACAACCTTAGTATTCTAATAAATTCGATTTATTAATAAAATTAGTCTATATGAATATATTATTATCATATAGTCTATGGAATTTTTTTATGGGAAAGGAAATGGAACCAAAATCTTGGAATATTAATTTGGAAGAAATGATGGAAGCTGGAATTCATTTTGGTCATCAAGCTCGAAAATGGAATCCTAAGATGGCACCTTATATTTTTACAGAACGTAAAGGTATTCATATTATAAATCTTACTCAAACTGCTCGTTTTTTATCAGAAGCTTGTAATTCAGTGGCTAATGCAGCAAGTAAAGGGAAACAATTTTCAATAATAGGTACAAAATATCAAGCAGCTGATTTAACAGCATCGGCTGCTATGAAAGCTCGATGTCATTATGTAAATAAAAAATGGCTTGGGGGTATGCTAACCAATTGGTTCACTATGGAGAAACGCCTCCAAAAACTCAGAGATTTAGAGAACAAAGAAAAGACAGGAGGATTTGATAGACTTCCGAAAAAAGAAGCAGCCATTTTGAAAGGACAATTAGCTCAACTTAAAAAATATTTAGGTGGAATTGAATATATGACAAGTTTACCCGATGTTGTAATAATTGTTGATCAACAAGAAGAATCTATTGCTATTAAAGAATGTATAACTTTAAATATTCCAACTATTTGCTTAGTAGATACGGATTGTAATCCGGATCTAACGGATATTCCAATTCCAGCTAATGATGATGCTAGAGCCTCAATTCGATGGATTTTGAACAAATTGACGTCAGCAATTTGTGAAGGTCGTAATAGTTATATGAAAGATTAATTATTTAATTACAAAATTTTAGGAATTTATAGAGTGAGTCAATACTTCCAAACTGAAAATTTTATTAAAATACTAAATTTTTATTAAAATACATAGAATATATCTTTTTTTGTAAAAAGAGATATATTCTATATATAGTGATCGGAAATCTCTAAATAAGTAAAATATTTGGAGACAATTTTATTTCTTATTATTTTCTAGTTAATTCTTAGAAGGAGTAATACGCATATTGCACTATCTCTCATATCATTCCATGATTTATATAAAATATCCGGTGTAGAAGTAGGTCAACACTTTTATTGGCAAATAGGTAGTTTCCAAGTTCATGGACAAGTACTTATAACCTCTTGGGTTGTAATTGCTATTCTATTAAGTTCAGCTATTTTAGCTACTCGGGATTTACAAACTATTCCATCTGGTGGTCAAAATTTTGTTGAATATGTTCCAGAATTTATTCGAGACTTGACTAGAACTCAAATAGGAGAGGAAGAATATCGTCCCTGGGTTCCTTTTATTGGAACCATGTTTCTATTCATTTTCGTTTCCAACTGGTCAGGTGCTCTTCTCCCTTGGAAAATACTTGAATTACCTCACGGAGAATCAGCTGCACCTACAAATGATATAAATACTACTGTTGCCTTAGCTTTGCTTACATCAGTAGCATATTTTTATGCGGGTCTTCACAAAAAAGGTCTAAGTTATTTTGGTAAATATATTCAACCAACCCCAATACTTTTACCAATCAATATCTTAGAAGATTTTACTAAACCTTTATCACTTAGCTTTCGACTCTTTGGAAATATATCAGCTGATGAATCGGTAGTTGCTGTTCCTGTTTCTTCAGTACCTTTAGTAGTTCCTATACCTATGATGTTTCTAGGATTATTCACAAGTGCTATCCAAGCCTTGATCTTTGCAACTTTAGCCGCAGCTTATACAGGGGAATCCATGGAAGGTCATCATCAATCATCCAATAGTTTTTTCTATTATATGAATGGACATATAATTTATTAATAAAAAAAGAAGATTACTCACATTTTCTATTAGTAATGGGAGTAGTTCCTATGTCAAAGTGAAGTAATTTTTTTTTCTGGGACAGTAATTTAAATATACATAAATTGCTGCTATGTGATAAAAGAATAAAATTTAACCTTTAGAAAAAACATTTGTATTTTGTAAGAAAAACTAATTTCTATATCAATTTTCAAGATTTAACATAAATTTCTTCTGTCGGGTATAATAATAGAAGTAACCATGCAAACAATTATTAAACTTTCAATATTATTAAAAATTAATTAAATTTCTGAATAAGAGGTTGTATATATGAAAATGACTAAATAATTTAATAAATTTGAGTTAAATTTGAGTTAAATTTGAGTTAAATTTGAGTTAGTTGATATATAGATAGAATAAATGTTTCTTGGTTTTAAATAAAAGAACTAAATAAATAAAAGTTATTACGTATTATGTGATGTAATTTCGCTTACATAACTTTCCTCAATGAAAAGTTATAAAATAATTTAAATATAATTACCATTTATTAGTGAAAATTCTTTTGCTTTTTCGGTAAATCTTCAAATAATATTTTAATGATTAACGAAGAAATGTATATCTAATTACATTAGATAAAAATAAAAAAAAGAATTTTTTTTTCTATCCTTAGTGATACTATCACTTCAATAAGAGACATCTTGAGTTACTAACTAAATTTAAAAAATAATTTTCTGATTCAAGAAAAAATTCTTAGTTAGCCATGGAAAATAGGTTCTTATTCATAACTATCTTTCAATCTTAGTCGGAGGAGATTACCATGAACCCCTTGATTTCTGCTGCTTCCGTTATTGCTGCTGGATTAGCTGTAGGTCCTGCTTCTATTGGACCAGGTGTTGGTCAGGGCACCGCTGCGGGTCAAGCCGTAGAAGGTATTGCAAGACAACCAGAGGCTGAAGGTAAAATTCGAGGTACCTCATTGCTAAGCTTAGCTTTTATGGAAGCTTCAACCATCTATGGATTAGTTGTAGCTTTAGCACTTCCATTTGCGAATCCTTTTGTTTAGTTCGAGAAACGTCAAGAAAAATACGTACCTTTTGTTATTATTGATGATTAATCCTCTCCTCTAATCATTTATTCGTTTGGCTAATTCCTTGGAGGAGGGGCTAGTAATAACAATTAAGTAAAAAGTCTTTTACTATTTTTTTTTTGTAATTTACTATTTTTTTTTTTTTGTAAAGAGTATTTTTATAACTTTTGTAGCAGAGGGTGGAACGAGCAAAGTATTATACAACCCTATTTGTAGGATGGATGGAACTTAACCAAAAATCCTTAGATTTTTCATCTAAAACTATGATCTTCAATAAGATTAAGTAAATAGGGTTGAATAAGGAAAAAACTCTGTGAAACTTGGATAATAACCTGTAATGGGAGAAAAGTATGAAAAATGTGATTGATTTTGTTATTATTCCAGGTTATTGGCCCCCTGCTGGGGGGTTTGGCTTAAATACCAACCCTCTAGAAACAAATCTAATTAATTCAGGTGTGGTGCTTGGTCTATCAGTTTATTTCGGAAAGGGAGTGTGTGCGGGTCGAATATCTAAATAAAATAGCTGGACTCACTCAGCTGCACTTCGATGGAAAGGAAGTACATAACCCTGACGAATTACCCCCGGGTCAGAATATGGAGGGACTATAGCATTTCGTAACATTAGTAAATAACTTTTTCTTTTTACTAACTGACAAGGGAATTTCATGGAAATGGTTAAAGCTGAACCGCTTGAAGTCTAGGTACAACTGGGATGGGGTCTTCTTTCTCCCACTATGTTTATATGAAATGTATAATAAAAAGACATGGTTGGAGATTCATTTGGTATATAACACTCATATCAAAATGATTCTTAATTTTATTTTTTTTTATTGGATAAAATGTCACTCCTACAAATAACCAATTTAGGTTTTTGGTACTGAATCGGCAACCTAAATACATTGATGATTATTTAAAGAAACAACCTTACTGGCAATTCGATCATAAGAGCCCTTTATAAATTATAAAGAATTCTAAGTTTCGAGAATTTTATCGTAATTTCACGTGACAAATTATGAATAAAAAGGGCAGGCTCAGTTATAGAATGGATCTATGTATCTTGTTCTAGAAAATTGAGCAGGAAAGCCGGATGAATCGAAAAATTCATGTTCGGTTTGGGAAGAGATTGTTAATCTACAAGATTTATAGATAGATAATCTACTTTCATTAAGTAATTTATTAACTAATCGTAAACGAACCATCTTAAGTACCATACGCGATGCGGAGGAACGATATAAAGAAGCTACTGATAAGCTTAAACAAGCTCGGACTCGCTTGCAACAAGCTAAAATAAAAGCGGACGAAATTCGCATAAATGGTCTCTCTCGAATGGAAAGAGAAAAACGGGATTTAATAGATTCTGCTGACGAAAATTCAAAAAGATTAGAAGACTCTAAAAATGCTACTATTCGCTTTGAGGAACAAAGAGCGATTGAACAGGTTCGCCAACAGGTTTCTCGCCTTGCATTAGAAAGAGCTCTAGAAGTTTTGAACATTCGTTTAAATAGTGAATTGCAATCACGCATGATTGATTATCATATCGGCTTATTGATGAGGGCCACGGAAAACACAACCGATTAGTTTTTTTCATAGGTTTCATTTTTCGAAATTCATCAACGAACGCTAATGGTAAACATTCGACCCGAGGAAATTAGCAGTGTTATTTTTCGACAAATCGAGCAATATAATCAAGAAGTAAAGGTTTTTAATATTGGTACCGTACTCCAAGTAGGAGATGGTATTGCTCGTATCTATGGTCTTAACGAAGTAATGGCAGGGGAATTAATAGAATTCGAAGATGGTACAGTAGGAATTGCTTTGAATCTGGAATCAAACAATGTTGGAGCTGTATTAATGGGTGATGGATTGACTATACGAGAAGGCAGTTCCGTAAAAGCAACTGGTAAAATTGCTCAAATACCAGTAAGTGACGCTTATTTGGGTCGTGTCGTAAATGCTTTAGCTCAACCTATTGATGGCAAAGGTCAAATTTCAGCTTCCGAATCCAGACTAATTGAATCTCCTGCTCCAGGTATTATTTCGAGACGTTCTGTATACGAACCCATGCAAACGGGTCTTATTGCTATTGACTCCATGATTCCCATTGGACGCGGTCAGCGGGAATTAATTATTGGGGACAGACAGACTGGTAAAACAGCAGTAGCTACAGATACTATTTTGAATCAAAGAGGTCAAAACGTCATATGTGTCTATGTGGCTATTGGTCAAAAAGCATCTTCCGTGGCTCAGGTAGTGAATACCTTTGAAGAACAAGGCGCTATGGAATACACCATTGTAGTGGCAGAAACTGCAAATTCTCCCGCAACATTGCAATATCTTGCTCCTTACACAGGAGCAGCTTTAGCAGAATACTCTATGTATCGTCAACAACATACTTTAATTATTTACGATGATCTTTCTAAACAAGCACAAGCTTATCGACAAATGTCTCTTTTATTAAGAAGACCGCCTGGTCGAGAAGCTTATCCAGGAGATGTCTTCTATTTGCATTCTCGGCTCTTGGAAAGAGCAGCTAAATCAAGTTCCCAATTGGGTGAGGGAAGCATGACTGCTTTGCCTATAGTTGAAACCCAAGCCGGAGATGTTTCGGCTTATATTCCCACAAATGTAATTTCCATTACTGACGGACAAATATTTTTATCAGCTGATTCATTCAATGCCGGAATTCGACCTGCAATTAATGTAGGTATTTCTGTATCCAGAGTAGGATCTGCGGCTCAGATTAAAGCTATGAAACAAGTGGCTGGGAAATTGAAATTGGAACTAGCTCAATTTGCAGAGTTAGAAGCCTTTGCACAATTCGCTTCTGATCTTGATAAAGCTACTCAAAATCAATTAGCAAGGGGTCAACGATTACGTGAGTTGCTTAAACAATCTCAATCGGCTCCTTTGACGGTAGAAGAACAAGTAGCTACTATTTATATCGGAGTTAATGGATATTCGGATATACTAGAAATCGGACAAGTAAAAAAATTTCTTGTTCAGTTCCGTGAGTATTTAATAACTAATAAACCTCAGTTTATAGAAATTATTCGTTCTACTAAAGTGTTTACGGAACAAGCAGAAATTATTTTGAAAGAAGCTATTAAGGAACATACTGAACTTTTTTTGCTTCAAGAACAGAAATAAATATGTGATTATGTGGTAATGTGAGAAAAGCCAAAAAAAGTTGAAATAACTTTTTTTGGCTCTTCTCACATTACCACATATAAATTTTTGGAAAAAGATTAGAAACACATCGAAAAATTTTTTATTAAGTACAAAAAAGTATTGGGTTTTTAGAAATATATTACGTCCAATAGGATTTGAACCTATACCGGAAGCTTAGAAGACTTCTGTCCTATCCATTAGACGATGGACGCCTTTTCCTCCCGATGAAAGAGAAATATTATTATCATTGATTCACTCTCTATCCAATTTGGTAAAGAATTGCTCAGTAGTGGTTTGTCTATGTCTATTACGGTTACTTGGTGCGGTGAACTGGAAACATCCAAAGCAATCGAATCAAAGTATTTAACCAATTATATTATATTAATTGTAACTGTCCTTATATTTTAACCTCGATTTTGAGAGACATACTATTTTTACCTTGCTGAAGATATGTTTTAACTCCTTGACTGAGTAGATCTTTCAGTATATTCTTTTGAAAGGGTTATAAATACAATTTTTGTTTTCATTTTATCTCCTTAACCCTTTCAAATTTACAAAGTTCATTAATTTAAAATTAATAATCAGTAAGTGCATTAGTTTCTATACCGCGAATGTACCGCAATAACAAACTCAGAACGTTATTTATTTAAAACTTGATTTTTGATTTTTCTTTTTCTCGCTCCATCTGAGATAGAATCTTCACATGAAGAACCAGTGGAGAAAATGAAAGGGGTTAAAGCGATGAACCAATTTCATGGTTCATTTTCTTCTTATGAATCATTTTTTGATGATTAATATATTATTCCTATTTCTTTTTATTACTCTAATTAATCCTACATAGAGGGGAGGGGTGTGGTAAAGTCAGACTCCTGTACTTGTTTCCTCTCTTCCTGTTTCTTTATAGTTCCTTTACCTTTCCCCTCATACTATTGTATGTATTTTATATAGAATAATAAGATGCACTATAGTAAGTAATCAGATAATGAAATATTTTATTAAATATATGTAAAATTTACCTAGACTATATAATGGATTATATAAAGTTAAAGAATGAAAGAGGAAAGTGAATCATGGGATTGGTTGAGATTGATTCACCAAGTTAACTGCGTTCACCACTTCAACCACCCTTTGACACATATTAGAAAGCGGTATCTATGAAGCTTTATAACTTCCTAGATACCATTCTCACATATATTTTATAAATATACTAGGTCTTTTTCGATCCCTTATCTACGAAATAATTATGATAAAGCTCTTTTTATATTAAATTACTTACTTAATTAAAAAAGCTTTTTATTTTATTACCTTACTATTATTGGAGGCCCTACTTATATTCCTTAAAAAAGGTGAATTATTTTACCGAGTTAATATCCTCAATTCAACTATACTCGATTTTCAATGACTCATATAGACTATCATTGAACCTTATCTTTAGGACTAACTATATGAGACTCCTCGTACTTCAACGCTTTATTCCTTTCCTCTGAGTCTCAGGAGCAAGTTTTTTAGTTCCGTAATGACAAAGGCTAAGAACTATGAATACTATGAATACTATGAATACTATGAATACTATGAATACTATGAATACTATGAATACTATGAATACTATATTCTATATGAAATAATTTACGATATAGCTACATAATAAAATATTGCATTAGGAATAAGAAATGTTTCCAAATCTATTGATTTCTCGAATCTCTGAAAGAAGAGACTTTGTACTATAAGAATATACTACTAAAATTTCTAGTATGGGGAGCGGGTAGCGGGAATCGAACCCGCATCATTAGCTTGGAAGGCTAAGGGTTATAGTCGACATCGAATTCTAATCGATTAGTTGCCTCTAATTCAGAACCGAACATGAAAATTTCTTTTCATTCGGCTCCTTTATGGATTCCTATGGAGTATGAAGTAAGAACCCTCTTAGAAACAAGTTTTGGGATTGAAGACCCCAAGAACAAATTTCATATTTTTGTTCAATACTATTAAGAGATGTTCAATACTATTAAGAGGGATAAATTGCATCCATAACATCTACGTTAGTTTCCTATCCATTCCTGATGAATACTTTTTAGATGATCCTCCTAGAGAGAAATTTGGAATTTGTCCATAATCAATTAAATGATTATGAATTAAATAAAGACTCTTTCTAGTTATTTCGTTCCTTATTTCTATTAGCTTTAATCCTTGGGGAAATATTTTTCACCGAGCTGGAAACGGAAATGCTTATAATTATAGTAAACTAAAATCATTATTTCATAGCTATTTAGCTGTAACTTCTTTAATAAAAAAGTCAAAGATTTAGTTACGATGAAAAGAATACTTTTGATTTCTATCCATGGATTTTCGACAAATTAATCTTCTTAGACTAATTCAGCTTCAAAATCATTCTGCTTTGCTACTTCTTAATCCAAGAAATGGATTCTGGATCATTATTTTTCAAAGGAATAATACTGTTCCTACGGCATTTATGGGAAAGGATTTGAACCTCTATAGAAACAAAGTTGTCAACTGAAGTATTGATCGATACAAAAGACCCTTCAACTATTCAAGTTGTTGTTGGAACGAATCGCACTTTTACCACTAAACTATACCCGCTACAAATCAATAGTAGCATAAAACTTTATTATTTGTCCAATGAACAATAGAATAATAAATCATTATTAATTGGATGAAATAAAGTATTACTCTGTTTTGGCACCTCCATCTCCGGAGAATCAATACCCCAAGAACATTATTTTACTTCCGGAGATGGCATATCGGAATCACAAATTGCCTTTGCGAGCTGCTGATAGAGCAATTACCAATGGACCTGATACGACTATTAGAGCCAAAACAGTAAGCTGTGCAATAACTTCTAAATTCATTCTAGTTTAACCTTTCCATTTTAAATTTAATATTACAAAATCAATAATAAAATAATGATTTGTCATTTTTATTTATTCAAATTTTATTTATTCAAATTTTATTTATTCAAATTTTATTTATTCAATTTTTATTTATTCAATTTTTATTTATTCAATAAGTTAAAAAAAAAAGTGAAAAAATAAATATATATATATATATGTTTTCTTATAATATATGATTGTATATAATTATGATCTATCCAAATTTCATTAAAAGTATTTGTTACTTTGGATTATATAAATATATAGCTATGAAGAGCTTGAATTGGTACAATAATAGAAAGTCTATTCATTTCTTTGGATTTACAAAATTTAATGATTAACCCATGGATGTAGATAAGATTGAACCAATTCGTACTTTATTTTATAAATAACTAGGGAGAGAATGAAGGGATGACATCAATTTCAGACAGTCAAATTATTTTAGCCCTTGTAAGTGCTTTTATAACGAGTATTTTAGCTATAAGATTAGGTAACGAATTGTACCGATAATTAAAGATTTGCTTTTGCGTTTATTTATCGAAAAGACAGCCTGGCCAGTTTTTGGCTAGGCTGGAATAAGATATGGAACTAATTCGATTGAAATGAAAAAAGCAAGTGTTTTTTTTTTCTTTTAGAAAGTTCATGTTACTTTTCACAATTATAATACGATTCCATATTTGATAAAGTTTCCATATTTTTGAAAATATAGATTTTGACTCTACCATTGTGTTAAAGTAAAAATACTTACCAGTTCGGAGAGATGGCCGAGCGGACCAAAGCGGCGGATTGCTAATCCGTTGTACAATTAATTGTACCGAGGGTTCGAATCCCTCTCTCTCCGCTTTCAATAATTGAAAATTTATTTTCTAATTATATATAATTTTTTTTTTTTTTTTCAAGAGAGAGAATTTATTTATTCTTTACGTCCAGGATTACGTCCGGGATCGTTCGATAGAAATCCAAAGACAAAAAGAGAAACAAAAAAGATAACCACTGTATAAACTAACAGCTTAAGAGTAAGCATGGTCTAATCTCCGGGATTATTACTATAAATAGAATAGAATAAATTATCAATCTTTAAACCATATTTGTTTATACTTTTCAAGTAAAAAAGATCGATCCTTTTCATAAAATATAAATAACAAATTATTGATAACTCAAATTTATTTTCATAGATTATCAGAATTAATCAGACGTGGAATGGAGAAGGAAAGGGGTTCAAACGCCTAACCTAGTTGAGCTGAAGAAATGATTCTCGAGATCGCCTCAATCAACCACTCTGCCATTTATCAGGGAACCTCGAAGGAGGAGAAGAAGTAGATTCAGAAGTTTTGCCAAAAAAAATATTTAAAAAGTAAATCAAACTCAAAAGTTATTTTGGAAATAACACCGATATATGTATATATATATGACAAATGTATGAATAGAATTGTTATTCCAAAATAGCATGTCATTGTATATCTAATGAAAACCAAACTTTGAATAGATTTGGATAAAATCTCTAATAAACTAATATTAATATAAAATTCTTCCTTTGAAAAATTTACTCTTATTTTGTATAACCATTCGATTTTGTATACTAATTTGGTACTATATAATGAAATGGAAATAAATAAAGAACGGAAATTATAAATATAAATATATATCTATTTTTATATTTATGTGTATAAATATATATCTATTTTTATATTTATGTGTATACATATATACATATATATATATATATATGTATATATGTATACATTGTGCATATGTATCACCTCTGCCCTATAAAATAAATGGAAGGGGTGATACAAAAAATTTCCCTGCTTTAAATTCTAAATCAGAATGGGTTTTTAATAAAATGGATCGGAAAGAATAAACCTTTTCGGAACAAAAGATTCGGATATTATCGAAAACTCACAGAAGCTTGCCAAACAAAGGCTAGAAGAAAAAAGAACAAAGGTATGATTGGCATTACATTTACAATTGGATCAAAAACAGCATAAGCTTCAGGTGATTTGGCCAAGAAGATGGTGCCACTCGAACAAAAGCCATTTTCTAGATAGAAATTAAGCATAGTCGACATTTCCTCCGGAAATAAGAAAAATTATTACGAGGGTTCGATACAGCATGAGAAAAACCTCATAAATTGATTGCTGATGGAAGTACATCTCATTATGAGTTCTTTTAGGTTCGAAAAGGTTATACATTCATATAGTCCCTTCAATAGAATATATAAAAGAATAAGGAATTAGTTCTTTTCCATTCATTCAATAGAATAGTCATTTAATAGAATAGAAATTTTATTTCTATTTTATTCCATTTTATTCTTTCATTCTTGTAATAGATTGAATTTTACCTAATAATTATTTTGCAAAAATGAGAATGAATAAATATACGAATAAGATTTGGTATCAATAACAGGGATAATATGAATATATGGATTGACAACAACCTTGATATTGGGATTCAATACCAATACATATAAATATATAAATAAATATATAAATAAATTTATTTATATATTTATTTATATATTTATTTATATATTTATTTATATATTTATTTATATATTTATTTATATATTTATTTATATATATTTATATATATTTATATATATATATTTATATATATATATTTATATATTTATATATATTTGTAATGGGGCGTGGCCAAGTGGTAAGGCAGCGGGTTTTGGTCCTGTTACTCGGAGGTTCGAATCCTTCCGTCCCAGGCTCTCGTTCAACAAAAGATTAAAAAAATGATAAATAAATTATAAATTTATTATATTGTTTCATCAACCACAGTAGTATATTCTTAGATTTTTTATGATAATGAAAAAAAAAAAAAAATGCATATATGGCAAGGAAAATATGTCTGAAGTAAGCTAGGAAAAGCAAAAAAAAATCTTTTTTATGAAATTAGTCTATTGGATGTACGCTGGCCCCGCTCATATTGGAACTCTTCGAGTAGCCAGCTCTTTCAAGAATGTACATGCTATTATGCATGCTCCTATAGGAGATGACTACTTCAATGTAATGCGTTCCATGTTAGAAAGAGAAAGGAATTTTACTCCTGTAACTGCTAGTGTGGTGGATCGTCACGTATTAGCACGTGGATCCCAAGACAAAGTTATTGATAATATTACTCGGAAAGATAAGGAAGAACGTCCTGATTCAATTATATTAACACCTACATGTACTTCTAGTATTTTGCAGGAAGATTTACAGAACTTTGTGTATAGAGCATCTATTAATTCTGATTCTGACGTAATTCTTGCGGATGTTAATCATTATCGCGTCAATGAACTTCAGGCAGCAGATAGAACTTTAGAACAAGTTGTTCAATATTATTTAGGTAAAGCTCGCAGACGAGGAACATTGGATCAATCTGTAACAAATATACCTTCTGCAAATATTATTGGTATTTCTACTTCGGGCTCTCACAATCAACATGATTGTCGTGAATTGAAACGTTTATTACAAAATTTGGGTATTGAAATTAATCAAGTAATTCCTGAAGGAGGATTTATAGAAGATCTTCAAAATTTACCAAAAGCTTGGTTTAATTTTGTTCCTTACCGCGAAATAGGCTTAATGACAGCAGTATATTTAGAAAAAGAATTTGGAATGCCTTATGTATCCATAACTCCTATGGGAGTTGTAGATACAGCTGAGTGTATCCGACAAATACAGAAACATATTAATGAATTGGCTGTTGTGTCATTAGAAGAAACAGTTGATTATGAACCTTATATTTATCAACAAACCAAATTTGTTTCTCAAGCTATTTGGTTTTCAAAATCTATTGATTGTCAAAATTCAAAAAAAAAAAAAGCAGTTGTTTTTGGTGATACAACTCATGCAGCTTCGATGACTAAAATACTTACTCGAGAAATGGGAATTCGTGTAAGTTGTGCGGGTACCTATTGTAAAAATGATATGGAATGGTTTAACGAACAAGTTAAAGGTTTTTGTGATGAAGTACTCGTTACAGATGATCATACTCAAATAGCAAATATGGTTGCTCGTGTAGAACCATCTGCCATATTTGGTACTCAGATGGAACGTCATATTGGTAAACGTTTGGATATTCCCTGTGGAGTTATTTCTTCACCGATTCATATCCAAAATTTTCCATTAGGATATAGACCTTTTTCAGGTTACGAAGGTACTAATCAAATAGCTGATTCAGTTTATAATTCATTTACTTCGGGCATGGAAGATCATTTTCTAGATCTATTCGGTGGTCATGATACCAAAGAAGTTATTATGAAATCATTATGTACAGAAACAGGTGTGAGTCGGAATCCTGAATGTCAACTAGAATTAATAAAAATTCCGGGCTTTATTAGAAGCAAAATCAAAAGAAAGACTGAGAAATTTGCGATACAAAATGGCATTACAAACATTACTATAGAAATGTTTTATGAATTAATTGATTAAGTGTTTGAAACACGTAAAAAACCTAATAAATTTTTGCTATTCCGACTATTTATTGGTGAAACGAGAGAAACAAGAAACGGAGAATCCTCTGCTATACTTTTTAACAACCAAAATTATTAAATTATTCTGACTATTTTACAAAATATTTCCAGTCCTTATTTAGAGATTGAATAATATAATAAGAATAAATAACATAAAATTTCATTTATTTCCATTATATTATTTATTTTCATTACATATTTATTTACACATTTATCCAAATTTTGAAAATTATGGTAAAACTTCGTTTGAAACGATATGGTAGAAAGCAACGTGCGACTTGAATATCATGATTGGTTTCGTGGATTGAAACATCCGCCTTTTCCTCCTCTTTGAATGGAAATGTTCCTACCTCAACATCGATTCGAATTTTAGAAGATTCTTCCAAAACGGAGCTTGAGTAACAATGTAGGCTCTTCTCTATAACCTATGAGTTGGGAAGATAATCTAGGGTTAACATAGATAAAAAAGCTATTTAAACTTTGTTAATCTACACCTTTCTTTGAAATTTATTATTAATCGAATAATTTAAAAATCTCATTTTCGATAACGGAGTCAATAAAAGAATGCAGTAATTAATTAATTAATTAATTAATTAATTAATTAATAATTGTTATGATTAATTACAGTGGATAAAAAAAATTAAGTTGCTTCGATTTTTTATCCTAGATCTTAAACCACCAGAGTAAAGCTTAAACCTAATGATTATGAATAATTATAAAAATCAATTTGGGAACAAGAAAATCCTATTTGTTCAAATTACTAACTAGATGAAGATAGAAGTGCTATAAATCTCTATTAATGATACAAATGGGTTAGAGACGACTCAATAAGTAAAAACATGCTAAAATTTGAACATTTGAAAAACATACTTGAGTTATGAGATAATCATTGCTTATGTTAATCCTAAAATTATCACTTAAGCTGTATTATCACTTAAGCTGTATGAAGAGAAAACTTCATATACGGTTTTACGGGGGGGAAACTCCGAGTCCGCCTATCCCGATAAGCTACCTACCGAATCATTGCAATTGATGCTCGATCTCGAAGAGAAGGAAAAGCCCTTCGGGAAGTTGGTTTTTATAATCCGAGAAAAGATCAAACCCAGTTAAATGTTCCTGCAATTGTTTATTATCTTGAACGGGGAGCTCAACCCACGGAAACTGTTAAGGATATTTTGGAAAAAGCAGAGATATTTGCACAACTAAAAGCTAAATCCTAGTCTAAATAATGAGTCCAGTGTTTGGTTTTATTCAATTATTCTTTTACTACCCATTTTTTTCTATCTTATTTCATGTTTATTTAATAGTTTATGTTCAAATTGGAAATTTTATTAATCTAACCAATATAACCAACTTTTTTTTCGTTTTATCGGAATGGATGAAGAATCGACTTAGTAATATCAATAAATAGATCCATAAGATAATAAGCTCTTGCTTATTATCTTATTGAATTCTTCTTGCATGAAAGAACATAAGACCCATACTTTATTTGGGAAAGAGAAATTGAAATGTGGTCCAAGATAAGTGCTACTTTGACAAGTTATTGCTTGTCGAACTTTCATTGGATTGACAATAGTGATTCATGCAAATATAATATTTTTGTAGCATCTCTTCTGGTTAACTCACTTATCATCAATCATTACTTTTGTGTTTAATATGGATTCATTACGATAGTAATAGTAACAGAGTTTGAAGTGGTAACAAATCTACATTTTATGTAGAATTTGTTCATTCTTATTCTCAAAAAAATTTGTTTCGATTCACATTTCCAATTCTTGTATAAATATTTGTTACTAATTCTTTTATTTTTAAGTATGTTTATGACTTCATTTTGAGAAATGGGTTGCTAACTCAATGGTAGAGTACTCGGCTTTTAAGTGCGACTAGGGAGTTTCACATATCTAGATGAAATAAAAATCTCATCCAAACCATTGGCAAGGTTTGTGAAACTGCGACTAATCTTGAAAGGAAACTTAACAGAAAAAACAGCATGTCGTTTCTATTCCAAATTCTTTATCAGGCTTAATTTCATCATAATCTTCCTTATGAAAGGAATGAAAGAATTAAAAAAGTACTTATATGGGAGATGGATTTACTACTCAAGCAAAAAAGAGTTAATGGATAAAGCTATATGGCTTGAATTATAGGTAGAACCAGAAGAACGAGCTTCTGTTTAGAAAGATTCATTCCAAATTTTCTCTACTAATTGAAAGTTAAAAGTGAATTAGTAGCCAATATGAGAAAGGTTGATCCCTACAAGAAAGGGGGTTTCTTTGCAGAAAATAAATCCTGAATACTCGGATAGAGATATATGAAAAAGTGACCAGTATGCTGACCAAATAGAGTAATTTATAAGTCAGAAGAGCAATCAGTTAAAAAAAAAAAGACGAGTTTTTTATTATGAAGAAATAAGTCTTTTTCATAAAGAATCGAATGAGTTTCAGATAGAGATTATTCGAATAATCTCTATTTCCGAATAAATAACAATTCATTTGATCTTTAAATAGATTGCACTATGTATTATTTCCTATCCTAAGGGGTTACTCTCGTGAGAACCATGGCTCGGGTTCTAGCCAGAATCGAGAAGCTACAAATAGATCGAACAAATATTTTATGGCAACAACGCTTTTCATATTTACTTTTTTTCCAAGATGATATTTATGCAATTGCTTGTAATCATTTTTCAAAAGAATCAGGTCCAAAACGAATTGACGATTCAAGTACAAACAATCGTTTTAGTTTCATAACTAGGAGACGTCTAATCAGTAAGATACGTCAACAAGACCTTTTAGAAACTTTAGCCTTATCAAAGAAAAAATATTTCAGCAAGGGAGAAGATAATAAAAACCAATCCTTTGATTACTGTATCAATTCCTACTTCGAATCGATTCGAGAAGTCCTGACCCTAGTTCTGCAAATTGTGCTTTCGGTACAATTAAAACCCTTGCTAAAAGAAATTAATGAATGTAATAATTTTCGATCTATTCATTCCATATTCCCTTTTATGGAGGACCATTTTTCACATCGTCATTGTTTATCAGATATAAAAATACCTCATTCTATTCATCCAGAAATTCTTATACGAATTTTTCGTCGACGGATTCAAGATGCTCCTTTTCTACACTCATTACGACTCGTTTTTTATGAATATCCAAATATCATTGTATTGGATAAATCCATTCCTCTTTCATTGAAAGAAATAAATAAATTATCCACATTTTTATGGAATTATTATGTCCATGAATTTGAATCCACTTCGATTTCTATTTGGAAACGAACCTTGCGTTTCAAACCATTATCCTATGGAGCTTTACTCGACCGGACCCAGTCCATTCATAAGATTGAACATATTCAAGAGCTATCACATGTTACGAAGTCATCATGGATTCTTATTTTATCAGGGAATATTTTACCTTATATAAAAAAATCCTCTATTCATTATGTAAGATATGGAAGTAATCTCATAATAGCTCTGAAAGGTACTAAATTTTTGGTTCATAAATGGAAGTCTTATATAATAAGATTCTGGCAATATTATTTCCATTGCTGGTTCCGACCATACAGGATACGTATCAAAAAATCATCCAAAGATTGTCTTCCTTTTCTGGGTTATACTTTGGGTATCCGGCCCCGAATCATCGTGGTCCAAACCAAAATGATAAATGATTTACCTCTTACCAGTCTTATTACCAAAGAATTATGTGCTATAATTCCGGTTTCCCATTTAATTCAATTATTAGCTAAAGAAAAATTTTGTGACGCATCGGGACGTCCAATCGGTAAATTAGCTTGGACTACTTTTAAAGATGATGACATTCCCAACCAATTTAATCACATTTGGAAAAATATTTTCTATTATTACAGTGGATGTCTAAACAGAAATGGCTTGTACCAAATACAATATATACTCCGATTTTCATGTGCAAAAACTCTGGCTTGTAAACATAAGAGTACGATACGTGTTGTATGGAAAAAATATGGTTCAAGACTATTTCCAAGATCTTCTTTTTATAAAAAACGGGAGTTAATACCCTTGTTCATTTCCAAGGTTTATTTCCAGAAAAAAAGATTCTGGTATTTAGATATCATTCAAATAGATTTTATAGCAAATTTATTACGAAAGGGGAAAAGACCCGGATTCCGAACTAATATCACTAATGAGAAGCTTATTAAGCAATTGCCGGAACAAACTCAAGATGATTCTGTAAAAGAACCGAAATATGATGAGAAATAAATACATAGAGAGAGCCGTGTGCAATGAAAATTGCAAGCACGGTTTGAGAAGAGGTGTTTTTATCTCAGTCAAAGAGTAACTCATCTACTTTCATCCGACGAGTTCCGGGTTCGAGTCCCGGGCGACCCAATTTCTTTCCATAATCAAAAAATAGTTAATGCATATATTTTTTTGGACACTAAACATATACAGATAGTTTTTTTCTAACGAATAAAACAAGAATTAAATACTATTTGCTGTGTCAATCGTATGGCTAAGTTATGCAACGTAGGTAAATACATGTTCTACTTCTATTTTAGTAATTCAATTACTGTTTTCGATATTATGTAATTAAATTATTCGAACATCAGTTGACACAAAAATAGAGATTGTGTAATATTATAAAATAACAAGTTATATGCTTGGGGAACTTATTATCACTCTATAAACTAAGGGTAAATTTTACCATGACCGCAACTTTAGAAAGACGCGAAAGCGCAAGCTTATGGGGTCGTTTCTGCGACTGGGTTACCAGCACTGAGAACCGCCTTTACATCGGATGGTTCGGTGTATTGATGATCCCTACCTTATTAACTGCAACCGCTGTATTTATCATTGCTTTCATTGCAGCTCCTCCAGTAGATATTGATGGTATCCGTGAGCCCGTATCTGGTTCTCTCCTTTACGGAAACAACATAATTTCTGGTGCAATCATTCCTACTTCTGCAGCGATTGGTTTGCACTTTTACCCTATTTGGGAAGCAGCTTCCGTGGATGAATGGTTATACAATGGTGGTCCTTACGAACTAATTGTTCTTCACTTCCTACTTGGTGTAGCTTGCTACATGGGTCGTGAGTGGGAACTTAGCTTCCGTCTGGGTATGCGTCCTTGGATTGCTGTTGCATACTCAGCTCCTGTTGCAGCTGCTGCCGCTGTTTTCTTGATTTACCCTATTGGTCAAGGAAGCTTTTCCGACGGTATGCCTCTAGGAATCTCTGGTACCTTTAACTTTATGATCGTGTTCCAAGCTGAACATAACATACTTATGCATCCATTCCACATGTTGGGTGTAGCTGGCGTATTTGGCGGCTCTCTATTCAGTGCTATGCATGGTTCCTTGGTAACTTCCAGTTTGATACGAGAAACTACTGAGAATGAGTCTGCTAATGCGGGTTACAAGTTTGGTCAAGAGGAAGAAACATACAACATCGTAGCTGCTCACGGTTACTTTGGTCGATTGATTTTCCAATATGCTAGCTTTAACAACTCTCGTTCTCTACACTTCTTCTTGGCAGCTTGGCCTGTAATAGGTATTTGGTTCACTGCTTTAGGCATTAGCACCATGGCTTTTAATTTAAATGGTTTTAATTTTAACCAATCCGTAGTTGACAGCCAAGGCCGTGTAATTAATACCTGGGCTGACATTATCAACCGTGCTAACCTTGGTATGGAAGTTATGCATGAACGTAATGCTCACAACTTCCCTCTAGACTTAGCTTCTGTTGAAGCTCCTTCCGTAAATGGCTAATATTCCTACTTGTAGGTTTTTAGTTATTACTAATAGGAAAAAATAATGACTCAGTTCTAAGTTCATGTTGACGAGGCTGGGATCATAACTGGAACATGATAATAACCTTTCAAATATATAATGACCTTGGAGAGACTTTCCAAGTATCTCCAAGGTCATTATTTTAATCATAACATATACGGGAGGGTATTTAACAAATTTGGAAAAAAAAAAGGGCGGATGTAGCCAAGTGGATTAAGGCAGTGGATTGTGGATCCACCATGCGCGGGTTCAATCCCCGTCGTTCGCCCAGTCATAGAGAATAGAAAAAAAGAATTAATAATGAAAGATTGTTTTTTCCCAGTCAAAAACTAATTAAAATAAATATTTTATCTATATTCTTTTAAATGTACTTTTTTTACAAGTTTCATATATTCCCATCTAATATACTTTTCTAAATCAACGAATTTCATATATTTCCATCTAATATACTTTTCTAAATTGATAAGTTTCATATATTCTTATCTAATATACTTTTCTAAATTGATAAGTTTCATATATTCTTATCTAATGTACTTTTCTAAATTGATAAGTTTCATATATTCTTATCTAATGTACTTTTCTAAATTGATATTATAATTTCATTATCTCATTATTATATATTCTCATCTAATGTACTTTTTGAAATTGACACTATAATTCCATTACCACATTATTACAATGTGTTATATAAACACTAATCATAAAAAAGATAAAAAAAAAATTATTATTATTATTATTATTATTATTATTTATAAAGTTCGAAAAACTTTTGATAAAGTTTAATAATATATATATATTATATATTTTCAGAGGACGAATAGAAAATAATTAGACAAATTCGACTAATTTTTTATTTTCAATACCTGGTAAATCATAGTAATTGAATGAAATAAAATTGCTTGTTTTAATGTATCCAATATCATTTCGTCCAAAATAATTAAATAATTAAATAATTAAATAATTAAATAATTAAATAATTAAATAATTAAATAATTAAATAATTAAATAATTAAATAATTAAATAATTAAATAATTAAATAATTAAATAATTAATTCATTAATTCATTAATTCATTAATTCATTAATTCATTAAAAGAAGCATTTTTATTTAAAATTTTATAGAGGAGAATAAAAAAATACCAAAGTGTTTTGATCGAGGTTTACATATAGAATATAAAAAGTTATTTAGTAGAGATTTACATATTCAATAAAATATATTTGAAAATATGTGACTCTAACTTTTTAAATAATAAAAATTTTAATGGGTTTCAAAGGGTTTCAAAGGGTTTCTGATAAATAAGAGGGTGAAAAATAAATTAAGAATAAATTTAAAAAAAAAGAAGATTATTTTATGAGGTATTAAGATCTGGAAAAGTACAAAACCCTCAGTATCTATTTAATTTATGGACAAATTGGAATTTTTTCGGATTGTTGACCAGGATCATTTTAAATCGAGAACATCTTATTAAGCTCTTTGATCTTCGAATTCTTATTTCACTAATATCACGCGATCTACGTGGTTCAATAAGTCACATATCATTGATTTGTTTGGTACTATTCACATTACCAGTCCTTATATATGGTTCGAATAAGAAAGGTTCGGTGGAAACAAAAAAACATTTGCATTTGTCAAAAATAGTTCATGAACATATAAATCGTGCTAAATGTAAAAACGAAATGCAAGAAGAATACTTTAAGCCTTTTACATATCTTTATATTTCCTCGCATCACTCCTTTATCTCTTCGAGAGTAAGTAAGAGATATATAAGTGACATGCCAGATTCAGAAGGAGGTGTTGTTTTTACCAAACACGGAATAAGCAAAAATATGGGCATTATGCCTGTGTATGATCAGATTAAATTTCGGGGTTTACAATGGTGGAAAGATTGTATCCTAGAAGGAATTTTTCCTAGTCGTGAAATATCTATAGAAGAATATATAAATAGTAATAATGTCATCTATCTCAAAGATAAAAATAAAGAGGACATTAAACATTTCTTTGAATTTTATAGAGAAGCAAAAACTTGGGGAACTAATGTTTCAGATTCGAAAAAGAGAAGAAATATCAATTCTTCAGTAGATTTAGCTTTAAATTTAACTGAAAAGCAATATTTGAATCGTAACAAAAATTTTTCTGAATGGCTTTTTGAGAAGAGATATATAAACCACATACGTATTAACAAACAACTAATAAAAAATTTTTCGACTTTTTGGGATCTTTCTCTCCTCGATGGAATTAAGCAAAACAACATAAAATCAAATTTGTTTTCAAAGTGTTTCTCAGAAGATTCGTCAATTCCTTGGATGGAGAAACGCTTTACGGAAAACATAACATATATAATAGATAATTTATTTTCTAAGGAAGAAGAAATAATAATTGATAATTTTCCTAAATCAATTTGTTATGCTTTTTTAGACATATTATCAATAGACGAACTGGGTCTAGGTTTCCATACCACTGAAGAACCTATTAATAATTCTGGATTATATAAAAAATACCAAAATGTGTTTTTAAATTATTCTATACGATCAGACAGTAATAGAATAGTTGATGTTTGGAATATAAGAAATAAGTTCAAAAATTTTTGCTTAAATTGTTTTGTTTTACCAGATGCTGTATCTTATACTATTCGAAGAAAGACATTAAATATAAACAAATTGGATTTGATTATATTTATGAACTGGAATATATGTAGGAATATTTTTTTTTGTTTCGGTCGATTCCTCACGAGTCTAACAGACATTACATATTCCACTTTCTTCTAAAATCTAAAAAAAGATTGGTAATAAAGATCAATCGATTCCATTTTTCAATTACCAAGTCTAATCGGGTTTATGAAAGGAATGAGTTTCCCTTTGATATAAAGTATGCAACGGAAAAATTTTTTCATTGTATCACAAATGACGAAACCAGAACTCCAAGTTGGTACAAATCAATTATCAAGAAAAAATTTTTTACACATTCAAAAAAATCATTAAATAGTTCATATTTAATGCACGAATCAATTTATTATTTGAAGTATCGGATTCAAAAACTTCAAAAGAAAGGTTTGAATAATGTAACGAAGAATACAATTAACCAACATTCATTCAATTGGGTGAGGGATGTAATAAAAAGGTTCGATTTCTACAAAGATAATAAATACGTTAATTGGAATCTGAATTTATATGAATGGTCTGATCGGACCAATAATAACTTGGAAAGATCTCCAAAAAGATTTATTTGTGGGGATAACTATTCGAAAATAATGTCCAATCAAATGGAATTTTTCATTAACCAAAATTTAATAAGTTGGTTTAGAAAACCAAAAAAGAATTCTTCCAAGTTTTATTTTATTTGTCAAAACTTCATAAAAGAAGGTTTTGATTTTTCGATTCCCGAGAAATCTGAAAATTATGATGCGTCGAGTTACTCACCAAAAATCATTGATACTAAAAGAATTTATTTCGAAATGAATTCTTCGTATAATAATGAATTATCACAGGAATTCAAAATTTCAAGTGATGAAGAATCAATAGTATCTTTATCTTTGAATGAAATACCAGTAAGTAAATTCACTATTGATTCATTTTATAATAAGTTCAACATTGATGTTGAGTGCATGGAACTCTCCGATGAGACTACTCTTTCTACAATACTCAAAAATCAAGACATTTGGTTTGATCCCGTAAAACTTTCTAATAAAAGAAGTTTATTGAAAACTTATTTTTACGAGGCAATTATACCAAAGTTTCTAGATCATTTGCATCATATCCAGTTAGATTATAATAAGAGATGGTATTTTTATTTCTGTAACACAAAAGAAAATATTATCAAAGACTATAAATTTACATATGGACAATTATTGAGTTTTTTACCTCAACACAACAATAAATTTCTTTCGTCTTTCATTGGAATAGGACCTTTCTCCTCAGAAGAAAATACTATTTTAGTTACTCAGTCACAAGTATCCAATGTTTTTTTCAAATATTTAAAAAGAAGTTATAATCAAATATTTGCATTGGTTAATAATTCATATAAATTGTTAAATTTATTAACTCGAATCAATTTATTGTTTCATAAAAAAATAAATACTTATTTTATTGAAGAGTTTTCTACCATAACACTTTTAACGAGAAAACAAATAGTAAATTTAGAAATTACTTATTATAACCAGCCTGATATAGAAATATCCACTTTGGAGAGAAGGAACGTCAATAATTTACTCGATGAGAAAGCTTTGGGTCCAAACCTAAGCCTTATTCAATGTCAATCTTATCAACATGATCTACTCTCTGAATCTCCTTTAAGAATTCGAAATAAAAACAATAATATGTTTTATTGGGTTAGAGAACTGTTCATAAGAAATGGTTCAACGAGAGATTCGAAAAACATAACTAGAAACAAAGTTATAGATGGAAAAAACACCGAATTAGTTTTATTTTATAATTCGAATCTATTCAAAGAAATCAAAGAAAATGAAACTATTTTATCATTCTTTTTACCACACTCGAATGAACGAGCTATAGATACGGGGACGTATCAAATATTCCAAATAGATAGTTTTTTGAAAAAAAACGCTTTGTTTGAAACGTATACGCCATGGTTTTTTACTTTTAAGTGGTGGAAATACCTATCCAATCTAATTTTACAAACGTTTACAGAAATATTACTAAACAGCAGTGATCAATTTGAATATGTTTCTCGAATCCATGCTCAGGATCAAGAAATATCAAATAATCAACCTAAGAAATCATTACTTGAATTTATATGGTCATATTTCAAATCAATAAATTTTTGGAATAATGAATGTTCGATTATTATTATTATAAGTTTTTTTATCCCTAGTTATTTGTTCCTACAAAATTATTTCTCTGGTCTGATAGGCTCGGACTATATTGATCTATGGAAACGCTTCGGAATAATCCGATATTTAATAGATCATAAATCTTATTGGAATAAGCTGATGTATCAACATCCGGTACAATTAATTGATACACAGAACACATTTATAAACTTTCTAAAAAATTTTAGACATTCTATAAAAAATAGAAAGTTATTTTTATTCACGATAGAAAAATCAAATAGATGGTTAGCTAATAATGAAAGTTTAGATATTTTTCCGAGAAAAAGGGAATTATTGGTTCAATCTCTAGTAACACGAAAAAAGATTTCTCGATATGGATTGAGTATCATTCGCAATCATTATTTATTAAGTAATGATTTCGGTTATCGAATCACCCAACAAGGACTTTATTACTTACGATATTTAGCTGAAAGTTTCGAGAAAAGTTTAGTAAATTACCCGTTTTCTCAATTTAATTTGGCACAAAAATGGGTTTTCCTTGCTTTCTGGCAGAGAATTACTTCTACTTCCCCGCATATATCGTGGCAAACCAAGACTTTGGATTTTGCACCTCATGGAATACCTATTCCGCTCCGCTTAGGATTATCCCCCTCCAAAGGTAATTTACTGATAGGTCCTATAGAAACAGGACGATCTTATTTGATCAAGAATTTAGCAGCAGACTCTTATGTTCCTTTGATACAAATATCCATAAGCAAATTATTGTATAACGAACCTGACATTACAACCAAAGATTGGAATGTTTTGATGGAGAACCTGCACCAATTAGCTCTTATTCTAGAGTTAACGAAAGAAATTTCCCCTTGCATTATATGGATTCAAAATATTCATGAACTAAATGCAAATTGTTCCACTCAAGATATAGAATCTAATTCTACTCCCCTACTCAGTTTATTATTGAGATACTTCCGTACCAATTTTGTTAATAATCGTACTTTCAGTATAATTGTTTTTGGTTCGACTCATATTCCCGAAGGAATGGATCCATCCCCGATATATCCAAATCGATTAGAAAAATTAATAAATATTCGAATGCTTGATATTTCAGAACGACAAAAGGAATTTTATATTTTCTTACGTAGTAAACGTTTTCACTTAGAAAATAAATTGTCTCGTCTTAATGAGTTCGGATATGGAACCATGGGCTATGATGCACGAGATTTGGCATTACTTGTTAATGAAGTTTCATTGATCAATATTACCTACAATAAATCAGTCATATACGGTAATACAATTGGCTTAGCTTTCCATAGACAAGCCTTGGGTTTTACATATACAGATACGAATACGGAATATAGTCAAAATTACGAAAAACTTATTTATGAAATAGGAAAGGCTATTGTACGAAATATAGTCACGAAAAAATTGACCATGAATCCTTTATGTAAAGGTAATAACTTCTGGAAAAAAAGATTTTATTATTTGTCCGGATGGTATTTAGAGCCTCCTATTACTGAAACCACTATAAAGGAATTTACTATACTATCCCATATTTTGGGGTGCTTAGCTGGATCAGCAGCTCGAGATTCTTGGTTTGGATCGAAAAATAAACAAGAGAATTTGATTCCTCTTGATAAAAATGCTGAGGATGATTCTAATTCAGCTTGTACTATTGCAGAAAGTCTTTTGGTAGAGTTTCCAAGGTTAGAAATATATCAAGATGAATCTATTTCTAATGAAATGGGACTTGCTCCTTACTCCCAAACGACGAATCTTGTGAATATAATGCAAAAGAAAATTTTTCCCATTCAATACAAGCAAAAACTATATAAATTAGTAAGTAATACTGCTTGTTCTCCTAGGATTTGGCGTTTCAGTCTCATCCGCAGCAATATATTCAATCGGATGAAAAGACCCAATGAATTTCAAATTCCATACTATGTTGGGTCTTTTTGGGAAAACGAACAAACTCCTTCTAAATATTTACAAAATAATTTTAATGGTGCTCGATTCGTACAATATAGGATGAGACAACAATCTCCCTATGATAGGGTTCTATCAAAAATGAGACGAATAAGCTTGCAGGAACTAGAGTCTCAATTAGAAACTACGTTATTAAAAGAGCAATTTGAAACATTGGGAATTTTTTCACCAATACAATATCCAATAGAATATCAAATATCTAATAAACCACTGTTATTTATGGGGAGACGATTCGTTTGGGATCCCACGAGTTTATTACTCAAAAATCGTCATCTTGCGTTTTCACATCGAAAATTATTTGTAGATGAAGAAATGCTGAGAAGACTTTATGTTACTTACGGAACGAAGAGGGAACAGAAAAAATCTCAATCAATTCAAAAGATCGAACAATTTTTTGTTCATCGCGGATATAACCAAGATTCAATGAGTAATTATATAAGTGGATTGAATCAATTAACTTTTGCGGATAAACAAAATATTGAAACTTTTAAAAGTACTGAACAAATTGGTGTCCAATTGAAACATCCACATTTATTTGCTGCTATATATTTATATCAACCTTGGTTAATTGAATACCCGCAAGAAAAGTCTGTTCGCTTTGAGTCGTCGAATAATTACCAGAGATGGCTTGAAGTAAATAGTTCATTATCCAGTGATTTATCACTCCATAGTACTTTGTTTGAGAGTCATCAATATTTATTGAATTCGTTTTGTTCCAACAGAATGTTATTGAATCAGATAATAAAATTGTTGTTAAAGAATCAATGGCTTTTTCAAAATGAAATTGAAACTTCATTGATATTATCAAATAGAAAATATAAATAAAATAGATTTTATTCTTAATTGATTGAGAAACATGAGATTAATAAAAAATTAATCCAGTGATATTGTGTCTTTTTTTGGAATAGAGACCTCACCATAAATAAAATAGTCATTTTTTTTTTTACAATATCAACCTATTTTATTTGTCCGATGCTTATAAAATAAGGACTTGGTACAAGAATATACTAGAAATATTAAAGTTTTGATAAACGATGAAGTTTATTCCAGTTCTTTTATTCAAGCAAATCATAAATTGAATCGATTTAATGAATCGGGATTGACGGGGCTCGAACCCGCAACTTTCGTCTTGACAGGGCGATGCTCTAACCGATTGAACTACAATCCCACTGAATAGAGTTTAGTTATTATGTCGATCTATAAGCTTATGGGTCAAATCAATCATTTTTTTCTGCATTTCTTCTATTTGAGTACAAAAAGTCTATTTTTTTTTTTATTACTAATGGAACTATTAATAAATGGGTAGGGTTGGCTTTTTGTCGTTGCAGCAACAATTCCTTCACGGAACAGGATAAAAAATATATAAATAATTTTTTATTGGAGCTAAGTATTTTAGCCAAAAACTCTATGTAATAAATCGATTAGTAGGATCGATTGTCATTGGGTCGAGCTGGATTTGAACCAGCGTAGGCACCGCCAGCGGATTTACAGTCCGTCCCCATTAACCACTCGAGCATCGACCCAGGTAGAAAAGAAAAACTTTTCTTCTTTTCTTAAGATCAAATTTGAATCGAAATTGAAACCAATGTAAAAAGTATTGAAAAATATTTATTGATTACCTGGGATTTTTTCTTTTATGTACCCCCAGGGGAATTCGAATCCCCGTTGCCTCCTTGAAAGAGAGATGTCCTAGGCCACTAGACGATGGGGGCTTGTTAACCCTTATTCCTATGATACTCAATTTACTATTCACTGTCAAGAGTTTGATTTCTTTTATTCCAGTGATTCCTTCAATTACTAGTCTTATTTTCGTTCTATTTCGTAGAAAATTTGATAAGTTAATTTTTAACGCTATATGATTTCAAAAGCTAATTTATTTCCAATTCTTGGAAGCCATACTTATATTTCTTATACTTATATTCCTTATACTTATATTCCTTAAAAAAGGTAAATTATTTTACCAAGTTGATATCCTCGATTCAACTATGCTCGATTTTCAATGACTCATATAGACTGTTATTTAACCTTATCTTTAGGACTAACTATATGAGACTCATTGTACTCTAGCGTTTTATTCTTTTTTCTCCCGAGTCTCAGGAGTGAGTTATTCTAGTTCCGTAACAACAAAGGTTGAAAACTACGGTTTATTATGCATCATGGGAATGTTACGCTATTCACAATCCTGCAAATACTCTTTATATATCCTCTTCGAAGATCTTCTAGCCTCCTCTCCGTGGTTCATTATTCTATCGAACTCACTTACTGGCATATAATTGAATTGTTTAGCCCAAAACTTCCTCCTTGTTGGATTTACTAAGTATGGCTTAGGAACATAGGAATCAATTCCTTCACTACTAGGGGAGAACCAGTGCGCTTCTACTATTCCCGGCTGTTGCAAGCAAAGGACATACCATACATATGCCAAATACTTAGAAACAACTGGAATAACAAAAATGGAACTGCATAAAGAATGACCACAAGAGACGCAGTGATTAAGAAACGCAGTGATTAAGAGACGCAGTGATTTTTTTGGAAGAATCTTGAGTAAATAAGATTCTTCTTTGGTTCCGATAAAAGTTCTTTCCTAGTATGATTATCTTCGAGTCCCTGCATCATGGAAGTGCGGAGACAAAGAGGGGGCCTCTGTGTCCTTGCCGTTCATTAACGAATTCTTAGCAAGAGCTGTTTCTCCAGAAGTATCTGCAATAAATTATTCATATCCACAATAGATGATTCTCCAATTACGCAATCTTCTAATAACAAAAAAATCCTATTAGAATAATAAATTTGTGTTATATTAACGTCATTATTTTATAAATGTGCGTTTCTCTTTTCTATCGAAAATTTGTAAGAACGAATTGGAAAGAAATAATTGCACCTGATACAATAAAAAAAGACCCTTATTTTATTAAATAAATTCAAATAAGTAATTTTAAAAAGGATAGGATTCTAAATATAAAGGTAAGTAGTATTTGTTTTAGCATGATCAGCTGTAGAGTGGGTTGGGTTACGAAAAAAAAGTTGAGTCATGTAATAATGCACGGGGGACAAATAAACTTTCTCTTCCATATTGGAGCAGAGGTCTATTATCGGAGTAGGGGTAGATTGCAAGCAAAATGGAATTCTTATGTGGTATTCTTTCCAAGGTTCTCCATGAAGCAATAATCACTGTGCTAAAAAGAATTAAAAGGTAATTTGTTGGGCTCCACCATTGAATCACTGAAAAAGAAAAAATAAAAGCCATAGCAAATAATTCAATTAATTAATATTTATATGAATTAATAATAGAATTCTATCAATTCTATTAAATTTGTACTATTTATTGGTGGGGAACAAATAACACCAAATCAATGATTTTCTATTTATATTTTTTTCCCTCCATTCATTCCTTACGTCACCTTATCCAGTATACAAGGTGAGAAAAAAAAGAATTGACTAAACAAAAAAATAGTAAACTTGACTTATTATATTATATATTAGTTGGCTATTCTAATATTGAAGTTTACTGAAGATCATAGATGTAAATTCTCTCATTGAATTATTCAATATTTTTTCTTCTTTCATTTCATAGTATAAATATTTATTGCTACGAATGAATAAATATTTACTGAACCAAAAATAGAAACTGAATATTGTACTAAATACAATAATTATTATTATTTCCTATGTCACCTAAGGATAAGTAAAAGTAAGTCTAGAATCGAAGAGAATGAAGCTTTTTGTAATAATAAGGAACTTCTCATTCTTCTTTTCCACTCCGATGTTTGTTTAAACGAATAAATTCGATCTGGATAAGTCAATAAATTTAAACATTTGTTATTTATCCTCTTATTCTTTGTCGTAAGTCGGGAAAGTGTCTTTTCCTTTCCAAATAAAAACATATAAAAACATATAAATTTTTATTTTTTTACGAAACAAATTTATTTTTTTACGAAACAAAGATGTGGAATTATTTACTTAAATAGAATAGAGATAGTAAATGCTACTCCTATTAATTATTTGAACGGACCTGAAAGATTAGGGAAAGAATCAATATTGAGTCAAAGGAATATTGAAGAATTATTGTAAGAAGCACCAAGAAGAAAAGAAAAGCTTACCTGCCTTCCTAGAGGTTTTTAATGAGTCTGTTCCGAGACTAGGTATAGATCTTCCAGTAAATGCTTTGAACCGGGGAATAGACGATATAGAAATATCTATGTAACAAGGGATTCTCCGTGGAATAAGGAAACTTTTCGAAATAAGGGGCAAAGAAGGAAAATTATTTGCAGATAATCCAATATTGTATTTGAAAATAATTCCATAATAAGATAAGGTGCTTAGAAATGGTTAAAGTAGTTGAATAGGAGAATTACTACGACTATAGCCATCGGAAAATCTTCTGAAGAACCTAAAGGTTTATTTGATAGCATGGATGACTGGCTAAGGAGGGACCGTTTCGTATTCGTGGGTTGGTCCGGTTTATTGCTTTTCCCTTGCGCCTATTTCTCCTTAGGTGGATGGTTCACGGGTACAACTTCTGTAACCTCATGGTATACCCATGGATTGGCTAGTTCTTATTCAGAAGGTTGTAACTTTTCAACTGCCGCAGTTTCAACTCCTGCTAATAGTTTATCACATTCTTTGCTGCTTTTGTGGGGTCCTGAAGCACAAGGAGATTTTACTCGTTGGTGCCAATTAGGTGGTCTATGGACCTTCGTGGCTCTTCACGGTGCTTTTGCTTCGATTGGTTTTATGTTACGCCAATTCGAGCTTGCTCGATCTGTACAATTGCGTCCCTATAATGCAATTGCATTTTCTGCTCCAATTGCTGTTTCTGTTTCTGTATTTTCGATTCATCCATTGGGCCAATCTGGTTGGTTTTTTGCACCAAGCTTCGGTGTAGCAGCTATATTTCGATCCATCTTGTTCTTTCAAGGTTTTCATAATTGGACTTCAAACCCATTTCATATGATGGGAGTTGCCGGAGTATTGGGTGCTGCTCTTTTATGTGCCATTCATGGTGCTACTGTAGAAAATACATTATTCGAAGATGGTGATGGTGCAAATACATTCCGTGCTTTTAATCCAACACAATCTGAAGAAACTTATTCCATGGTTACCGCTAACCGCTTTTGGTCCCAAATCTTCGGTGTTGCTTTTTCCAATAAACGTTGGTTACATTTCTTCATGCTATTCGTACCAGTAACTGGATTATGGATGAGTGCCATCGGAGTAGTTGGTCTAGCCTTGAATCTGCGGGCATATGACTTTGTTTCTCAAGAGATCCGTGCAGCAGAAGATCCCGAATTTGAAACTTCTTACACCAAAAATATTCTTTTGAACGAAGGTATTCGTGCTTGGATGGCGGCTCAAGATCAGCCTCATGAAAATCTTGTATTCCCCGAGGAGGTTCTACCCCGTGGAAACGCTCTTTAATGGAACCTTAGCTTTAGGTGGTCGTGATCAAGAAACCACTGGTTTTGCTTGGTGGGCTGGTAATGCCAGACTCATCAACTTATCCGGTAAATTACTTGGTGCTCACGTTGCTCATGGTGGATTAATCGTGTTTTGGGCTGGAGCAATGAACCTATTTGAAGTGGCTCATTTTGTTCCAGAAAAGCCTATGTATGAACAGGGATTAATTTTACTTCCCCATCTAGCTACTCTGGGATGGGGAGTAGGTCCTGGTGGAGAAGTCGTAGATATTTTTCCATACTTCGTATCTGGAGTACTTCACTTAATTTCTTCTGCAGTTTTAGGTTTTGGAGGTATCTACCACGCAATTATTGGACCCGAAACTTTGGAAGAGTCTTTTCCATTTTTTGGTTATGTATGGAAAGATAAAAACAAAATGACTACAATTTTAGGTATTCATTTAATCTTGTTAGGTGCTGGTGCTTTTCCCCCAGTGTTCAAAGCTTTGTATTTTGGAGGTGTATACGATACATGGGCCCCTGGTGGTGGAGATGCGAGAAAAATTACGAATCTTACTCTTAATCCAAGTGTTATATTTGGTTATTTACTTAAATCACCTTTTGGTGGAGAGGGATGGATCGTTAGTGTAGACAATCTAGAAGATATAATCGGGGGACATGTATGGTTAGGTTTCATCTGTATCTTTGGCGGAATCTGGCACATCTCAACCAAACCTTTTGCATGGGCTCGTCGCGCTTTTGTATGGTCCGGAGAAGCTTACTTGTCCTATAGTCTAGGAGCTCTTTCCGTCTCTGGTTTTATTGCTCGTTGTTTTGTTTGGTCCAATAATACAGCTTATCCTAGCGAATTTCATGGTCCTACTGGTCCAGAAGCCTCTCAAGCTCAAGCTTTTACCTTTTTAGTTAGGGACCAACGGCTCGGAGCTAACGTAGGTTCTGCTCAAGGACCCACTGGTTTGGGTAAGTACCTTATGCGTTCTCCTACCGGAGAAATTATTTTCGGAGGAGAAACAATGCGCTTCTGGGATCTTCGTGCTCCATGGTTAGAACCTCTAAGAGGTCCTAATGGCTTAGATCTGAGTAAGTTGAAGAAGGACATACAGCCTTGGCAAGAACGACGCTCGGCAGAGTATATGACTCATGCTCCTTTAGGTTCTTTGAACTCTGTGGGTGGAGTAGCTACCGAAATCAATGCAGTAAACTATGTTTCTCCTCGAAGTTGGTTAGCCACCTCTCATTTCGTTTCAGGATTCTTCTTTTTCGTGGGTCATTCATGGCACGCGGGAAGAGCCCGTGCAGCTGCAGCCGGATTTGAGAAAGGAATTGACCGTGATTCTGAACCTGTCCTTTCTATGACACCTCTTAACTAAAAAGAGAAATGAATAATAATGAAGGAGCTGGAATTAATTCCAGCTTCTACGGGACAGGGAAAAACTTTTCCTAATAGATACTTTTTTTTGTAAGTTCCTTATGAAGGCTCGGCTACAAAAAGCCGAGCTATAAATCTATTTTATCAATAACTAGATTTATTGAAATCCTTCGAAGAAGGGATAAAAAGGGATAAGAGGAGAGAGAGGGATTCGAACCCTCGATAGTATTGAAAAATACTATACCGGTTTTCAAGACCAGGGCTATAAACCGCTCGGCCATCTCTCCTAAAAACTAATTCTAAGTTACTTCATCACAAGTATAATCAAAATTACAAGTATAATCAAATCAGATTATTTTTATGATGCATCTGGCCTGGTTATCAAGATTCATGTCAGATAGGGATCAGACGGTATAATCTATTTCATTTGTTAAAAGTTCGGGAAATCACAACCATGACTATTGCTTTTCAGTTGGCTGTGTTTGCATCAATTGCAATTCCATTTCTTCTAGTAATTGGTGTGCCTGTTGTGCTTGCCTCTCCCGATGGTTGGTCAAGTAGCAGAAATGTCGTATTCTCGGGTGCTTCATTATGGATTGGATTAGTCTTCTTGGTAGGTATCCTCAATTCCTTTATATCTTAAGTTTTTGAGATATTTCAAATCGCAGTACTCCCTCCCTTGGTTGAATTGAGGTATTTCCTACGGGTACTGAGGCACAAAAAACGTGTTCCAGGGGGGGCTCGTTCTATTATCGATCCCCTATTATTAAATGAATAAATAAGTAATTTGAATTTGCGTAATTCATAATAAATAGTTGACTATATATAAGTAAATCTATTCATATATAATAAAGAATAAGTAAATTTGAGTTGCGGGTATGGTTTAGTGGTAAAATTCCTCCTTGCCAAGGAGAAGATGCGGGTTCGATTCCCGCTACCCGCCCATTCTTGATAAATGGAATATACGTAAAATATAAGATTTAGTATAATCTTAGGTTTGTTTCTTTATGCAGTTCATAAATAACTTTATAAAGATTAATGAACTATAAAGAACTAAAAAATTTAGTATTTGGCGGAGACGGGATTTGAACCCGTGACCTCAAGGTTATGAGCCTCGCGAGCTACCAAGCTGCTCTACTCCGCGCAATTCATTAATAATTAATAAAATAATAATATGAAGTACATTTACTAAACAAGTGATATTTATGAATTTCATAAAGAATCCCCCAACAAGTTGGGGGATTACAAATTGCATTTGTATATTATGATTCTTCTGAATCATTTTATTACCAACTGGATTTTATTACCCCGGGCAACAAACATGCATGGGCCATCTCACGAAGTACATGCCTGGATAAACCGAAGTCTCGATAGTTGGCTCTGGGTCTTCCGGTCAACAAACAACGACGATGAAGACGTGTTGGTGCACTATTACGTGGTAAAGATTGTAATTTTTCAGAAATTTCCCATTTATCATCTAATAATGAAGCTTCGCTCATCCTTTTTTTCAAATAAAGACGAATAGAATGGTATTTTTGTTCCAATTTCTGCCTCTTCTTCTCTCTCTGGATAAGACTTTTCTTTGCCATGATGGTTTAATTAATAAATAACATTCCTTTTGTTTGTTAAAAATTGTAACGAAAAATTTTTGAATTTTTTGTTGAGATTCATTCTTTTTCATTATTGTTCTTATTTTTATTATTCCATTCCCTTGTTAAAGAGAGTTAGATCGAGCCTATCAGAAGCAAAGGTAGGCTTAATCCAATAAAATTTATCTCATGAAAGAGAATGATTAGCCAAATTTGCCTGATGTAGAAGCAATTGGGGAAGCCGCATAAGTAAAAATATAACCTACGGAGAAATGAGCTAATCCAACTAATCTTGCTTGAACAATAGAAAGAGCTACTGGCTTGTCTTTCCAGCGCACTAAATTAGCTAGAGGTGTACGTTCATGAGCCCATGCTAGAGTTTCAATGAGTTCTTGCCAATATCCGCGCCAGGATATAAGAAACATGAATCCAGTGGCCCATACGAGATGTCCGAATAGAAACATCCATGCCCAGACGGATAAACTGTTCATACCGAATGGATTATATCCATTGATGAGTTGTGAAGGGTTTAACCACAGGTAATCTCTCAACCATCCCATTAAATAAGTAGAAGACTCATTAAATTGAGCTACATTTCCTTGCCATAGGGTGATATGCTTCCAATGCCAATAAAATGTGACCCATCCAATAGTATTTAACATCCAAAAGACTGCCAAATAAAAAGAATCCCAGGCTGAAATGTCACAAGTACCACCTCGTCCTGGACCATCACAAGGAAAACTATAACCAAATTCTTTCTTATCTGGCATTAACTTGGAGCCACGTGCATCTAAAGCACCTTTTACTAGAATTAATGTGGTTGTGTGCAAACCTAGAGCAATGGCATGATGAACCAAAAAATCTCCGGGACCTATGGTTAAAAATAGCGAATTACTATTATTATTGATAGTATCCAACCAACCAGGTAACCATATGCTTTGACCAGCATTAAAAGCTGGACTATTTGCTGAGGATAGGAGTACATCAAAACCATATAAAGCCTTGCCATGAGCAGATTGGATCCATTGGGCAAATACAGGTTCAATCAAGATTTGTTTTTCTGGGGTACCAAAAGCAAGCATGACATCGTTATGCACGTAGAGTCCCAAGGTATGAAAACCTAGAAATAAGCTAGCCCAACTTAAATGAGATATGATCGCTTCTTTGTGTTCTAACATTCTTGCCAATACATTACCTTTATTTTGTTCTGGGTTATAATCCCTAATAAGAAAGATAGCTCCATGAGCAAATGCGCCTGTCATAATAAACCCAGCAATGTATTGATGATGAGTATATAATGCAGCTTGAGTAGTAAAGTCTTGCGCTATAAATGCATAAGCAGGTAAAGAATACATGTGTTGAGCTACCAAAGAAGTAATAACTCCTAGAGAAGCTAAAGCAAGACTCAATTGAAAGTGAAGAGAATTATTAATTGTGTCATAAAGACCCTTGTGACCACGTCCTAATCGGCCCCCTGGAGGAGTATGTGCTTCTAGGATTTCCTTTATACTGTGCCCAATCCCAAAGTTAGTTCTATACATATGACCAGCAATGGTAAAAACAACTGCAATTGCTAAATGATGATGAGCAATATCAGTCAGCCATAAACTTTGAGTCTGTGGATGGAATCCCCCAGTAAAAGTTGGAATAGCAGTACCAGCTCCTTGAGAAGTACCAAATAAGTGACTACTTGAGTCAGCGTTTTGGGCATAAACACTCCACTGACCCGCAAAAAAAGGCCCTAGACCCTGGGGGTGTGGTAATGCGGTTAGTAGATTATCCCATCTCACGTGTTCACCTCTCGATTCAGGAATAGCAACATGAACCAAATGCCCTGTCCAAGCCAAGGAACTTACTCCGAAAAGGCCTGACAAATGATGATTAAGACGAGATTCAGCATTTTTGAACCATGAAACACTTGGTTTCCACTTAGGTTGTAGATGCAACCAACCCGCTATTAAAAAAATAGCGGAAAGAATTAGTAGAAAAAGAGCTCCAGTATAAAGATCTTGATTGGTACGTAATCCGATTGTGTACCACCATTGATAAACACCAGGATAAGCAATATTAACTGGACCAGAGGCCCCTCCTCGAGTAAATGCTTCTATAGCTGGTTGACCGAAATGAGGATCCCATATTGCATGAGCAATAGGTCTTACATGTAAAGGATCTTGTATCCATGCTTCAAAATTACCTTGCCAAGCTACGTGGAATAAATTACCAGAGGTCCACAGGAAGATTATTGCTAACTGACCAAAATGAGAAGCAAAAATCTTTTGGTAGAGACGCTCTTCAGTAATATCATCATGGCTTTCAGAGTCATGTGCGGTAGCGATACCAAACCAAATACGACGAGTAGTTGGGTCTTGAGATAGGCCCTGGCTGAACCTCGGAAATCTGGATGCCATAATGCTTTTCAAATCCTCCTAGCCATTATCCTACTGCAATAATTCTTGCTAGGAAGAATGCCCATGTTGTGGCAATTCCACCCAGAAGGTAATGAGCTACTCCTACAGCACGGCCTTGTACAATACTCAAAGCCCTAGGCTGGATAGCAGGAGCAACTTTTAATTTGTTGTGAGCCCAAACTATAGATTCGATAAGTTCTTGCCAGTATCCACGACCACTGAATAGGAACATCAAACTGAAGGCCCAAACGAAGTGAGCACCCAAAAATAAGAGACCATATGCAGATAACGAGGAACCATAAGATTGGATTACTTGAGAAGCCTGTGCCCATAAAAAGTCACGAAGCCATCCATTAATGGTAATTGAACTTTGTGCAAAGTTTCCTCCTGTAATATGAGTTACTACTTTTTGGTCACTTATACTACCCCAAACATCGGATTGCATTTTCCAGCTAGAATGAAATATTACTACAGAAATTGCATTGTACATCCAAAATAACCCTAAGAAAACATGATCCCAAGCTGATACTTGGCATGTACCTCCTCTTCCGGGTCCATCACAAGGGAAACGAAACCCAAGATTAGCTTTATCGGGTATCAAACGAGAACTGCGAGCAAATAAAACACCTTTTAATAAGATTAATACGGTTACATGGATAGTAAATGCATGAATATGGTGTACCGAAAAGTCTGCGGTTCCTAACGGAATTGGTAACAAAGCCACTTTGCCACCTACTGCTACTAAGTCGATGCCTCCCCAGGTTAAGCTGGTGCTTGCCGTTGCATTAGGAGCTGTGAACAAAGGTGCTACAGCATGAGTATTTTGTACCCATTGGGCAAATATAGGTTGTAATTGTATAGCAGTATCTGAAAACATGTCTTGGGGACGTCCTAAAGCACTCATAGTATCGTTATGGATATACAAGCCGAAGCTATGGAAACCCAAGAAAATACATGCCCAGTTAAGGTGTGATATTATTGCATCACGATGTCGAAGAACACGATCCAATAAATTATTGTATTGAGTGGTTGGATCGTAGTCCCTTACCATAAAGATGGCTGCATGTGCAGCAGCTCCAACTATGAGAAATCCACCGATCCACATGTGATGTGTAAACAAAGAAAGTTGGGTACCATAGTCAGTAGCTAAGTATGGATAAGGAGGCATGGAATACATATGGTGAGCCACCACGATTGTTAAAGAACCTAGCATAGCTAAGTTAAGAGCCAATTGGGCATGCCATGAGGTGGTAAAAATTTCATAAAGGCCTTTATGACCCTCACCCGTAAATGGACCTTTATGAGCTTCTAAAATTTCTTTTAGGCTATGACCAATGCCCCAATTGGTTCTATACATGTGACCAGCTATTAGAAAAAGAACTGCAATAGCTAAATGATGATGGACAGTATCAGTTAGCCACAAACCTCCTGTTACTGGATTGAGTCCTCCACGAAAAGTTAAAAAATCTGAATATTCTGACCAATTCAAAGTAAAGAATGGAGTTAATCCTTTAGCAAAACTTGGATAAAGTTGAGTCATAAGATCACGATTCAGAATGAATTCATGAGGAAGAGGTATTTCTTTAGCATCTACTCCAGCATCCAGAAGTTGGTTAATAGGTAAAGAAACGTGTACTTGGTGTCCTGCCCATGATAGAGAACCTAATCCTAATAGTCCTGCTAGATGATGATTTAACATAGATTCCACATCTTGGAACCAAGTCAATTTGGGAGCGGCTTTGTGGTAATGGAACCAACCGGCGAAAAGCATTAGCGCTGCAAAAATCAATCCACCAATTGCAGTGGAGTAAAGTTGTAATTCACTAGTTATTCCGGATGCTCGCCAAATTTGAAAAAAGCCAGAAGTTATTTGTATTCCCTGGAAACCCCCACCCACATCTCCATTTAGAATTTCCTGACCTACTATTGGCCAAACAACTTGAGCGCTGGGTTTTATGTGGGTAGGATCACTAAGCCATGCTTCGTGATTGGAAAAACGAGCCCCGTGGAAGTACATACCACTTAGCCAAATAAAAATAATGGCTAGTTGACCGAAGTGAGCACTAAAGACTTTGCGAGAAATCTCTTCCAAATCATTAGTATGGCTGTCAGAATCATGAGCATCAGCATGTAAGTTCCAAATCCAAGTGGTAGTATTAGGGCCCTTAGCTAGAGTCCTTGAGAAATGTCCGGGTTTGGCCCATTTCTCAAAAGAAGTTTTTACGGGATCCCTTTCTACCACAATCTTGACTTCTGGTTCCGGTGAACGAATAGTCATCGAGGTTCTCCTCTTTCCAGACGAGGCATAGAAAAAACCCGCCAAGATTTAATTAGTAAACTTCTGAGAGCTATACATCTTCCAACCCTTTTTTCCCTTTCCCAGTTCGTAACTAGGGCAACTATGACACAGAAGTTACCGGGGGCAGGTATTCAAAATTATTGTTACACATATCAAAGGTGCTTAATGGACCATTTAAATTCAAAACAGTTTGTTTCTAGCCCATATATCATGAATATGGAGTGCATAATACATATATCCTAATATGATAGGAGATAGGATGACACACATATCTATGTCGTATATACACGGTATATACGTAGTAATAAAATTATACTCAGTTATTTATGCAATAATGACTAAATATGATTTGGTTAAAAAAAGGCATCTTCCATTGGATCTTTTCCTACTCCATCCGAACAAATACCTATTATTTATTAAGCATCCATAAATAATTTTTTTATGGATGCTTGATTCGTTCCTAAGAAATGATAGAATATAATTTAACTAAATAGAATATGACTTATTACCAATTTCTTATATTCCTTATTCCAAAGAATATAGAAGATTTAAAATAATTGGTTAGAATTGTACGTCACTAATCTTTGAGACGTCCCGTAATTTTTAACCAATTCCGTGCTTCAATATAATTGCCTGGAGCAAGTAATATGGCTTGTTTCCAATGATCAGCAGCTCTACTGAACCAAGCTTCGGAAGTTTCAAAATCTCCTTGTTGAATGGCTTGTTCTCCTCGGTCGGGATAGGTCATCCCAATAGGATTCCCTCCCTAAGAACCGTACTTGAGGGTTTCCTACCTCATACGGCTCTATTAACTAAATTTTATCTCTTTTTGTGTGCATGAATATATGATATGAAAAAAAAAAATTTAAACAATTTTTTGTGGATAATAAATTGTGTAAATTTTCATTGTAACGAAAAGACTAAATTTAGTTAATGAAATAAGTTTTCAATTGAACCCTAAATAAGGAATCGAATTTTATCTTTTCTCCTACCAAAAAAAAAGAATAAGGTCCGAGAGTACAAATTTATATTTTATATATACAAATTTCATTTCTTTTGAATGGTAACTATCTTACTTCTATATAGAGATTCTCGTTCTGAAAAAATACTAAAAAATACAAATTTATTATTCGGAAGTATTTAATCTCTTTAGGATCTGATGCTACACCGCCGCTCAGTAGCTCATTGAATCAACCCTATTACACAAGTTGATTTTGTATTTTTAGTATGAGTGAACAGATTCTATCGTATCAGCCCAAGCTTTCAATAATTGATCTTTACGGTGCTTCTTCTCGTTGATCGAATTACCTTATCCATGGAGTATATAGGTTGTACTTATTTCGTCATGTTTGGGCTCCTATGAACGAACAAATTTATTATTCTACAGCTAATAAAAACCATTACTTAATGGTAAATATGTAGAAAACCTCATTTCTTCATTTGTAGTGGTTTTCAACTAACAGATCCTGTAGTATAGATAGTCGCACGTAATGACAGATCACAGCCATATTATTAAAAGCTTGGGGCAAGGATGGATTTCTTTCCAATGCCTGAAAATAATATTCTAAAGCCCTTGCATGTTCCCCATTACTTGTATGAATAAGGCCTATGTTATATAGTATGTAACTTCGATCATAAGGGTCAATTTCTAGACGCATGGCTTCATAATAATTCTGTAAGGCTTCCGCATATTCTCCTTCAGATTGAGCCGACATTCGTTACGGTTGTTCATTATTAAATGGAAATGAGCCCCGCTTCAGAACCGTACGTGGGATTTTCACCTCATACGGCTCGTCCTGTGTAGTGTATAATAAGGGAAACAATTCATAAAATTTGGAGAAATTCTTACCCAACATCATAAACTGGCAGGGGCTAGTGTATTCATAATCAATCCCTAGCCATCCTTCTTGCAAAGATTATTCCCCATAATATAATTGGTGGCAGAAATAAAAACTTCAACAATTTCTTTGTCCTTAACGCTTCGTATTCTACAGGGATTTGCTACTTCGACAATCTCCGATGGTTATATAGGTATCCAAAATACAAACGAGATGGAAGTTTGTTGTCCCAACCATATATTTGTTACTAGCCGTTACAAAACGGATAATACATATGAACTATAACGGAGCCTTTGTGTTGTCGATTCCTACACGTAGTGCTTTTCCCCTTATGCGTGTCTATAAACAAATAGACTTTTACTAGAAAGTTTATTCCTTTCTACAGGTTCAACCTTTCGCTTAACACCGTAATTCATGAGAAATTAAAGCATCTGAGGTTGCATCAACCGAGGATACACGGCAGAAGGAATTGTTTCATATTCGTAAAACCCACCTTCACTAAGCGTAAGTTTCATGTGATAAAATATTATCATGTTTTGTTTTAAAATAAGTCGTTACTGGATCGAGAACCGAATCGCACCATCTCTGTAATAAGTAAATGCTTTTTTTTCCCTTTGAGTAGTCGGAATTACTTGTAATGAAATATCTGCTACAATTGTAAAAGTTTTATCGATAGAATTATCGTTTCTTTGAGATCTAGGCATAGTCATTTATAATTCCGTGAAAATTTTTCATTATTTTGTTCGAGAATCCATAGAAAAAAAAAAATAATAATCTTTTGGTATTTTATACCATGGAAATTCTTTTTTCTCTTTAATTGGAAGTATGTAAAGACATTCATATCTGATCTTCCTCTTAGGAATTGTTCATTCTTGTTTCTATTCCCCCAATTATATCACTTATTACAATTATTTAATAATTAACAATTATTTACTAAGTATGTTTTTAGAAGAATTGGTTAAACAGTCAAGAAAGACATTGTATATATTATGAATATAAAAAATGGATTATTAGTTTTTCCAATTTGATTTTGCTCCTTGATCCTATCGTTAGAAATCCTATTCCTTCCAAATAAAATAATTAAAAGAAAAGTTATCAATTTATTATTGGGATTTCCGAGAGTAAATAATAAAAACCAAAAATGTTTTAAATTTTTCTTATTTATCTTAGGTAATTTTGAAAAATGATAAAATTTTACTTCGTTTTGAGGGATCAAGAACTGATTCCACTTCGGTATTAATCACTACTATAAAAATATTGCTATTTCATGAAGATATGGATTAAACTTAAAAGGTGCCGCAGGAAAGATGGCCGAGTGGTTTAAGGCGTAGCATTGGAAATGCTATGTAGGCTCTTGCTTACCGAGGGTTCAAATCCCTCTTTTTCCGTATCTACACTTCAATTCTTTTGTGATATACTCAATAACTTTATGACTGATTTCTCTATTTATTATATAATCTATATACAATAACTATTGTTCATGAGAGTCTTAATCTAATTCATTGTCTTAAATATGACAAAAAATTTAATTAAATTTTTCATTTTTTATTCGGGATACAGGAATGGTATAGAATACGAGAGATAAGCATATGATAAAACTTCAGTGAATAATAAATTTGTAATGGGATATGAAAAAATAAAGAACAAATTATAAATCAAAGTTTCATGCAGAAATTTTATTCATCTAATAAATTACTATTATAAAAATAAAAAAAATTCATATATATTTTTTTTATTTTTTCAAGCTTTACGGGAATAATATTCCACAACTAGCAATTCGTTAATATTTAAATCAATTGATTCACGATCTATTATTTCATTAACCAATCCCTTATTTTGTAGTGATTGGAGAGTCAAATGATTCGGTACTTTATATGTCTGAGAGAATTTATTATTTTTCGCTATTATAGCTCGGGATTCTGGTCGATCCCTTGCAGTAATAATATCTTTGGGTTTACAACGATAACTCGGTACGTTTATGGCACGATTATTGACCAGAATATGTTTGTGGTTAACCAATTGTCTCGCTCCGGGAATGGTAGGAGCCATACCCAATCGGAAAATAATATTATCCAGACGCATTTCGAGTAATTGCAATAATACTTGGCCTGTCGAGCCTTTAGCTTTTCTAGCAATACGAACATATTTAAGTAATTGTTGCTCGGTTAATCCATAATGAAAACGCAATTTTTGTTTCTCTTCCAAACGAATACAATATTGAGAAACTTTTTTACTAGGAGTAGATTGATTACTATAATCAGGCTTTAACTTGGGTGCTTTATGAGTCAATCCTGGTAATTCCCCCAGACGACGTATTATTTTCAAACGAGGTCCTCGATAACGGGACATAAAAACTCCTTATTTTGCAATAAAATTTAGTGAAAAAAAAAAAAAAAAAAAGAGATAACATGAACTATTCTCGATAATGAAACAAATCTTTGATCTGAAAAGAAAAAGTCAAGATTTTTTCCATTTTAAAATCAAATAATTTTATTAAGAATTATTTGAAATTGTTCTTTTTTTTTTTTTCTGATTCTTCGATTACTTATTCCCTTCTCGAAATCTATAGTATCTTAACAGAAACTTGGTGAACAAACAAATAAAAAAATAATTATTTTTATTCTTTAATTTTTGTTAATAATTGAAAGAATGAGAGGGATAGGAGATGAAGGAGAAGCCGGCTATCGGAGTCGAACCGATGACCATCGCATTACAAGTGCGATGCTCTAACCTCTGAGCTAAGCAGGCTTTCTTATTACTAGATGCAATCATACCATTTCCTTTTCCTCTAAAAAAAAAAATTCCTTTTTCTAATTCTTGTATTAACTTATATTATTAGCTATCCGATCCTAGTGATGCAATAATACGACGAATGATATCTAGACATAACTAAGTATTATTAATCATTACAATTATATAATTTAAATAGATTATATAATTTTGACGAGGGAAATAAAATAACCCTTATTCTATTTCTCTATTTATTTGAGAATAAGAAACAAAAGCATTGCATAAAAACTTAAAAAATACTATAATAATATTTGGTTATAGTAATAAAAATAGCATTGATAAATATGTTTTTCCTTTTTCATAAATGAAATAGAATAAAGAAAGGGGGGGTATGGCGAAATCGGTAGACGCTGCGGACTTGATCGAATTGAGCCTTAGTTTAGGAACTTACTAAATGATAGCTTTCAAATTCAGGGAAACCTTAGTAGAAGGAATAGGCGATCCTGAGCCAAATCCTGTTTAGCAAATGGCGGGATAGGTGCAGAGACTCGATGGGAGCCATCCTAATGAATAATCTTCTTCCGACCAATACTGTTGTATAATATTCATGTAATAAATTATTCATAAAAAAAAAAAAAAAAAACTCTGTGGATATTATGTTTAATCCATTCCTTATAAGAAAGAATTAGAAATACTATTGGATGTAAATCATACTAAACAATTTGAATCATGTTATGGGTCCGACTAATTAATAAGGAGATACTTGAGCCAATTCAAAATTCGAAAATTATTTATTATTTGTCAATTAGTAGTTAGTATATCAATAATTTTTTCAAGTAGTTATTACAATACAACGGATAAGTTTTTAGTAGATGATTAGACGAGGATAAAGATAGAGTCCGGTTTTCAGTGCTGATCCCAGCAACAATGTGAATCGTAGTAAAAAGAAAATTCGTTGGCTTTATAGACCGTGAGGGTTCGAGTCCCTCTACCCCCATGATAAAATTTTTGATTTATCTTGACATATAATTTAGTATCTGTTATAATAAATTGAAGAATGATATGATGTTCTTAGATCCGATGAGGACTTTAAATCCTCCATTTGGACTCATTTTAAATCCTCCATTTAGACTCATGAAGTCGCGTTATTATGTTCTTAGGTTCAATGAGGACTTTAAATCCTCTAAGGATACAGAAATAGAAAAATAAATTTTTTCTCTATTTTAAGGTTTTGTCTTTCCTAATCCAAATAAAATAAACCAAATTCTTTTTAGTTGTTACTAATAGGCGACCAATGATCCTTCGTTTATGTCTCGGATGTTGCTGAAACTGCTTCATCAAAAATTCCATTGGTTGAATTTGGCTCAGCAAGGGACTAAAAATTCTTTTCTTTCCATAGCTAGCGTAAAATCTGAATACTCCTCATTATCAACCAGTCTTATCTGAAGCATGGAACTTAATAATTTTGTGTCTCAAAACCCGGGATAACTTCTACAGTTATTGGTAGAGCAGAAATTTAAATTTCTTTATAAACAAGTTTAGAAGACTTTGAATCTAGCCAAAAAAACTAGAATTATTCGGTAAATGAAACATAATAAAGTATTACTTGGAACGAAAAAGCTCAGTGGAGTGAAGACTCAAAATCCTTTTTGTTAATGAATCAATTGACCATCCAGCAGCTGGATGGGACTTTGAATCCTCTGCTCCAGCTTGGTGGAGCACGAGACGGCAAATTATAGTCCGACAAGCAAGGATTTGTTGGACGAATTAGGGCGATCTAACCGAATGTAAAGTAACACGAATTATAGATACTACCTCTGACTCATAAAATCTAGTTGAGTCGGTAGAGCAAAAGATTATCGATCCCTTGTTCCACTAGCCGGGATAGCTCAGTTGGTAGAGCAGAGGATTGAAAATCCTTGTGTCACCAGTTCAAATCTGGTTCTTGGCAAACTACCAATAATTACGTAACTTCAAGACGTATTTTACAAGTATAATCATTCGATTAAAATTCATCATATTTTTCATTTTTATCTAGTCCCAATGTTTCCATCTCTACTCCACTCCGATGCTCTGGTCCCAACGTTGGCTCGATAATTCAAAGGAATAAAGTTCTCGCTCGATTCTAGAAAGAAACGTAATTCCTTATTAACAAAATTAATATAATAAATTAAATATTACTTTTTTGCATATAATTTATAGTGCTTGATTGGAATAAACAAATTAATTCTTTTGTTAGAGGAAAAAGGAGGGTATCTTGTGAATGGATAGAACTAGCTATGCCATTGACGAAAGCCCCTCCCTCCACTAATAGTAATTTGTTCCAAAAATAATAACCAAAAATAATAAAGTATTATTGATGTAATATTATAAAATAGTCACTGCAATAATTTATTACTATTGTTTCTATTTGAAAAGAATCCTGTAACTCATAAGAATTAGGCACAATATAATCTTTGCGTAGGGGCCAACCAATCCAACTATCAGGCATTAATATACGTTCAAGACGTGGATGATTTTTATAAATAATTCCCGACATATCATATGATTCCCGTTCTTGAAAATCAGCGCTTTTCCAGATCCAGAAAACAGATGGAATTTCAGGATCTTCTCTTGAAACAAAAACCTTTATACATAATTCTTCGGGTTGATCCGCATTATCTTGTACCCTTGTGAGATGATATACACTAACCAATGACCCCCCAGGGGCTACGTCATAGGCGCACTGGGAACGAAGATGATTAGAACCATAAACATATAAAGCGACAGCTACGGAAGGCCAATCTCCAGATTTGATTTGTAGAGTTTCTATGCCCTGGTAATCAAAACCCAAAGGTCTATGAGCTAACTTATGCTTGGCTAGCCAAGTGGATAATCGACCTCGCATCTCATTATTATTACTACTACTATTATTTGTAGAGGTACTTGCAGAAATATCTAACATATTAATAATTAGAGTTTTTTTAATTTGTTTTATGGCTTGTTTCTTGGTACTATATTTTCTCCATTCATCGATTCTTGAAAAGATACCGAGCCTTCATATTCATCAGTTGTTTCATCAAAAGGTACTTTCAAAGTAGAGTCCAATTCAGTTTTAGTAAACTGACGAAGTGATTGTTGGCTATATTTCCCAGTACAAATATTAGATACAAATTTCAACTGATGATTTAAAGTGAAAAATCTATTTCCTTGTTTAAGCCTCAAATTATATTCATATGTTTCTTGGGCCATCTTCTTACGGAGTTTCATTATAGCATCTATAATAGCCTCTGGTTTTGGTGGACAACCCGGTAAATAAACATCTACAGGAATTGATTTATCTACTCCGCGAACAGTACTATAAGAATCTGTACTAAACATACCTCCTGTAATGGTACAGGCACCCATAGCAATTACATATTTGGGCTCAGGCATCTGTTCATACAACCTCACCAGAGAAGGAGCCATTTTCATGGTCACAGTGCCAGCCGTTATTATAAGGTCAGCTTGTCTGGGACTAGATCTTGGTACCAAACCGTAACGATCAAAATCGAATCGTGAACCAATTAATGAAGCAGATTCGATGAAGCAACAACTAGTACCATAGAGGAGTGGCCATAAACTGGAAAGCCTGGCCCAATTTGAAAAATCATTAAAAGTAGTTAAAACAATTGAATTTGAAGTTGTCTGATCAAGTAAAGATGACTCCATTAAATTTATCACTGGCTTGATAGAATTTTCTATTTCATTTTCACAACTAAAATATTTGTAAACTAAGACCATTCTGATGCTCCTTTTCGCCATGCATAAACTGAACCAACGATTGGAATCGTAACAAAAATTGAAGCTTCAGCAGAGGCAGATATACCCAATTCATTAAAACTCATAGCCCATGGATAAGGAGAAACTGTTTCGACATCGGAAATAACAAAAACTGGAGCAAACATATAATAACGAATCTGGAATTGGATCCAAGCATCTCCAATGGGTTCTATACCTGATTCATAGCTTGTAAACTTCTCTGGTCCTTTACTAACAGGTGCTAAAAAGCTGGAAATTAAAAAAGCTACTGGGGGAATAAGACCAGCTAATAGCAAGAAAAGCCAGAAATAATTGTATTTGGAGATCAAAAACATGAATAAACTCCTGCAAAATAGAAATAGATAAGATTATCCCATTTCATTTATCGAATAATTTCCTATTAAGGAATAAACGAAGTATTTACTATTATATAGCTTGTTTGAACTTTATTAATTACTTGGTAAATTTTTATTACCGAACTCAGTAACAAAGTATAGGGCTATACGGATTTGAACCGTAGACATTCTCGGTTAAACGGTTCGATCATGTTCAGATATGATTCGAATCGCTTTAAGAACCCAACATGCATTTTTATTGCATTGGGCTCCTTCTATTGACTAATAAAAAATTAGTTAGTTTGCCATCCTTTTCTCTTTAAAGAGATAATAAGATGACTCCGTGTGCTCGAATAATTTTCTTGAAGCAATCCCAAAGTCTTTCAAAGAAGTTTATCATGTTGACGTAGGTCCGCCTAAAGTTCCAGCATGGATTCACTCAAAAAGAGTTTCTATTGTTCAAAAAGAAAGATATGAGACTTTATACACCTTAAAGTTCATGGAACGAAAGAAAATAGAATATCTAGAGGTCCTCGTATTGTCCCCATCATGCTTCTTAGCGTTGAATATACCCAGATTTTACCATATCAACCAAATTGTAAATCTCAGTAATGAACTGAGATTTTTGTTCATTGTCATGCTACCGTTCCCTTGGATCAATTGATAGGGTGAGACAACAATATTTACATAAGATCTTTTTTTTGAATCGGATGAATCGATAAACATTTATGAGAAGCATTGGCGCACGTGTAAACGAGGCGCTCTACCGCTGAGCTATAGCCCTTCTTTTCATTCATATAATAACTTTATTTATATAGTTTTGTCAAGACAGATACTACATCATACAAAGTACTTTAATAAGTTTCATTTCAATAAGTTTCATTTCAATATTGTCATGACTCTGTTGCTTATGGGTACATGAATAGTTACAATGAAAATAACCTACTTAACTCAGTGGTTAGAGTATCGCTTTCATACGGCGAGAGTCATTGGTTCAAATCCAATAGTAGGTAAAACTTATTAGATTCCATTGAAAAATCAATAGTATCTAATAAGTTTTAATAATCTCTTAATAGAGAGAGAATAAATTTCCGGTAATTATTCGTTATTTGCTACTATAAAATAGTCTAATTAGAAACAAAAGATGATGTAGCATCGATAGCTTCTAACCGTGCTTTAGCTCTTTTGAACGCTAAATTAGCCTCAATAACTTGTTTCTTACCTTCAGCCCGAGCCAGGTTAGTTTGAGCCATTCGAAAAGTTTCTTTGGCCTCTTGGGGATCGATTCCTGTAGCTTCTTCTGCCTCATTTACCAGTATAGTCACTTGATTATCGTCTATCATAGCGAAACCGCCCATTAACGCCATGGTAGACCATTGTCCATTGAGACGTATTTTCGTAATTCCTATATCCAACGCTGTAAGAAGTGGAGCGTGATTAGATAATATGCCGATCTGACCACTATTGGTAGATAAAATCATCTCTTGAACTTCCGAATTCCAAACAGTTCGATTAGGAGTCATTACACGAAGATTCAAGGTCATTTTTGTTAATTCTCCACTTGTGAGGTTGCAGCCTTTGTGGTAGCTTCATTAATATCACCTACCATATAAAAAGCTTGTTCGGGAAGACTATCCAATTCCCCAGAAAGGATCATTTGAAAACCTTTGATTGTTTCTACGGGAGTAACATATTTACCTGGAGAACCAGTAAAAACCTCTGCTACAAAAAAAGGTTGTGATAAGAAACGTTCGATTTTTCGTGCTCTTGCTACGGTTAAACGATCTTCTTCTGATAATTCGTCAAGTCCAAGAATAGCTATAATGTCTTGAAGTTCCTTATAACGCTGCAAAGTTTGCTTAACTTCCTGTGCGGTTTCATAGTGTTGTTCGCCTACAATCCAAGGTTGAAGCATAGTAGGAGTTGAATCTAAGGGATCTACAGCTGGATAAATACCTTTGGCAGCTAAACCTCTTGATAGTACAGTAGTAGCATCTAGATGCGCAAATGTTGTAGCAGGAGCAGGGTCAGTCAAATCGTCTGCAGGTACATAAACTGCCTGAATGGAGGTTATAGATCCTTCTTTCGTAGAAGTGATTCTTTCCTGCAGGGAACCCATTTCTGTGCCAAGAGTTGGCTGATAACCCACAGCGGAAGGCATTCTACCCAATAGAGCAGAAACTTCGGATCCTGCTTGGACAAAACGAAAAATATTGTCAATAAATAAAAGTACGTCTTGCTTATTAACATCTCGAAAATATTCAGCCATGGTTAGAGCAGTTAAACCAACTCTCATACGAGCTCCTGGTGGTTCATTCATCTGACCATAGACTAGAGCCACTTTCGATTCCGAAATGTTTTGTTCATTAATTACCTTTGATTCTTTCATTTCCATGTAAAGGTCATTACCCTCGCGAGTACGTTCCCCTACTCCACCAGATACAGATACACCTCCATGAGCCTTAGCAATGTTGTTAATTAATTCCATGATTAGTACTGTTTTTCCCACTCCGGCTCCTCCGAATAATCCAATCTTTCCTCCACGACGGTAAGGAGCCAAAAGATCCACTACTTTTATTCCCGTTTCGAAAATGGATAATTTGGTATCTAATTGTGCAAAGGCTGGAGCATTTCTATGAATAGGAGATGTTATGCCAACATCCACAGAACCCAAACTATCAACAGGTTCTCCGAGAACATTGAAAATTCGTCCGGGAGTAGCTTCACCAACTGGAACACTCAGAGGAGCTCCCGTGTCAATAACTTTCATTCCGCGCGTTAGCCCATCCGTAGCACTCATAGCTACAGCTCTAACTTTATTATTTCCTAATAATTGTTGTACTTCACAAGTCAGATTAAATTCTTGTCCCGCCGGATTTTTACCTTTAACTATCGGAGAGTTATAAATATTGGGCATCTTACCTGGAGAAGAAGCCACATCTAGGACTGGGCCAATAATCTGAGTGATATATCCTACATTTCTGTCGACAAGTGTAGAAACTCCAAGAGCAAAAGGATTTATTTCCATAAAATTCTAATAGTATTAAATTTGTTTGGTTGTACCGATAACAATCTTTGATACCGAGTTGATCGGTTAATTATGAATAAAAGTTACCACCTTGATTTACTTATTCATATTGAGTTTATTTATATTTTAGCTCATATTCCTAATATTTGGCTCATATTCTCAATATGGGATTGTGGGAAGATGTCTTTCTACTAAAAGATAATAATTTAAAAGATAATAATTTTTTTTATTTTCCTCACAAAATAAAAAAATATATATTTATATATTTGTATATTTATATATTTAATTGAAATCACATTAATTAGGAATTAGGTTTTATCCTTCCTTCTACTTCCTCCGTATCGAAATATGTAATACTAGTTCAGTAAAAATCATTTTTTTTTTTTTTTTTTTTTTTACCAATCAGTTCGATATTGATACTTAAGAGGTTTTATATCAATATAGAAAACCTAGGGGGAAACATAAATGAAAATTTTACTAATATTAAAGCAACTGGGTTGCATCACATATCAAAAACAATATACAATGATAATGTTTTACTATGAAGAGATGTCTATTCCTAAGAATAGTCAAGTCCATTAAGACAGATTCTCTGTTTCGTAAGAAATTTATATAAAATATCTCATTTGTCGAGCAGACCTCATCCTTGCAAGAGTTATTAATTGAATTGTAGGGAGGGACCTATGTCACCACAAACGGAGACTAAAACAAGTGTTGGATTCAAAGCTGGCGTTAGGGATTATAGATTAACTTATTACACTCCTGATTATAAGACCAAAGACACCGATATTCTGGCAGCATTTCGAATGACTCCTCAACCTGGAGTACCACCTCAGGAAGCGGGAGCCGCAGTAGCTGCTGAATCTTCCACTGGTACATGGACTACCGTTTGGACTGATGGACTTACCAGTCTTGATCGTTATAAAGGTCGATGCTATGAAATTGAACCTGTTGCTGGAGAAAAAAATCAATATATTGCTTATGTAGCTTATCCTCTGGATCTGTTTGAGGAAGGTTCTGTTACAAACTCGTTCACTTCCATTGTAGGTAATGTATTTGGATTCAAAGCCTTACGAGCTTTACGTTTAGAAGATTTGCGAATTCCTCCTGCTTATTCCAAAACTTTCATAGGTCCACCCCATGGTATCCAAGTCGAAAGAGACAAATTGAACAAATATGGCCGTCCTTTATTAGGATGTACTATTAAACCAAAATTAGGTTTATCCGCTAAAAACTATGGTAGAGCTGTTTATGAATGTCTTCGTGGTGGACTTGATTTCACTAAGGATGATGAAAACGTGAATTCTCAACCGTTTATGCGTTGGAGAGACCGTTTCTTATTCGTAGCAGAAGCTCTTTATAAAGCTCAAGCCGAAACAGGTGAAATTAAGGGTCATTACTTGAATGCTACCGCGGGTACATATGAAGAAATGCTTAAAAGGGCACATTGTGCTAAAGAATTAGGAGTGCCTATCGTCATGCATGACTATTTGACGGGAGGTTTCACCGCAAATACTAGTTTAGCCCATTATTGTCGAGACAATGGTCTACTGCTTCACATTCACCGCGCGATGCATGCAGTTATTGACAGACAAAAAAATCATGGTATTCACTTCCGTGTATTAGCTAAAGCATTACGTATGTCTGGTGGAGATCACATACACGCTGGTACTGTAGTAGGTAAACTTGAAGGAGAACGCCAAATAACTTTAGGTTTTGTTGATTTACTTCGTGATGACTATATCGAGAAGGACCGAAGCCGTGGTATTTATTTTACTCAAGATTGGGTATCTATGCCTGGTGTTCTGCCCGTAGCTTCAGGAGGTATTCATGTTTGGCATATGCCTGCTCTGACCGAAATCTTTGGAGATGATTCTGTATCACAATTCGGTGGGGGAACTTTGGGACACCCTTGGGGGAATGCACCCGGTGCAGTAGCAAACCGAGTTGCTTTAGAAGCTTGTGTACAAGCTCGTAATGAAGGACGCGACCTTGCTCGTGAAGGTAATGAGATTATTCGTGAAGCTTGTAAGTGGAGTGCTGAATTAGCTGCCGCTTGTGAAATCTGGAAAGAAATCAAGTTTGAATTTGATGCAGTTGACACAATTTGATGCAGTTGACACTTTGTAATTCAGTTAGTTCCATCAGTTTATTCCTCTACTTTTTTTACCTCGATTCCTTATTTGGAGGAATTGAAGCTAAACAAAAGTAGAGGAATATTTTTGTACGTATAAGGGATCAAAAAATCCATCGACTTGGTTGGAGAAATTACAAAAAAACTAGCTCTTTCGGTTAAGATTCTATTTCATATCAATAGGGTCTGTAGCTCAGCGGATCAGAGCGCATGGTTCCGAACCATGAAGTCAAGGGTTCGAATCCCTTCCGACCCATCGAATAGGAATATGTATATTATATATCTTCCCCATATTTTTGTGATTGGAACATAAAATCCCTTTAGAAAGATTGTATAAAAAAGAGAATTTAAAGTAGTGTTTTCTCATAACCTTACTTGAATCGTTTTTAACAAAATAAATCTACAAAAATTTTATTGGATAACTGAAAGAAAGTTCTATCATACTATTAATTACGTAAAAAAAGATAGGTAATTGCTATTCAAGCTTCTGATTTGATAATGATGTTCACGTATCGAATTATTCCATCCCGTATTTATTGTGCAAATTAATAATGCGTATAAATTGCAATCATATCATCTTCATTATAAATAATATTTTGATAATCGAGTTTATATAGTAAATCTTTCCAGTGAAAAAGATGTAACAAAAACTTTCTTTGAAAGTATGAATAAATATATATGTTTTTTCTTTCATAGGGATAAGGAGAATTCATGTCTTTAATAGATTGGTTTGAAGAGAAACGTAAATTTGGTGGATTAGTTGGGGCTTTTCTTGAAAAGGCTACCAAAGGATATGTTTTTAGTGAAAGAGAAAAAGACAGATATATAAAAATTGATACTACTAAAGGATTATGGATTCGATGCGACAACTGTGAGAACATGCTCTACGTTAGATTTTTAAGACAAAACAAACGTATTTGTGAGGAATGTGGGTATCATCTGCAAATGAGTAGTACGGAAAGAATTGAACTTTTAATTGATCGTGGCACTTGGCATCCCATGGATGAAGACATGATTGCTCGAGATGTTCTCAAATTCTATGATGAGGATTCTTACAAGAATCGTATTATTTTTTACCAAAAACGAACAGGTTTAACTGATGCTATTCAAACGGGTATAGGTGAACCAAATGGAACTCCTGTTGCACTTGGAGTTATGGACTTTCAGTTCATGGGAGGTAGTATGGGCTCCGTAGTAGGTGAAAAGATTGCTCGCCCTATTGAATATGCTATTGGAAAATCACTGCCATTAATTATTGTGTGTTCTTCTGGAGGAGCACGCATGCAAGAGGGAACTCTGAGTTTAATGCAAATGGCTAAGATTTCTTCTGTTTTACAAATCTATCAAGCGCGGAAAAGGTTATTATATGTAGCAATTCTAACATATCCTACAACTGGTGGAGTTACTGCAAGTTTCGGTATGTTAGGGGATACTATCATTGCTGAACCCAAAGCATACATTGCATTTGCAGGGAAAAGAGTAATCGAACAAACATTACGTCAGAAAATACCTGACGGTTTTCAAGTAGCTGAGTCTTTATTTGATCATGGCTTACTTGATTCAATTGTACCGCGTAACCTTTTAAAAGGTGTTTTGAGTGAAATATTCGAACTCTACGGATCAGCTCCTTGTAAGGAACGTAACAATTATTATTTCAGATAATTTTCATGTTCCGCCATTTCCTTAACTTATTATTATTATTATTATTATTATTATTAGACCTTATTTTTACTACTATTCAAGTGTTACAATCTCTTCGTATACGAAGAGATTATTATACTAATATAATCTCATTTGAGTGTTAATATTCCAACAAAAAGAAAGATATTTTACTTAGTTTGGATTCGGAAATAAAAGGAAATTGAATAATTATATGGAAAATGATTCTTTGAAAGCTTTTTCAAATCATTTGATGAGAAAGAAACAAAGTTGTAATGCATTTATTTCATGTAAAAGATATAATCAATTTCTTCATATTTTTTCTTTTTATTGAAATTATTAAGAAATAACTATATTATTTAAGGTGATTTTTTATGACAGCTTCTTACTTACCTTCTATTTTTGTGCCTTTAGTAGGTTTAGTTTTTCCAGCAATTACAATGGTTCTTTTGTTCATATATATTGAAAGAGACGAAATTGTATAGAATTCAAAGGAATACAATCTTATCAATATATTCTAATTCTATATTTGGAAATAGAGAAACAAACGTCTTTGTTTTCTAGTCAATAAAGCTTAAGGTTTAAATTTTTATCGTTTCGGTATGAAAAACATCCAATTTAGTCTTTATTTATTGTCAAAAATTACTTATATCTTTCGAAGAATAAGGATTAATGAAATAGAATAAAATTCTTATTATTTTGTGTTTGAACAAGTATGGTAAAAATATTTTCTTATTTATTTTGTATTCAAACAGATATTGTAAAAGAATCTTTTTTTGTTTTTACCATTGAAGAATAGGGTTTGATTCAAGACTATCCTTCGGGAAACAAGAACATATCTCAAGTATTGGTTTCTACATGAAGAATTAAAAAATTTTTCTTACTATAAAGATATTTCCTTCTCTATAGTAAGAAAAGTTTTTTCGTACAGATTGATATACAATTACGAAAGAGTAACTTCCGAAGTAGAAAAATATTTTTGCTATTCTGTCCTATAAAATTGAACAAAATTTAGGAAACTTTGTTATGAATTGGCAATCCGAATGGCTTCGGGTAGAACCTATAACGGGGTCTCGAAGAATCAGTAATTTTTGTTGGGCTTGCATCATCTCGTTGGGTGCACTAGGATTTTCTTCGGTCGGAACTTCCAGTTACTTTGGTAAAGATTTAATACCCTTCCTGTCATCTCAACAAATTGTTTTTGTCCCACAAGGGATTGTAATGTGTTTCTATGGTATTGCAGGTTCGTTCCCTAGTTTTTACTTATGGTTTACAATTTTATGGAACGTAGGTAGTGGCTACAACAGATTCGACAAACGAAAAGGAATTATTTGTCTTTTTCGTCGGGGATTCCCGGGAGAAAATCGTCGAATCTGTATTCGATTCTCCATGAAAGATATTCAAGCAATACGTATGGAAGTTAGAGAAGCTATTTATCCTCGTCGTGTTCTTCATATGAAAGTGAAGGGTCAACAAGATGTTCCTTTGACTCGTATTAGTGAAAACCTAACCTTAAGAGAAATGGAAGAAAAAGCTGCCGAATTGGCTCGTTTCTTGCATGTATCAATTGAAGGACCGTGAAAGAAACCTTGAACAACCAATGGATATTTCTTCAGTTGTTAAGTAACGAATGAACAAATATGGAAAAAGAAAAAGAAACAAAATTTGAGAATAAATTCAAAAATTTATTTCTTATGCAGTTTATTTTTTATCTTCCTCATGCAGTTTTCTTTTATCAAGGTATAAATAAGTAGCACTTATGATGAAATTGAAATCATACTGGTGGGAAGTTTTTTGGTGGTTTCTAAATACTCCATCCCGTTCTTTAGAAAGAGCTTATGAAGCTAGCAAACGAATACAACATATTAAAAAAGATTATTTGTCTTACAAATGTTCGATTCCATCCCCAAGACACTCCTGGCAAGCCATCATTCCATATATAAATACAAAATTAAATAACTTCGTATTCATAATATATCGGAGTGTTTTAGAATGCAAAACCAGCATTTATTTACTAAATATTTTTAATAAATCAAGATTGGTTATATCAGTACCAAGAAAATTATTTTCTTTTCCAAAGTTGTTGATTAACATTCGTTTCTTTCTCAACGCTGATAAACGACTTCGCGTTCTGTCACAATCAAATTCTTATAATATTTGGTCATACCTGTTAAATATTTTACTTTCTTTTCCTGTTTATAAGAAACCAAATTTTTTGAAAAGTACTAATAAAATATTTGAAAAAAATGGATTCGAATGTGGGAATGGAAAGAACCCTCAGAACGGAACTTATTTTGTTCCAAGTGACCCATCTGAGGAAGAATTGGATAAAATCAAACAAATGAATAGAAAATTAGCTTGGATTGAGGCAACTTTGAATGATTTAGATAATTGGAAACGTTACTATTCCCTTTCCTCCTTTTCATTTGAGATGGAGGATGTTCCGGAAGAAAGATCATCATCTCCTTCAGAGTCAGATTCAAGAGTTACCACAATAGCCTATGAATCTATAGGTCTTGTACCTCGTTCCATAACCCGTACTTTATCCAGATTTCAAACAGAGTTGACAGGCCAGTCAAGTTCATTAGTACTTTATGAATTTCGATTGGCTAAATATCAAGCACTAGCTTCTCTACAATATATCGGATGTTTAGTACTTATTCCTTGGGTAATTTCTTTCCTTTCAGAAAGATGGTTATTGGAACCTTGGATTAAAAATTGGTGGAATATTAATCAATTCCAAATTTTTATTAATTATTTTCAAGAAGAAAGAGCCTCAAAAAGACTTCAAGAGGTAGAAGAACTCCTTTGGTTGGATGAAGTAATGTCAGCAGATTCTTCGGAAGTTCAGTCGCAGGATCTTAATATACAGATCCATGAAAAAACGATTCAATTAGTAACGATGTACAATGAAGATAGTATCCAGACCATTCTACATCTATTAACAGATATAATCTATTTTGTTATTTCAAGTGCTTCATTCATTTCAGGTAAAAAAAGACTTGCTGTTATGAATTCTTGGATCCAAGAATCATTTCATAGCTTGAGTGATACAATGAAAGCTTTTTTCATTCTTTTATTAACTGATTCATGTATTGGGTTCCATTCGCCTCACGGTTGGGAAATCTTAATAAGTTCTCTCTCCGAACATTTAGGATTTGCTCATAACAAACATATAATATCTTGTTTTGTTTCAACTTTTCCAGTCATTTCAGATACAGTTTTTAAGTATTGGATCTTTCGCCATTTGAATCGTATATCTCCTTCGATTGTAGCCACTTATCATACAATGAATGAATAAACAATAGGTTGTTTATACTTCTTATCTTATTCCAAAGTAATGTGTTTTTCATAAAGTAAAGACTTTCGGCTATTTATCAAAAATGAGAATTAATCAGAAATAAGAGTAGCATACTTTTTATTTTTTGCCTTTATTGTTATTGTTACTGTAATGGCAAAGTTGCAGACATGGGTAGCTGTAGCAACTGGGGCACTGGAAACACCCGACTCGTGAAAATATTTGGAACAAGTAATAAAACCATGCAAAATAATAAAACCATGCAAAACAGAAATACTTACGACTGGATAAAAAAGTTGGTGACTCAATTGATTTCGGTTCTAATCGTAATAAATATGATAGCTTGGCCATCTATTCTGAAAGCATATCCAATTTATGCGCAGCAGGGTTATGAAAACCCTCGAGAGGCTACTGGACGTATTGTATGTTCCAATTGCCATTTAGCTAAAAAACCCGTGGATATTGAAGTTCCACAATCTGTGCTTCCGGATACTGTATTTGAGGCGGTTGTTAAAATTCCTTATGACATGCAAATCAAACAAGTACTTGCTAATGGTAAGAAAGGAGCTTTGAATGTAGGAGCTGTTCTTATTCTACCTGAAGGATTTGAATTAGCTCCTCCCGATCGTATTCCACCCGATATTAAAGAAAAAATAGGTAATCTTTATTTTCAGACTTATCGTACCGATAAAAAGAATATTTTGGTAATAGGTCCTGTTCCTGGTAAGAAATACAGTGAGATTGTCTTTCCCATTCTTTCGCCAGATCCTGCTATTAATAAAGAAACTCACTTTTTAAAATATCCCATATATGTGGGTGGTAATAGAGGGAGAGGACAAATTTATCCCGATGGAAGTAAAAGCAACAATACGGTTTATAATGCTTCAGCAACAGGTAAAGTAAGCAAAATCTCACGTAAAGAAAAAGGTGGATATGAAATAACGATTGAGAATACATTGGATGGTCGTCCAGTGGTTGATATTATACCTCCGGGACCGGAACTAATTATCTCGGAAGGTGAATTAATTAAGGTTGATCAGCCTTTAACTAATAATCCTAATGTAGGCGGATTTGGTCAGGGAGACGCAGAAATAGTACTTCAAGATCCATTACGTGTTCAAGGTCTTTTGTTATTCTTTGCATCAGTTATTATAGCACAAATATTTTTGGTACTTAAAAAGAAACAGTTTGAAAAAGTCCAATTAGCTGAGATGAATTTTTAAGTTCAAATATTTAAAATTTGCTAATGTGCTTGATTAATAGAATTCTCATTCTTTATCGATTGCTAATGCGTATAACGAGATCAGATTTAGGTTATACATATTTGTATGATACAATAAAGGTTCCTTTAGATATCGAAAGCCTTGAATATTATTATCCTTTTCCTTTACCGAAGGAGACTATTAATTACTGGGGGTACACATCAACAAAAATATGTGTTTCAGAAGAGATAGCTCAGCAAGCATCGAAACATATAGATCAACTTACTGAATGGTCTAGTATTTTTCAAGAAAGAATGAATCGAAGATTGGATATATATTATGAATCAAGAACTTATGGAAGACGTATCATAAATATTTTTTCTTTACTCAAAGGAAATAACCCTTGTTCTTACGGAAGGGAATATTCCGAAACAGTTCCACAACCATATGAAAAAGAAACTGAAGAATTCTCAGAAATATCAAAATTTTTTTGATTTGTTTTACCAAGGAGATTGAAGTCGATTCCCGTATCGAGGTACCAGAAGCCAGTGATTTTTCTGATCTCACTTATAAGTTACCAAGGGAATATGTTCTGCATATTTCTCTAGAAATTGTTCTAGCTCATAAAAAGTGGAAAGCAGATAAATGGTATATAAACATGGCTCATATTGCTTATCGCGGAAACATATGGGATCTTCCCGTTCCGGCAAACTTCTTGAAATAAATGGCTCATCTCGATAAACAGATGTTCTTCCTTCTGACTCGAATCGTAAAAGCTATAAATCCCATATTAAAAATATGGGATTTTTTTTTTATTACTTTAACCCTTACGGAAACAAATCATTCACTAATTTTGTTTGGAAAGAAACATTATCTAATTATTAAGTAAGATCATCATTTTATAAATCATTTTATATTTCCATGAAAGAAAGGATTTATGATAAATCGATTAATTCTTCTATTGAAATATGCTCAATAATTTACATAATATAGAATATAATGTCATTAAATAATAAAAATATTATTAATTGATTTATTATTTTTATTTCAAATTATTAGATAAGATTGATGAAATAATAGAATTTTCATCAATCTTATAATGTTTTATTAATTCTTTCGATTCTTCATCGGAACTAATGAAAGATTCGATTATAATAAAACCTTACTTTTTTTGAGTAGACAGACTCACCCCTACGTGTATATGATTCCTTGGAGAGGTTTCTTAGTCAAAGAGGTCTAGTTCATCCATTCAATTTTTTTACTTATTATAAGGATGAACCCAATCCGGAGTATGAACCATAGGAAAAGATACCTACTAAACTGATCACAAGGGTACCAACTACAGTACCTATTAGCCACAGGGGAATTCTTCCGGTGGTATTGGCCATTCATTCTACTCCCTTTTACATTTATTAGGTGGTTATGACTCCATAACATAAACAGTCACAGACAATTACAATCTTAGATCTTTTTTATGGATGAGGCAAAAAAGCTTTTGCTGCTATTAATTGAAAAAGTAATTAGAAAATGAAACAGCAAGTACAAAGATTAGTAGTAACCCCCAGTAGAGGCTGGTACGATTTAATTCCACACTCTGTTTGTTCGGATTTGGTGTCGTCATAGCTTCATTATGCCCTAGATAGAATTTATCGTTGAATAAATTGCATTGCTGGTATTGATCCTGAAAAGAAAACTGTAGGTACAGCTAGTCCATGAACGGCCAGCCATCTAACTGTGAAAATTGGATAAGTTCTATCTATAGTCATTGGTGCCTCCTACAAAGATCTAGTGAATTCGTCGACTTGTTCCAACGAATTGAAACGGCCAGTAATTAATGGAATTTCTTGTCGGCTCTCTGTGAAATACTCATTCGGCCGAGGGCTTCCGAACACATCGTAAGCCAAACCTGTGCTGACGAATAACCAACCTGCAATGAACAAAGAAGGTATAGTAATACTATGGATTACCCAGTATCGAATACTGGTAATAATGTCAGCAAAAGGACGCTCTCCTGTATTCCCAGACATGGTTAGCTCCGTATTATATATTTGTAGACGCAAGGGAAATTAATCCCTTGAAAGATTGAAACCAGAAAATCTACTGATATTTTCTTCCAACCTTGTTAGGTTGTCAACGCAATACCAAGGGTATCTTTAAAGCATACTAGACTAGTATAGCTAGCGTCCCTCTGACGCAGCAAGACAACTTCCATTTAATGGATATATGGTAAAGATAAAATGGAACGAAATCTATGCAGTTGGGAAAAAAGAAAAGAAAACAATCAATATTTATTACAGCTGATGTAGAATATGAAGGTTCTGCATAAAATTATGCTTGCATAGATTATTTGGGTTGTAAAAATTACCTAAAGGGTATGATTACTAATGCTGTGCAGTGCTCTAATAGTATGGAGGGAACACAATTATTCTCTTTCGAAGACCGATAAATTTCTTGTTCGGATGAACGAATAGGTGCTCCTGTGTAGTTCTCAGGAATAAAAAAAATACTAAGTAGATGATGGGGAATTATTACAATTAGTGATGAAATGAAAAATACGTAAAACTATATATAAGGCACTATAAGATGAGTTTATGGGATCTAATAAATACTTCTGCAATCTCAGCAGGTTCTGCTTTGTCGGCTCCAGACTAATAAACTTCAAATTATTCATCAGTGTAAGTGTAAATGAAAATATTTATGATTTAACGAATGAAGTGGATATTCTATTTCTACACCTCAACGTAAAATTAATAAACCTTTTCCCTATGGCTGTAGAAAAATTTTCTATATGACAGGTCGTGGATCATAGTAGTTATGAGTTATGTCGTAGGAAGGAATTACCGAAACTGGAAAAAAAACAGTGAAATAGTTGAATCAAGACAATTTTGTAGTAACATCATAGGTTCATTAATTCATAAAAAATTTATGGTGAAATTATGACATCGCTTAATACAATGTAGGAACGTTACTCGAGGGGGGGGGGTACACAAAATAATAAATGAAAAAGCACAACGTAGAATGGTAATTGCTAAGCTTGATACTATGAAACTTCATACTTGATTTCAAGTACAAGTCTATATTGAAAGAAAGAAGGGGATCCACCCACATCTTTCTCTTTCTCTTCTCAAGATATTATCCTCAATTTTTTTTGTATCATCAACGCAATTAGTGAAACTTAATTATTAAAAAAAATTATGTCAAACGGAGAAATGCAAATGGTGATGCCAGATAATTAAGTTAAAATTTGTAGAGTTTATTCAACTTGTAGCTATTGAGGAAAAATAGATTGCGTTCCGTTATTCATGAAGGAGGTCCTACGTCAGGAACTGGTGCTATTTCCGAATCGCTTTACCAATTGAGATATCAATAACTGGTAGGAAATAGTTATTCAAGATAATAAATATCCGAATAAAATACGGTTTCTTTCCTACAAAAGAGTTTCTTTCATATCCGTTTTGTCACTTCGTAAAGTGATTAATAACTAATATGAAGAAGTAATATCAATTATAAATTCTATACTTTGAATTACTTATTCGTTCGGGTCATGAAAAAATTGAGGTAATTGCTTCATAGGGGTGTATACTAAATTTGTTACTGTCATTGAGAGTTTTTTCTTATGTCCACCATACTCAGCTACTCCGGATTCTTATTGGCTGCTCCAACTCCAGCTCCAGTTCCATTTATTGGATTGAATAAGATAAAACTCATTTAAAGAATAAAATAATGACGAGATATTTCAAGGTTTAGAAATTTACATTGCATTATATAATGGCCATATAATGGTTATTGAGATTTATAGCAAATTCGGGTACTATTTAAACTAGATATTGTTCTTGTCAACTAAAAAAGAGAAATAAAATGGTTGAAGCTCTCCTATCTGGAATTGTATTAGGTTCGATTCCAATAACTTCAGCTGGATCATTTATAACCGCGTATCTACAGTATCGGCGTGGTGACCAATTAGATCTTTGATCGAATTTAAATTACGTTTATCGTCTTAAAATTGCCTCCCTATTTTTCCAGGGAGGTCTAATCAGTTAATAGATTTAGCTATATTAATAAATTTGATCAAGTTTTTATAATATTGCAAAAGAAAAAATAAATACTTTTAATTTGGAACAAATTTATTATCATAATCACGCTCTGTAGGATTTGAACCTACGACATCAGGTTTTGGAGACCTACGTTCTACCGAACTGAACTAAGAGCGCTTATTTTGCGTAAATAAAAATAAGACACAAAAGACAAACAAATTTTTCTTTTTATTTTATGTATTTCACCATCTATTGAATAACTACTGCTAGTACTTTGTAAATAATTATTCGAAATTTTTATTTAATATTCAGGGTAGGGATGACAGGATTCGAACCTGCGACATTTTGTACCCAAAACAAACGCGCTACCAAGCTGCGCTACATCCCTCCCAATTGTTTTATCCAATATGATTGTACCTCATTGAAAGTTTCTTGCCCACATCTTTTTTACTTCCATGTTTTTAATAGTTCTTCCTTGTGTTGCAATTAAATATCAAATAATTCAATTTATTTTGCTACCTTTGTAAAATGTAAAATGAAGGGTTTGTATAAACGACACAACAATATTATGTACAAAAAAAATTATTTTAAATTGGCTTAGTTTTTTATCAAAAAATCCGTGACTACTTACCAATGGAATTTCATATAGTAATAAATACAATATTTTTTACAAAAAAATAGTTTTTTATGTTTAGAATTTTCTATGTCCAGAAATTGAATAAACAGATAATGACTTTTATATTTACATTTAGTAGTATTTATTATCGTATCTAACATCATATAGTGAGTATAAAAACAGTATTTTTAATAAATCATGTAATATTTACTATTAATTCATTTCTCGGAGTTAAAAATAAATAGTAACATAGATAAGAGGAAATTGAGTAGAATTAAATACTAATTAATTTAGAAAAGTCAAGCAAAATTTCAGTAATAAAGAGATAAAGCAATTTTTTCTATTACTTACTGAAATTTAATTACTCTTTATATGAACCTTCATAAAGAAAAACAGAGATTTTTAAATAGATTCATAATTTGGTAGAATTTTCTCAAATTCAGTGAGAGTTGAAAAGAAAAATAATTGAGAGGGAGGAGCCTACAGTGCAAGATGTAGAAACATATCTTTCCACAGCGCCTGTTCTAGCTACGTCGTGGTTCGGATTATTAGCTGGTTCATTGATAGAAATCAATCGTTTTTTTCCAGATGCTTTGGTTTTTCCTTTTCCCTAAGAAAGAACTTGTTCCTATCACTTCAAGTTCAACTATTTCCGAAATTAATTTATTATAAATTACTAGAATATTTGAATTAATAAGTCCTATCAGAGAATTATTCGGGTTCGAATAAGAGAAAGATTATATTGAAATCATCGAAAGTATAGAAAATTCTAATAATTCTATTTCTAATAATTCTATTTCTAATAATTCTATTTCTAATAATTCTATTTCTAATAATTAAAGATTTTTTATTACTATTTAAGTTCAGTAAAATAAAATCTTTAATTATTAGATTTCTTGTTATGAAATTTCAAATTCATTTGTCCCTTTTAATTAGTATTGGAATAAATAGAAACTATGGCTAAGACTAAAGATGCAAGAATAACAATTATTCTAGAATGTACTAGTTGTTCTCGAGGTGATAAAAAATATCCGGGTGTTTTTAGATATACTACGCAGAAGAATCGTCGTAATACGCCTACTCGAATAGAATTAAAAAAATTTTGTCCTTATTGTTATCGACACACAATTTACAAGGAAATAAAAAAATGAAAAATAAGCAGTATTTAAAGGGTTTATGAAACAAGCCATGAACAAATCCAAGCGATCTTTTCGTAGACGTTTGCCACCAATTAGATCAGGAGAAACTATTAATTATAGAAACATAAGTTTACTTCGCAGATTTATTAGTGAACAGGGAAAAATACTATCTAGACGAATGAATAGGTTGACCTCAAAACAACAACGTCTAATTACTATTGCTATTAAACGAGCTCGTATTTCAGCTTCGTCACCTTTTCTTAATAATGAGAGTCGATCTAGCACCAATTACTAGCAATGAATAATTACTAATAATAGATTTAATTGATTAAGATAAAAATTAAACGAGGAATCAGAAAAAATTTTTTCTTTTTCTTCATTTGTCGTAGAGATAATTTCTAGGAGGTTCCATCATCGGAACATATATTTATTTATCTTTTTTCACTTAGCAATTCTTTTGATGTTCCTACCTCCTCGAAATTCTATTCCGGGGAGGAGTTTCTACACCCAATCCTTCTTCTATTATTCAATAATTTTTTTCAAAATTGTGGAAAAGCTATTAATATCTAATATAGCTATTTGTGCTAGTATTTTACGATTTGAAGAGACTTGGTTCTTATATAAATATCGAATAAATCTAGTATAAGAAACTCCATTATTTCGGGCTGCTGCATTGATACGAGTAATCCACAAACGACGAAAATCTCTTTTTCGTTTACTTCTATCTCGATGAGAAGAAGCCAAAGCTTTTATTATTTGCTGGTTACCGGTCCGAAAAATTGTTGAATGAGCTCCTTGAAATCCTGATGTAAGTTTCATAATATTCTTCCTACGTTTACGAGCCACAGAACCACGTTTAACTCTAGTCATTGGTGCTTACTCTTATTAATCACAAATATTTAGGTAAAAGATACCACATGAGATTTAAAACATATTATAACGCGTATAATGACTTAGAGATTGCATAGGGAAAAGGGTGATGAGCAGGAATCCTAACCGGAATAGATGGGGAGATATAAGGAACACAGTCATTTTGGTCGAAAAATAATTTCAAACAAGACTACCACTTTCTTTGGCCTTCAATTATGAAGGCCATTGAAATGGATAAGATGCCAGCGGGCGGGCAGGGTACAGGGATCCGTAACTCGAGAGTTGTATGTCCGAGCCGCCTGCTCCCCATATTGGTTCAACACGGGAACATTGGATTCAGAGACGGGGGGAGGGGCTATCCAAATATATATATATATATATGCAAAATGGATGAGTATTAGCCTTCATATAATGGATATTCCCGATATGCACAATTGCTCCGGTTTCCAGCTATATCGGTCCGAGAAGCATTCATATACTGACCAGTGATGGGAGGGACCGATGAAGTGTCTCCCCATCGGATTCATTCTTGCTTGTCACAAGCTCCAATTTGTTCGACAAGAACCTAAAGAAGAATCTAAAGAAATAAACTTCCCTTCTGTGCCAACAAGGGTGCGATCCTCCAGAGGATTCTCATGAAAAATCCCAATATAAAATGAAATGGGGGGACTACCTCCAGATGATGAGTCTAGAAGTATATCCTTATTCCCTTCACCTCCCCATCGTACCTTTACCTTCTCCGATGGAAGACTAGCTCCAATGGAAGACTAGCTATTTGGGAATGGAATGTGTATATGCTCCTTCCTAACTCTCTTGAAAACTGGGTGTTCATCGGATACATCACGGCCTCGGACCAGAACGAGCCCAGTCATGAAGGAATTCCTATTGCACAGCCTTATGGATAGGAATATCTTTGAGATAAACATAATGTGAGCTCTACTATTTACGAGAGAAGGTATTTACGAAAGAAGATCCTAGTCAGCAGTTATATGAGCACTTGGACTATCAGGAAATTAACCCCTGCTGATTGATCCGCTAATTAATTAATTAATTAATTAATATCCTAGGAGACAGCTCGTGCGTTATGCATTTCATAAGACTTCTGAATCCTGAACAAGTTTGAGATAACATAATTACAAAATAAAGCACTTCTTTTTTTTTCATAAATATTCAATTAATAGTGAGAGGTGCACTGTACTTAAGGAGATATCATGGTATGATGCGTGACCGTGGAAGAAGCAGAAGAAGGAACAACCATCTATTCCATAATAAATCCTAGTAGCCTGTCACTATTAACCGCTCAGGCTGAGTGGGACGCAACAAGTTCTTACGGAATGTTCATATCCAGGAACCACCGGCGGAGTGGTAGCCAATAACATTTCGTTGGACAAAATCTTTGTAAACGCGCGTGAGTTTATTAATTGGGCTCTCTCAAAGCCTGACAAAAACATAAACAAGGTTGTTGAAGAGATAAACTACTATATAAACGCATAATTGATCGACATTTACAAAATTAGCTTGGGCTTAGAGTGTGTATCCAATTTTAAATGCCCGGGAACGAGCTTCTATTGGGCGGAAGGACCTGGTTCTCTATTCCATATGGATCCTATCTGTCTCATTATATACGTAAGCGAGGTTATAACCCTTTTTTTTTTGTACTCTTTTACAAATATCTATGGATGTACTAAGCTCGGAATTGAATAGGGCTCAGAGGAAAAGGGGCAAGTAAGTATACAAGGTGTTACAAATTTTTACTGGCCCATACTCGATTTCAAGAAATGAATTATTCGAGCCATAAAAAAAGTTTTGCAGACGGTGGAGTCATTGGATGACTACCCACATGCCACATGCGAGGACTATAGCAATAAAGATTCACCTTCGACTCGGTTCCTTAAGAACTTGGTTCACCCATCCAAATGAATCTGAGTGTGAGCAAAGGGATGGCGCTATATATGAACAAGTTAATAAATACCATATAAAAAAGGTTTATAGGTGTACAGAGTCTACGGAGGAACCAGCCAGCGTGTTGGGAGCGGGATCACATAGATACATTCCCATGCACGGATCTAATATACATTGGAGATGCAGGTACTAGGAAGAGTACCGGTCGGGATAAGAAAGAAGAATAAGGTGATGAGTGGGTCTGCCACCTACCAAGCAGGGTTTAGTTGATTGAATCGAAGCAGAATGGCCCGCTAGGAACCTACAACGAACGACTCTATTGAACGAATCGAAGAAGCATACCCGGATATATTGCCTGCCATGTGCCGACCCGTTGGTTGACATATCTTGCGTGAGTACAGCTAAAGAAGGCGTACGTAGATTATAGATTATCTTGAACCGTATCCTGGACATATATATATCGGGAAGAGAGTAATAAGGCGCTTTGGGAAATGGAGGAGATTTGGTAGTTATACCCTAAATCTTCCAGTTTCCCAAGATTAATAACGAGAAGTTTATATTAAAAAATAAGAAATTTAATATCTGCCTGGGGTACGAGGTAATATCCCCACGAATATAGATATATTTATGGTCTCGAGAGTAGACCAGTTTCAGGTCCTCCCGAATCGCCCCACCCACTCAATAAGATCTATTTTATTTTCACTATCCTTTGAAAGAAAGGACTAATCTCTCTGATGTAGGAAATAAAGATTCCCATGGCTTTTGCTATTTTAACCTTCCCATTCATGAATTTTTTAGGTTAGGCACCTCCTCAGTAGCAAGGAATGTAACCTTGAACTAAGAAAAATCATGGATTTCATCGTTTCTATAGTTTCTCCTTCAACGGTAGGGTCCTCTCTATATGCCGGAGCCAAAACAAAAATAAGAATGTTATCGGTAACTTGTATAGTTTCCGATCTCCAGCTCTACCCAAAATCGAGCAAATAAGTCTTCTTGCAATAAATAAATAAGACTTATATATACAGTAACGGCATTTAATCTTGAAGGTTGACTGGGTAGCTGACCCCATAAGTCCGTTTTTGCAGCAATATAATAAGCATAATAGTTATGCCTTTGAAATTGCATTTCATTTCTTGCTTAATGGATTGACAACCATTCGCTACCATTGAAAAAATGCTTTTCATCCCACATTAAGGTGATTGGTTTTGCACCGATGGAAACTACAAATTCTATCTCCAAATATGGTAGATAATAGATCCATATTTTACTATAATAAGAGGGTCCTTCCGCCATACCGATCCCCTTGCAATATTATTTAACTTTTGATCTGAACGAGTCACACATACACCCTAGTACATACTCCTCTACGCTGAGGACACCCCTGAAGGGCGGGGGATTTGGTTCTATTTTCTATCGGCTGTCTCCGATTTCTGATAAGTTGTTGAATAGTAGGCATCTCGAGTGATATGCAAAAATGACTGGTTTGGATTAATCCCAACCATAATAATAAAAATTTTGAATTTATAGATAGACTAAATTTTAAAAGTCTCTTCTTTTTCTTGAATTTATAAAATAATTAGATATAACTAAATCAAGATTTTGTAAATTTAGTTATTGGAGAGTTTGAAGAAGTTTCTACAGCTACAAGATCAATAACACCATAAATTTTGGCTTCTTCTGCTGACGTAGAAACATCTCTTTCCATATCTTCAGAGACTACCCAGAAAGGTTTTCCTGTTCTTTGTGCATAAACTTTAGTAATGCAGTCACGAATTTTCGAGACTTCTTCCGCTTCCATGATAAATTCTCCTACCTGTCCCTCATAATAGGAACTAGCAGGTTGATGAATCATAACCCTGTTAATAAATGCTTATTTACTTTTCTTGTTCCTTTATCCAAAAATGTTAAACAAATGAACTTTAATTAACCGTACAAGCATTTTTGGTGCATACGGCTCCATAATAGATTACATTACTGAATGACAAACTTTTATTTTTCTCAAGTAAGTAATAATATTACTAATTCTTCGATGGCATTAGATAATAATAATTAAAAATATTTATTGAGAAAACCAAATAAAATAATCTATATACCATTTTTTTCCTCAAAAAGAAATAAGATACTATAATGGTTCTATTGCTTCATATATATATATATATATTTTTTTTTTTTTTTTCATTCAGCAATCCCAAAGTTTTTTTATCGATGTAATATGGCCATATTTCGTTTCTATTTGGTACCCCATTTCCTATCAATGAAAGAAAAAGGTTTATGACGCTAGAATAAACCCAGGAAATAGAATATTGAATTAATTGAAAAATAAGAAAGAATAGTTATGGTTGTGTGTTTACTATCCTGATACTTAAGTTTTCTTTGCAATACGTCTGTATCAAGCTTTATCTATATGCCATGCTATTATTACCTTTCATTCCTCGGTGCAGGCATAGTCTCTTCTTACATCACTTTTTCATCTATGAAAAACTCATTGGCGCGAAGCGTGAGGTAGCGCTATACGTTTGGTAATTTCTCCTCCGGCCAAGACAAAAGATCCCATTGAAGCAGCTAATCCCATGCAGATGGTGTGTACATCTGGTACTACGAATTGCATGGCATCATAAATGGATATTCCTGCAAATACTGATCCCCCCGGGGAATTTATATATAAATACATGTCTCTACTGTCATCTTCTCCATTTAGGTACATCATAATACCAATAAGTTGATTTGCAAGTTCATCATCTACTTGCTGGCCTAAAAATAACAATCTTTCTCGATAAAGTCGGTTGACTAGGATAGTTTGATAGTTTGGTAGTAACTTCTCTTCCTCCAGAACCGTACACGCACCTCTAAGTGCATACGGCTCAAGTAGTTTAAAAAAGAGTTATATATTCTCTATTACCTAATATTTGTTTTCTATAAACAATTTATTAGTTATTAAATGTTAGTAATTTCTCTCCCAAAAGATGAGAGAAGAAAGATGAGAAAAGCCTTTTTCTTACCACTCTTAGTTCGAGTTTGTTTTTCTTCCCAAAGTTTTTGGTTTTACTTCATTCCCAACTTGTTGAACCACCTGTTAACTGATGTATCGCTTTATTTGATCCAATAGTTCCCGTTACAGCAGAATCGTCTCGTTCTCAATTGGATCTTCAATAAAATCCTTAGGTTTATGCTCTACTTCGGGGAGATATTTATCCAATTGTTACTCGCACATATAGAACAAGTAAAATTACTGCCATTTCTTATTTTTTATTTTTTTGTTTTTGTCACGAATGCTTGTTTATATCATTCCATTATCACAATCGAATGATTATTTCTCGATCAATTACTATTCTTGGAATTGTTACGAAGCCTAAATACTTTATTGGTCCGAGCTAGCCATAGATTCCCATGATTGATGAATTTGTTCCATTTTATTCGGAAAATCTCACGCTTTGGATTATTGATAATTGAGTCAATCCTAAGTGGGGTAAAAGCATTTCAATTGGAAGAAACGACGGGAGGATTCCATACAACCAAATGTTTAACGAGTCGCACTATACGTCAATCCAAATTGAATCTTCGTCTCCAGGGAGTCGAAAGGGCACTCTCGGAACACCAATGGGCATTTTTTTTTTCTCAGGACTAAATATTGCCCTCTGATACGAAAGCGTAACTCTTAAAAAAAGTAATAAAATAAAAAAGGAATATAAATGGTATGAATTATTTATACTAATGAAATGTCCAATAATTTTACTAAAACGCGCAATAATTTGTATTTAAGTTTTATGAGAAAGAAAAAATTTGGTGTTACAGTTTCACTCTACATATACGTATAGAATTGAATATGAGCCTCTGGCCGTTTATTTAAGAGAAACAAATATAATGGTAAATGAAGTGGCTTATTAACGGGTTGATTTACATTCCATATTTCTACGAGATTCTACATCCCATACTTCGTTCCCGGAATGTAAAATGGAAATTACAGAATTAAATAGGAATCAATGGAGAAAGGGATAATAACAATCCGTAAAATTTTTTAAAACAAGAATTTATAAGACCTGTTCCACAATGATTGTCTTTCTCGATAGTGAATTGAATAAATAACTAAGTGGAAGAGATGGAACATGATGCACGAATCACAGGAAAAGGGGAATTTTCGAGGATAGGAAATACAAAAAGTTGTGGGAAATTTTTTTTTCCTTAATATTTGGTCAATAACTTTATACGAGTTTCGTTCCATGGGTTCCGTCAATAGAAATGACTAACGAACAAAATACTACATATAGGAATTTCCAAAATTTATCATGGTTCGAGCAATATACCGATGCTAATAACGAAACTTATTCATCTATTATATAAATATTGGATTTTATTCATTAGGAAATGTAGTATGAATGTCGATGAATAATAACTTCAAATAGATAACAAATCCAAACTTTACTCTTGAGTCCTGGGTCATGATTCTGAATAACCAAACCATCAAGAGAAAAAAAGCTTTATCCATTATACATATAAAGTATACTGCAATTATTTATAAACCAAGCATTGTGCTGAACTTTCCGATTATGCATTATTTTATATTCCATATTCCCAGACGTGTGACCAATCTCTCTATTGCGATGTTAAATGGATGGATGTTAAACTATTTCTGCTTATCTTTATTGCAAGATATAAAATCGGTGTCTCGTTCTTTGTCAATACTACATAACTGTAAATTTTGCTGCGAACTCTTGGATCGATCAAATGAAAGTCCAACATCGTAGTAATTTTTTAGTTTTTAAACGTAAAAAAGTCATATGGTGTCTACCTATCTTTGGGAAAGGGAAAGGGGGACTCAAATGGGTTTACCTTGGTATCGTGTCCATACTGTTGTATTAAATGATCCCGGTCGTTTAATTTCTGTACACTTGATGCATACTGCATTAGTTTCTGGTTGGGCCGGTTCAATGGCCCTGTACGAACTAGCAGTTTTTGATCCATCCGATCCTATTCTTGATCCCATGTGGAGACAAGGTCTGTTCGTCGTGCCATTTATGACTCGGTTAGGAATAACAAAGTCATGGGGGGGTTGGAGTATCACTGGAGAAACTGTAAATGATGCGGGTGTTTGGAGTTACGAAGGCGTGGCGGCTGCACACATTGTGCTATCTGGTTTGCTATTTCTAGCTGCTATTTGGCATTGGGTTTTCTGGGACCTAGATCTGTTCCGAGACCCACGTACTGGTAAACCTACTCTGGATTCACCTAAGATCTTCGGAATTCATTTATTTCTTTCAGGAGTACTATGCTTCGGATTCGGAGCATTCCATGTAACAGGTCTGTTCGGTCCCGGAATATGGGTATCCGATCCCTATGGATTAACCGGAAAAGTACAACCTGTAGCTCCAGTGTGGGGAGCTGAGGGCTTTGATCCTTTCGTTCCAGGGGGAATAGCTTCCCATCATATTGCAGCAGGTATTTTAGGTATATCAGCAGGTCTATTCCATCTTAGTGTTCGTCCTCCTCAACGATTATACAAAGCATTACGTATGGGGAATATCGAAACTGTTTTATCTAGCAGTATTGCCGCTGTGTTTTTTGCAGCTTTTGTTGTTGCTGGAACCATGTGGTACGGCTCTGCAACTACCCCAATAGAATTATTTGGTCCTACTCGTTACCAATGGGATCAGGGATTTTTTCAACAAGAAATAGATCGAAGGATTCGATCCAGCAGGGCTGAAAATCTTAGTCTATCGGAAGCTTGGTCCGAAATTCCCCAAAAATTAGCTTTTTATGATTATATTGGTAATAATCCAGCTAAAGGGGGATTATTCAGAGCAGGTCCAATGGACAATGGAGATGGAATAGCTGTTGGTTGGTTAGGTCATGCCGTCTCCAAAGATAAGGAAGGACATGAGCTTTTTGTACGTCGTATGCCTACCTTTTTCGAAACATTTCCAGTAGTTTTGGTAGATGAAGAGGGAATTGTGAGGGCTGATGTCCCATTCAGGAGGGCAGAATCCAAGTATAGCGTCGAACAAGTAGGTGTAACTGTTGAGTCTTATGGTGGTGAACTTGATGGGGTTAGTTTCAGTGATCCTGCTACAGTGAAAAAATATGCCAGACGTGCTCAATTAGGCGAAATTTTTGAATCTGATCGCGCCACTCTAAAGTCTGATGGTGTTTTTCGTAGTAGCCCAAGAGGTTGGTTCACTTTTGGTCATGCCACATTTGCTCTTCTCTTTTTCTTCGGACATATTTGGCACGGTGCCAGAACCTTGTTCAGAGATGTCTTTGCTGGTATTGATCCCGATTCGGATGCTCAAGTCGAATTCGGAGCGTTTCAGAAACTGGGAGATCCAACTACTAAGAGACCAGTAGTATAACATTGTTTTGAAATCGCTTATTATGTGTTTCCAAGATCCAATCCATCTGTGATAGATGAAAAATATTTGAATCTTCTTATTTATCAATAATGGTACGAAAGTAATAATAGTACGAAAGCTATCTTCATTTTTTTTTTCACCATACAATCAATATTACGGAAGCATTGGTTTATACATCCCTGTTGGTAGGTACTTTAGGAATAATTTTCTCTGCTATTTCTTTTCGGGAACCACCAAAAGTTCCAAACAAGGGAAAAAAATAATTTTTTTTTCTGAATTATTGGGGAAAGAATAACAAAAATACTATAAGGAAAAAATAATAATGGGGAAGAACTAATGACCTTCCCGAACCGACCTTTCCAAATTAATAAACCTATTTGGTGGTCTTTTCTGGTGGGTGGTCTTTTCCGGGGAAGGTCGGTCAAACTAATCCTCATGTTCTTCAAAAGGATCTCTAAGTTCTCCAGAAGGTTGCCCGGAGGCGGTGTACAAAGCATAACCAGTGAAGCTCACAAGTAAACAAGATATGAAGATAGCGACTAGGGTTGCAGTTTCCATTGTTAGGTAATCCCAAAAAATGGTTCGTTTTCATTTCCAATATAATAGTACAAAAAGTTAATAAATCTCAACTAATGTAATAAATCTTATGGCTACACAAATTAGTGATATTTCCAAAAAAACCAAAGTAAAAGCAACTGGTTTAGGAAATGTATTGAAACCACTTAATTCGGAATATGGTAAAGTAGCTCCCGGATGGGGAACTACTCCTATTATGGGTGTTGTAATGGCCTCATCTGCAGTCTTTTTAGTTATTATTTTGGAACTTTATAATTCTTCCGTTCCATTGGATGGAATTCCAGTAAGTTGGTAATGAACGGGAACTAAAAAGTATTTTCAAAAACCTCAGCCTTTTTCTTTTTTCAAATGGAAGAAAGGCTGGGGTAAATCAATTTCAGTAAATAGAACAATTCACAAATTGTTCGTTTTTTTTTTTTCAAATCTAAAAGAAGGGCCTATTTATTGCAGATTGGTTTTTTCCTTACGGTAGTTTAATCGTGTCATTTTTGAATCGAAGGATCTTTGGAATATGGGTGTGCGACTCGTTCGAATCAATCATTGATAGTACAAAATAATTTGTCATTTCTTTCTATGGGATGGTCTTATCTTGCTGGGTATCGAATTGGATGATCCGCATTCGAAGCGCAAGACTCATAAAGACATTTGATAAGATTTAAACTATGGTTAATTTAAGTATATATGCTATGCAAGCTTCGTTATCAAAAATTAAATAACTTGAAAAAATGGTTCCTTACTAATTTTTTTTTTCAACTATTTATTGGAACTGTGCCCATACCCAAAGAATAAGAAAATATTTTGACTTTTGAGCATATTTTATCAAGTTAGTGACGATGGAAAGGTTTTTACCCATTGTACCTTTTTTAGGGAAAAAGTCATCGGAGTACAGTAGAAATCTAAGGTTTAGTAATATTTATTAAGATTCTAACAAGATAATCTCTGAAATTTGTTTTATATCATTGTTTTTTTCAATAGACAAAAGGAAAAATATATGTATATATCAATGATAAGGGAAAAGATCGTTCAAAAAGCCGACAATATTCATTTAAGGGGAAGAGCTAACTTGAAATCGGGGCAATGAGAAACATTGAAATAAATATAAATATAAATATAAATATATTTATATAAATATTTACATTATATTATTACGAGAATTTCACCTCTGTTCTTTCTTATAAAGAAAAAAAATTAGCAATTATTGAAAGGAGTTTTTTTTTTCTTTAATAACCAATAATAAAAAAATGTGTTTTTGCTTAAGCCGTATGAAGGGAAACCCCCACGTACGGTTTTATGAGGGGGTAAAAACCTATCTCAATAAAGTATACGATTGGTTTGAAGAGCGTCTTGAAATTCAGGCGATTGCAGATGATATTACCAGTAAATATGTTCCTCCTCATGTCAATATATTTTACTGTTTAGGGGGAATTACATTAACTCGTTCTTTAGTACAAGTAGCCACTGGTTTTGCTATGACTTTTTACTATCGTCCAACTGTTACGGAAGCTTTTGCCTCTGTTCAATATATAATGACTGAAGTCAACTTTGGTTGGTTAATTCGATCAGTTCATCGATGGTCGGCAAGTATGATGGTTCTAATGATGATTCTGCACGTATTTCGTGTCTATCTCACAGGAGGATTCAAAAAGCCTCGTGAATTAACTTGGGTTACGGGCGTAATTCTGGCTGTATTAACTGTATCTTTTGGTGTAACTGGTTATTCTTCACCTTGGGATCAAATTGGTTATTGGGCTGTTAAAATTGTGACGGGTGTACCCGAAGCTATTCCCGTAGTAGGATCTCCCTTAGTAGAGTTATCACGCGGAAGCGTCAGTGTAGGTCAATCCACATCGACTCGTTTCTATAGTTTACATACTTTTGTATCACCTCTTCTTACTGCTGTATTTATGTTGATGCACTTTCTAATGATTCGAAAACAAGGTATATCAGGTCCTTTATAATATAAGTAAAAAATAAACAATTAATTATTAAGGATGGATTAATATTCATAATACTTCGTCAATAGCTTTTTCATAATTATTTTATCGCCATGAATATTTTACTGAAATTTAAACAATATTTTATGGATCTTTTTTCTATTTCGAAGCATCCTTGGGTTTGGACCAATACTTGGAAATAGATTTTTTTTTCTTAGAGAGAAGATGGATCACGGGAGTGTGCGACTTGAATTATTTAATTGGCTATGCGGATACTTCCTCGAATCCGTCACATCAAACTCTAAAGATAAGATGTGTCTTTATTCCGATTTCCCTATTAGGAATGAGAGGGTCAAAACTCGGGTACAAAAAATAATAAAAAGACAAAAAGAATTATTTCTATGATCAGATTCATAAATAGGCTTCATAAAATCCAGTAAGTTAAAGTAAAGTATATATTACTAATGCATTCTTTTTAATAAAGAAAAGAATATGGTAAAAAAATGCAATTATTTCCCCTGCATTTTTTATTGAAGTATGTACCATCGAAGCAAATAAAGGATCTAAGGAATGGATAAATAAGCCAAAGTATTAACAAGTTAATACCTAGTATGTTTGAAAAACTTGGAAGTTCCTTTGCACTTTGCAGAAAGAGAAGCGAAAAATAAGAATGTCATTCATAAGGTATAAGACCGTCCAAAAAGCATATTGATGATTATAATTTTTTCTATAGCTTACTTGGATAATGAGCGAGCATATAACTTGAAATGGAGTCTACTTTGCAGGAAATCCAAAAAAGCATTGGATTTTTTGTGAGATGCCTGCCTATATTTCAAAAGACAAAAAGGAAAAATTTCAGTTATTATTGTTTGAGCCGGATGGGAATAAATCTCCATGTCCGATTCTTTGGGGGGGAAGCAAAAAAATTATCGGTTACTTTACTTACCTATCCCAATAACGAAAAAACCTGACTTAAGTGATCCTGTATTAAGAGCCAAATTAGCTAAGGGTATGGGACATAATTATTACGGAGAACCTGCTTGGCCTAACGATCCTTTATATATCTTTCCAGTAGTAATTTTAGGTACTATTGCATGTACCGTAGGTTCAGCAGTTTCAGAACCATCAATGATTGGTGAACCTGCAAATCCATTTGCAACCCCTTTAGAAATATTGCCTGAATGGTATTTCTTTCCAGTATTTCAGATACTTCGTACAGTACCTAATAAATTATTAGGTGTTCTTTTAATGGCTGCAGTACCTGCAGGATTATTGGTAGTACCTTTCCTGGAAAATGTTAATAAATTTCAGAATCCATTTCGTCGTCCAGTAGCTACAACAGTTTTTTTAATAGGTACTGTAGTGGCTCTTTGGTTGGGTATTGGGGCAGCTCCACCTATTGATAAATCGTTAACTTTGGGTCTTTTTCAATACAAATCATTCAACCTTTTTAAAAAAATTATTGAACAAAATTTTGTTTCTTTAAAATTCTAATATCTAGGGAGGACTCGCTTCGAAGCAAATAATCCCTAGATTATCAAATAATCAATTTTATAAAAAAATCGATTTTTTTTTCAATTTTGAGAAATAGAAGTTATATCAAATAAATCCCAATGGAGTAAATTTCATCATTTTATTCAAATTTTTATTACGGTTTCCAACTGATTGAGGTATGTATACATTAAGTAATTAATGTTTTGCTTCATACTAATAAAAAGAAATATTTAATAAACTTATTTAGAAAACATTGAGTTTATTTATTGTAGACATATTCCAAAACGTATTTGCAAAGCTTCTAATATTTGTTCAACAGATTTTTTTCCAAAATTCTTCATTTTCATTGAATCATCTTGACTATAATCCAAAAGGTCTGATATTGTATGTACATTAATTTTTTTAAGAAAGTTATAGGCTTTTGGGGGTAATTCTAATTGTTCAATAAAAATATGTTTGAAAGTAACTTCTTTTGCCATTTGATCTACCGCGATTGACACGGAGGGATAAACAAAATGAGGCGCGTTAGATTCATGTATATCTTCTCCTTCAGAATCTTTTTTTCCCTTTTCCGCATGTAAAAAGGGGAGAAATAAGTTGATTGAACTTCGAGAAGCTTCATAAATTGCTTCTTCGGGAGTGATACTTCCGTTACTCCATATCTCAGACAAAAGCATTTCCTTAATTATCCTTTTATCATGGCTTTCGAAACAATGAATACTATAATTTACATTTCGAATAGGCATAAATACAGCATTCGTAGGAAAATTACCATCTTGATATTCCATTATGTTTTGTCTACGATATCCACGATCTTTTTCAATTTTTAATTCAATATTCAAATTTATTTTTTTAGTAATAGTGGCTATGTGTTGCATAGGATCAATTGCCTCAACACAGGTTGGTAATTCAATGTCCCGAGCAGTTACTCTTTTAGGTCCAACGATAGAAATAAATGCTTTTTGAGTCTCAGAAGATTCGCTCTTAAGCACGATTTCCTTCGAATTAATCAAAATATCATGTACTGATTCTTGAATACCATCTATTGTAGAATATTCATGGGTTATGTCCTTGAATTTTGCACAGGTTATACATGTTCCTTTTACTTCTCCAAGCAATGCTTTGCGCATGACCGTTCCTATAGTATTAGCATGACCAATTCTGAGTGGAGATAAGATAAAACGACTATAATAAAGACGCTCACTTTCTACTTTGGATTCGAGACATCTCCAGTATGCAGATCCAGCAGGAAGTGGTATTATACTCAGGTCTAAATCATTCATGAAATAATTATTCCTTTTTCTTTTTTATATTTATATACGTCTTTTCTTGGGGGGTCTACATCCATTATGTGGCATAGGGGTTATGTCACGTACGAAACTTAGTACTACACCACTTTTACGAATAGCTCGTGATGCTGTGTCTCTTCCCGGACCCGGACCTTTTATTACAATTTCCGCTTGTTCCATACCTCCTTGATCAATTAACATACGAATAGCATTTTCTGCTGCAGTTTGAGCAGCAAATGGCGTACTTTTCTTTGTACCTTTAGATCCACGGGCACCGGCAGAGGACCAAGAAACAACCTGTCCTCGTACATCTGTAACAGTAACAATGGTATTATTAAAGCTTGCTTGAATGTGAATAACTCCTTTTGGTATTCCACGCTTACCCCTGCGTAGACTACCTATTTTTTTAATAAGTCTTGGCATTGTTTTAATTATGTATAAATCTATAATTATTCTACGCAAATTTGTACCAAATTACAAAATTATTAAACAAAATAAATAAACAAAATATTGCAAAAGTTTATTATTCGTCATTTTTTTCTAATCAATTTATTAAGTATATTATCCTTGTCTTTGTTTATGTTTCGGATTGGAACGAACTACCATGATTCGCCTCCGTCTACGAATTAGTCGACAATTTTCACAAATCTTACGAACAGAAGCACGAATTTTCGTTTTTGTAACTCCTATTTCAATATAATTACTAATATAAATTAAGGAATGTAAACTCTTCTTATGACAATACTGTCTCGTGTATTACTTCTACCATTTGATACTATCAAATATTCGAGGTGGTAATTCTTTATCTAATCATTCAATGATTTGGTGTTAAATCGATAGGTTATACGTCCCTTAGTTAAATCATAAGGACTTAATTCTACTTTTACTCTATCCCCAAGTAGTATCCGTATGTAATTACGTCTAATTCTTCCTGGAACATGGGTTAAGACCTGACATCCATTATCTAGATTAACTCGAAACATGGCATTGGGAAGCGATTCAATAACTACACCTTCCATGTCAATCAAATTTTGTTTTTTCATTGAGGGAAAATCTCCTTTCACTAACTAATATAAATAAATAAATAAATATATATATATATATATATATATATATTTATATATTTATATATTTATAGTATTAGTTAGTTTCTTTTGAAGATATCCTCTGTACGGAATGGATTGAGAATTCAATAAATTACCACACATAACATAGTATTTCTCCTCCAATTTGCTTTTGTCGAGCTTCTCGATCCGTCACAATTCCGCGAGAAGTTGAAGGAATTACCACTCCCATTCCACCTAAAATTTTAGGAATTTTTTGATGATCATAATACAATCTTGAGCCGGGTTTACTAATACGTTTCAAAGTAGTTACGTATGGTTCTCTTTTCCTTCCCCGATATTTCAAGGTTAGAATCGAAAAAAGGTTCGTACCTTCTCGAAGTTCCCCAAGATTCTCTACAAAACCTTCCTGTAAGAGAATTTTTCCAATGCTTTTAGTAATATTAGTAGCTGGTACTCGAACTGTTTCTCTTTTTCTTAAGTTAGCATTCCTTATAGAGGTAATCGTATTGGCAATAGTATCGTTACTCATGAAAATTTTTTACTATTAGTATAAATAAGCATTTCAAGTATTTTTGAAAATGATGGGAATATGCCTAAAAAGTATCTGGATTAATTCCTAAAAGTTTATATAAATGTTTGTTTCTTGAGTGATAGATAGACACGATGGAATAACCGGCAAAATCAAGTAGTTAAAATGCTTTGTAAAAATTTTAATATTTTTTCTTTTTCGATTCAATCAAGAAGATTCCAGTGCATTGTCCGGTAGGAGAATTAACAAGAACTCAACAATATATATATTTTAATGCATGGTTATACACATTGTATTTATGCAAGTTTCTAATCATTCCAATTATTTATTGGAGTATTTTCAATCTGAAATAATAGATTTATTATTATTTGTAATACTTCGGGAGCCAATGAAACTATTTTAGTGAAATTGAATTCTCTTGATTCTCGAGCAACTGGACCAAAAACTCGAGTTCCTTTAGGATTTCCCTCTTGATTGATGACCACGGCTGCGTTGTCATCAAATTGTATTATCATTCCATTGTCACGTTTGAGTTCTTTACAGGTACGTACAACTACAGCTCTAACTATTTCTGATTTCCGAAGAGGCATGTTTGGTACTACTTCTTTAACTACGGCTACAATTACGTTACCAATATTTGCATATTTACGATTATTAGCTTTTAAGATTCGAATACACATTGGTTTTTTAGCTCCACTGTTGTCTGCTACATTTAAATAAGTTTGGGGTTGAATCATTTTTCCCTCGAAATAGAATATTCCCCCTAAAAGTTTTTATTTTCTTCTTTGGGGGTTGTTAAAAATAGAATACGGTTAATCTATATATTTAAAATATTTCATTATTTTTAATTATTTCACAATGAAAAACATTGCCTTTCTATTTATATAGAAATTTCTTGGTTCTGTATCTTCGTAGGTGCAGCCACAATAATCTGAGTACGTATAGGCATTTTGTACGCAGCTATTCTCATAGCTGCTCTAGCAATAGTTTCTGGTACTCCACTTATTTCATAAAGTATCCTACCAGGTTTAACAACAGATACCCAATATTCTGGGGATCCTTTTCCCGAACCCATACGTGTCTCTGCAGGTCTCATAGTAACAGGTTTATCGGGGAATACACGTATCCAAATCTTACCGCCACGACGAGCATAACGAGTAATTGCTCGTCGCCCTGCTTCTATTTGTCTGGATGTAATCCAAGCAGGCTCAAGTGCTTGAAGGGCAAATCTTCCGAAGCAAATACGATTGCCTCGAGTAGATATTCCTCTTAATCTTCCTCTATGTTGTTTACGAAATTTCGTTCTTTTAGGGTCATAGTCGATGACTCCACTCGTATCTCATCTCTACTTCAAAACTGGACGTGAAGGTTTTCCTTCATCCGGCTCCTTGTGAATGACACTATAGATAATCCCTGTTCCATTAACAAAATAAAAAAAAATCTTTTTTTTTTTATTCATACAGAGATACAAATTAATTCATTTTAAATCTGTGAATTAGTTTTTTAACAGAATTCTTCCATATAATAAAATAGTGCAATCCTATTTATATCTAATTATATTTTGTAATGAAATTTTCACAGGCGAATATTTACTCTCAAATATTGACTCTTGTAAATTTTGCTCAAGCCAATTGACTCATAGCTTTTTCAATCGTAATTCTATTTATTATTGGTTTATTTCGCCATCCTATCTAATGAACAAATACAATAAATATTGATTTCATTTGTTGTTCATAGGTTCCATCGTTCCCATAGCTTCTAAGTTTCTCACGCTTAGGTTCTTTCCCTGCAGTGGAGCCTTCCATTCGTTTTCCTTAGAGTAAATTTACTTAGTATTAATTGACTCAAGGCTTTTCTTTTTCATTTCGGAATCTAGAACTATTAAATAATTCAATGATTTGATTTAATTCTATGCTTTATCACACTGCTTTTCGAAGGTTTAATTTCTTCACCATACGGTTCGAATAGAAAAAATATTTAATTATTCCATTTTTATTATCGATACTACTGAATAGTTTTTCGCTTCACAAAATTGATTCTATTCGTTTTTGTGGAAAACCCTTCGAACCAGTATAACCAACCTTACCTCGTAATTGGTTTATTAGATTCTAGTAATACGAAGGAAGCAATGAGTTAGTTCTTAGTGTAAACTAGAGATTTTTCGGTTTTTCATTAATCCCTCTTCACTATTCTTTAACTTCCATTTGAACGAGTCGCACACTAAGCATAGCAACTTTTTTTTGAGATGTTATTTCGATAGGATTTCAATGATGAATATAATTATATATTTGTATGTGCATATACAGATCAAAAAATTGGAATTGATTCGGATTTTCAATATCAGAATACAATGAATGAGGAAGGTAATTTATTCCTCATCTCGAAAAATCCAGATTTTTATTCCTAATACTCCATAAATAGTTTGAGCTGGATAGTAACAATAATCAATATGAGCTCGTAGAGTTTGTAGAGGTACTCTACCTTCTCTAGCCCATTCAACACGAGCAATTTCAGTTCCATTGAGACGTCCCGCAATCTGTATTTTAATACCCTTTATATCTGTTTCTTTTGCCAGTTCAATGGCTTTCTTAATAGTTCTTCTAAATGCAATTCGGTTTTCTGGTTGTACGGCAATATACTCTGCAACTATTTTAGGTTCCCCATATGGTTCTGCTATTTCTGCCAAAGTTACGTGAACTCTCCGAATCTTAGAATCCAATAAATTCTGTTGTACATTCCTTCTTATTTGTTCAATTCCTTGACCATGACTTTCTATCAATAAGGCCGGAAATCCTGTATGTATCTCGACTAAAAATAAATCTATTTTTCTTTGAATTTCAACACGTGCAATTCCTCCATAATTGGAAGAGTTCCTTATATGTTTCTGTACATAACTATCAATACAATTACGTACTTTTCCATCTTCTTGAAGAAACCCGGAATATTTCTTTGGTTTTGCAAACCAATGAGAATGGTGATTCTTGGTTATGCCCAGTCGAAAACCAAGTGGGTTAATCTTTTGTCCCATGCATTTCTTCCTCTTCCAATTATATTAATATAATATTATTTCTATAATTTTTCTTTCTATACAGATTTATTTCTTAATATAATAGTTAAATGACAAGTAGGTTTGTGTATAGAAGAACTACGTCCCTGAGCTCGGGGTCGTAATCTCTTCAAAAAACTACCTTCATCTACTTTAATCTCACTTATAAATAAATTAGCTTTGCTCAAGACAGAATTACTATTAGTAGTTGCTACTGCAGAGGAAATTAACTGCAATACGATAGGACATGGTCGATAAGGCATAAATTCCAATAAAATAACTGCCTCTTCATATGAGCGACCACGAATCGGATTAATAACTCTGCGCATTTTATAAGCCGACACACGTATATTTCTAAGAATAATTTTTACTTCTGGATTTGAATTATCCATTACATGTTACCTCTAGATTAACGACGAGATTTTTTATCATTTTTTGCATGTCCTCGAAAAATTCGAGTAGGTGCAAATTCTCCTAGTTTGTGCCCTACCATACGATCCGTTACATAAATGGGTAAATGTTCTTGTCCATTATGAACAGCGATTGTATGACCAATCATAGTCGGTACAATGGTAGATGCACGAGACCAAGTTATTATTACTTTCTTTTCCTTTCCCATATTGAGATTTCCAATTTTCTTCAGTAAGTGATAAGCTACGAAAGGACCTTTTTCTAGTGAACGTGTCATTACCAGTTACCCTCTGTTTTTCCTGCTCAGTTCTTCTTTTAACTATTTCTACGGCGACGAAGAATCAAAGTATCGCTATATTTATTATTTCTTCGACTCCTTTTCCCAAGTGCAGCATGACCCCAAGGGGTTAATGGTTTTTTCCTACCAATCGAGGCTCTGCCTTCACCACCTCCATGAGGATGATCCACAGGGTTCATAACTACTCCCCTTACTTCGGGACGTTTACCCAGCCAGCGTTTAGATCCAGCTTTACCCAGGGTCTGATTATTATCATCAACATTGCTCACTCGTCCAATGGTTGCTAAGCATTTCTGAGATATTGAACGGACTTCTCCAGATGGTAATCTTGATGCAGCCAATTTACCCTCTTTTGCGATAAGCTTTGCCACAGTACCTGCTGCTCTGGCTAATTGTCCACCCCTTCCAGGTGTTATTTCTATGTTATGTATAGTTGTGCCCAGAGGCATATTGGTCGAAGCAGACTCTTATCCATCAGAAGTAAAAATCTCTTCCCGAACTGTACAAGCCTCTCTCAAGGCATACAGCTTTCTAGATGTACAAAATATCACTTATCCAATTAAAAAATAAATTAAAAAATAAATTTTATTTTGACAAATAAATGGAAAATGAACTTTCGAAGATTTATTTCCTTTCACATCCCAGGTCCTATTTCCCATCATCTGGCTTATGTTTTTCATTTAGCATCAGAACGAATGACTTTATCAAATTACGTTAACATATTCTTATGTCTTGGATAACTTAGAAGGCATATTCAATATCAGTTTCTTTTTATTGTAAAGATATATTCTCACTGTTTAGCTTCGGATTCGCCTTTGACCCTCAAATCGAATGTGAGTTACTCATTTATTGCAAGATATTTGTTTAGAAACAAGGGTTGCCCATACATACCTAGTATTGCTTATGCTTTAAACAATAAAGTCTTCTTCATATTATCTTATCTTTCAAGTCAATAATTTGATTGAGAAAAAAAAATTATTGAGCTTTATTACACCCGCTATTGTTCCTTTTCAGTTTCCTTTCAAGGTTTTTTTAACTACACGTAGTACAGTTAGATCAGTGATAGATTTATGGGTTTTGCTCCAAACCCAATTGCTTGTTCTCAATTACGTAAATCGATAATTCAAACCGCACTCAAAGGTAGGGCATTTCCTATTGAAGTAGGAGCTTTTGGGCCGGAAACAATGGTATCCCCAATTCTTACTCCTCTTGGATGTAAAATATATTTTTTTTCGCCATCCCCATAGTGTACAAGACATATGTGCGCATTACGATTAGGGTCATATTCTATAGTAACAATCCTTCCGGATATACCTATTTTACTTCGTCGAAAATCAATTTGACGATACAAACGTTTGTGACCACCTCCTCTATGTCGGCTAGTAATAATTCCTCTGTTATTACGGCCTTTTTCATAAGCAAAGCCAGAGGTTAAATTTTTTTCAGGTCTGAATCGAACCATTTCTTCAGAACCTGAAACAACTGATCGATTGCGTGTGCCTGGGGTACAGGCTCTATAGAAACGGATGGCCATATTAATGGATATTCAGGGATAGAGACGAAAATAATAAAAAATTATTCGTTTGAGAATAGCGGAATAGAATAACCTGGTTGAAGTGTGATAATCATTCGTTTATAACGAACCGAATGTGCTATTATTGAACCTATATATTTTTTTTTTCTTGGGGGTCGATGACTATTCATAGCTTTTACTTTTACATTAGAAAATTTTTCAATCCAACGTTTTATTTCAGTCTTATTAGATTCCGAATCAACGTTAAAACTATATTGTTTCTTCTCCAGCAAACGAATAGACTTTTCCGTAAGTACTGGGTTTTTTACTTTATCCATAATTTATTCTATTCCTTACAAGGTTTTTGTTCAGAGAAATAAAAACAATATGTATTTGTCTAGGTAATTGTAACAATTCTTATCCATACTGTATAGTTTTTTTATGCGTAAAAAATCTATTTAAATTCAACTTTATTAGAATATTCTTAATTATTTTTTATTAAAATATTTTTAATTACTTAAATGAATATGTTTCTTATTATCTTCTCTCCATGCATCCAGCAGGAATTGAACCCGCGAATTCTCCAATTATGAGTTGGGTGCTTTAACCATTCAGCCATGGATGCTAAATATATTTAACTTAAGTGACTTGGTACAGTATATACTTGTATCAAGTGAAAGTGAAAAATTTTTGATAAAAAAAATATATGAGTAAATTAGGAGAAT